ATTTCTATATGGTAATTTTCGGATTATTATGATTCGAACATAACTAGTCTACATCCCAATTGTAGTGCCTAACCAAACCGGCCCTAATCCGTTAGCCCCTAAGATGAATCGAACATCTATTAGCAATATTAACAGTATTGTGCTTTACCATTAAGCTATAGAGGCTTTTAATTTAAACTGTTGAATATTTTTACCGAAAGGGGCCTAAAGAGCGGTAATTAATTTACATTAAAAACATTTTAATCCGACTGATTGTATCTAATTTTTTTTTTAGATGTCCGTCCCTTCCGAAGATCGGCTATCAAGCTAAGGGTGTATTTACCCTTAAAGACTCTTTTTTATAGAGTAGATAAACCCCCCCCCCCCCCGCTCTATAAAAAAACTAATAAATTTTTTTTTTATTTCTGGCGAAGCATGCATATTTCATATGCGCTACCATAATAGGATTAAACTTTAAAAACAGAGAATATGGGATTCGAACCCATGATGGGGCTTACCATAACTAGTTTCAAGCTAGTCGCCTTAAACCACTCGGCCAAATCTCTTAATATTTTCCGACACAGTAATTCCTTAGCGACTTGAACGCTAATTTCATCCTTATCAAGGATGCACTTTAACCGAATTAAGTTAAGGAATCTTATTTTAAAGGGGGCCAGCCAATTTGGCTGGGGCGGAAAAAAAAAAGGGGGATGTTTCATCAGTAAGCTCCCCGATTGTGTTGAGTTAATACGAATATCTACTTTTTCTTTTGTGTGCGCAAGTATAAATGAAATATACGAGAGATTTTTAACTTTTATAAATAACTATAAAAAAAAAACATGCTTCACCACTTGCAAATACCGCTAATCACAAAGGATACCAATTTTTATGGGTTCCACAATAGGCCGCGCAACCACCTTAGTATTGTACTGTTGGAAATGATTATTTTAGTGTCGCAGATAAACCTAAGTTCAATGAAGCTCTTAAGTTAACAAATCAAGGTTTAAGCAATTCACCTTAGGTAAGGTTAAACGTCAGCTAAATAAAATTTATTCTTTATTTGACTAGAAAGATATCTGGTTTGGCAAACTTTCAATAGATTTAAAGACCGGTTATGTATAATGTTTATGGAATTAAAAGGGATAAGGATTAATTTAGTAAAAAAAAAATTAAACGTCGGGGCAAGGTACCCCCCCCCCCCCTCACGGGGGTATTAAATTAAACATAATTTAAACAAAATTATTTAAAAGTTTTACCCTAACTATTTGCCCTTAAGGGAAATTATAAATCTACAGATAAAAATCTATACAAGAGCACTTGGATTCGAACCAAGAATTATAAGGTTGAAGCTTAGTGCTTTACCAGTTAAGTCATACTCTTTTAAAAGGTTTTTATAATAAATTTTTATAATAATTTCTATACGGTATATAGATAATTTAATTACCAAGGAATCTTTGATCACACAAACAATCACCACGTCTTGATAGGTCATGCACATCTTACCCAGCTTATGTTAAACCGGAGGGGTTTATATGTACATTTACTGTTAAATAAAATAAAACCTCGTAAGTAAAAGGAACTAAGTTAAGATTGGACTTTGCGAAGTTAAGGAATTATAATTGAGAAATAGGTGATTTGAACACCTAACCTACCGTGTGTAAAACGGTCGCTCTACCGTTGAGCTAATTTCCCTTTGGGATACTATTTGTATAATATAGTTATCACTATAGCTTACACTATAATGCCCAATTACGGTGTATAATTTAAGATTAAAATAAAATAATCATAAAGGGCCCCACCCGTTTCACACACGGGGGCTTAATTATATTTTTGACATCTTAAATTCATTTCCGCTTTAATAAAACTTTATTCTTAGTCATACCAAATAAAAATTAAGAATCTCCATCTTATAATCCAATTATTTAATCAGGATCCAAAGAAACTATCATTTTTTTTTTGAAGACATAAAATATAGCCGGATTTGCTTAAGATTTACTTAGATTTCTACCTTAAAAACTTTTAGTTTTTTTATTATTAATTAGAAGAATCTGAAGATACTGTAACCACTATAGCACCGTTCATAGTTAATAATAATATAATACTAACAATTATTAATCAAATAGAATATGATGTATACAATATATTACCTATAGCTACTATATGACATAAAATTGTATAAAGCCCATCTCAACTAATACCCATAACATATTCTACTAAATCATAGTAATAAAATAATCTTCATGGACTATCACTTACCTTACTAGTATCATTTTCATCTCCAAAACCGTTAAAGAATGCATTCTTTAAGTACTCCTTAAAATTTAATAAAGATTTTTCCCCTTTAATTGAATCAGAATAAAAGTAAACAGAAAAATAAATAAATACTAAAGATAATATTAGTAATCCTGCTAAAGCTAAAATCTTAATATTATTACTTAGTAATTCACTTGTTCTTATATTAACTAACATTAATATAAATAAAAATAAAATAGATCAACTCTATAGGCTAAATTTACGTTTTATACTCTATGTATCAAAAAAAAATCATACACACTAATAAGCGGTATATAACATAAACTTAACTCAAGGAGGTTCTCATTATAAACAAATTATCTATAATTTACCAATTCCCCTCTTAATATTATACAACATAATAAAAAAAAACATCATATATATTTCTATAGAACCCGACTGTACATTTAAACAGGTTTTACAACCCTGCTCCAGTGATCCAATCTGTAGCGACATTTACAACTGCCGACGGTCTTAACCCTTGGTGGCCTTAACCGTTTTCACCTGTTACCTGCAATTATGATTTAGTACGGTTGTAACCTTCTTTCTAAATCTATTTTTTAATTCCGTGCTCCGCTATTTTCCAAAAAATCTTAAGATAATTAATCTATAAAGAAGAATCCTTTAATGTAAAAACAGAAACTCTTCTAATTTTTTTTCCTTCGATAATTGTAAACTCACCTTCCAACTTATTTAATTGTCTACTCACTGTTGCATATCGTACACTTAAGCAATCAGCAGCAACATTTAAGGTAGAAGCCAATACTATTTCTCCTTTATAATCTATGATCTCATAAACACAATTAGTTCAACCTCCACTTATTTCTTTTTTAGAAATACTATCTAATTGACGACCATCTTTTAATAATAAAATAGTAGATTCTGCATTTTTAATTTTATCTATATCCTCAGAAGACATGAAAGATACTTTATTTAAGTCAGAATTATTAGATAGTCTATAATTATTCATTGTATAAGATAATTTTAAAATCAATTCTTTAATATCATTATTTCTATAAGCTCCTTTACTTATAGCTGTGCAAATTATTTTAAAATCTCTATAATCTTTACTTTTTTTAGTAATAAATGTCATTTGATCTAAAAAGGGTATAAAATAATTAACTAAAATCAAGGTATTTGTAATTTTAAATCTTAGCATAGGTTTAGTATTACCTCTACCTTTATCTACAACTATAGCCATAAAAGATGAATTTTGTAATTTAAACATAGAATAACTATCAAAACCTAGATTGTTTTCTAAGTACTCTTTTATTTTTCTAATAACCACACCTTGTACTTCAGAAAGACCAATAATAAAAGAAGGTTGTAATTTAAATCTATCTACATAAAAAGAACCTTCGGCTTCAATAAGTCCTAATAATCAATAACTAGTAATTTCTATTTTGTGATAACTAGGAAAATTAAAATCTACTCTACCGTTATTCATACCACTTTTTATACTTATAAGTTTATCAATTAATTTTTTTTTTTCTTTTACAGTACAAGCTTTAAATTCACTATACAATTCAAAAGCTTTTTTAAAATCTAAATAATCTAAATATTTAGAAGTATTTAAAGGATATTTCTCAAAAATAGAGATCAATTTAATAATGTCATTTCTATGAATAACAGAAAATTTACAACTATTACCATACACAGCTATTTCATTTCCTATGTTTAATTTACTTTTTATATATTTTAAAGCATCTATATCATCTACATGCAACTCAATAATAAATCTGAAACTAACTCCTTTAATGTTACCTTCTTTATCTTTTAACAATACTATTGTAAAATTTGACTCTCCATCTGAAAATCCGACAAATCATCTTAAAAACTCTTCATCTATAGATTTTGATGATAAAACAGAATAAAACCTACGACAACTATTTAATTGATTAAAATTAGATTTAAAAGAATAACTATTAAAGTTATTAATTTTTAAATTAGAAAAATAAAAACCATAATAAAAATTTTGGAAAAATTTAATTGAAATTAAAAACATATTGCAGAGTTGGATTTTTACCAACCCGGCATAAAATTTTACCGCACCAACGTAGACAAGAATATATCCAAAACCTAAAAACTCTAATCCTACAGAATATAAATATATACCGATTAAAACAAATAAACTTATTAAAAATAATAGACCTACTATGGTATTTTTTACTGCTATTGTAACTATAGCTGTTAATACTGAACCTATAAATAATATAGATGTAAATTTTATATTAAAACCATTAGTAGTGTTATTAAATAAGTTTAATAATAATAAATCATTTAAATTGAAAAACATCATATGCATGTTATAAATAAATAAATATTTTTTTTATAACCAACTTTAATAAATTGGTTATTAAATTATTAAATAATCCCTTTACAAATTGTTTAGATTATTTAATAACTCATTAGCTAAAATAATGCTATGACTCAAACATTATTTTACTGATTACTCTAATTTATAAATATATTTACCTTTAGCCATATAAAAATTATTAGTTATCGTATCATTATGGTAATCATGATCACAAATATATTTAGAAACTTAGAAACATAATTTAAACAAAATTATTTAAAAGTTTTACCCTAACTATTTGCCCTTAAGGGAAATTATAAATCTACAGATAAAAATCTATACAAGAGCACTTGGATTCGAACCAAGAATTATAAGGTTGAAGCTTAGTGCTTTACCAGTTAAACTATGCTCTTTTAAAAGGAAATATTTGTTCATATTACACTTAAATTATTTTTTATATTTAAACTCTTCCTTAATAAAAATAAGATTTTTTTTAGTTATCCAACAAAAAAGGGTCACCCAACCGGAGTAGAGCTTAAAAAAAAAGGGACAATACAAAAATATTACCGATAATTAGAGCTAACGCAAGCTATAGCTCTCACACCCAAGATTTTACAAAATAGCGGAGCACGGAATTACTATTAAGGGGCCAGCCAGTTATCCTGAAGGGGGGGGGAAATACGTTATATATTATTATTCATAGCGCAAGTATAAATGAAATATGCGTCATTTAATATTTTATTAAACATGAAATACCGGCTGGAGCTATTAAATTTTTATTAAAGAGCCCTCCGGATGAGCTTGCACCTAAAAATACCGGCTGGAGCTATTAAATTTATGCGAAAGAGATACAAGTCAATGCCTATATACTTTACAAAAATAAGTAGTAAATACTTTATTATGACAATGGCAATTATTTATCGAATATTTTTCCAGAAAAGAGACGAATCGAACGTCTAAGTGTAAAAACACAGTATTTAGCAAATACCTTACCTTACCTATGGAAACTTTTCCAAAAAATGTAAACCCGAATTAGATCGGGTTTATTTATAGTACAACTTGAAAAATCGCCGTGAGGGGATTTTTTTTTTTTAATCAGACTTACCTTTTCAAGAGTATAGACTTTATCTTTAAATTTAAATTTACTCTTTTTATTAATTCTATTGGGAATAGTTTGAGGAGACACATCTAAATATTTAGCACAATCTTTAAAGGTATCAAATGTTGCAACTACTTCACCATTAGACCCTATAAGTTGTATTATATTAGCTGTCGTTCTGTTAATGAATCTATTTTTTGAAATTACCCAAGTATTACCATTTCTAACTTCTAAATTAGAAGGTTTATTTAGCATTATATTAATCTCTCTATATAAAGATTCTCTATCTACTTTTGCTACTCTAGAACTAGATAATCTACGGTTATTCATTTGACTAATAATTAACTCTATTAATTTTAAACCGTCATCTGTATAATTAAATCCCTTATCTCTAAGTCTCAAAATACTAGTTCAATCTTAAAAATCTTTTTTCTTCTTTGTTTGTCAGTTCAGCGAAGTAAGAAAAGGTATTAAAGCTTCTCTAATAAAATCGTGCTTATTAACTATTATTTTACATAATTGTTTATGCCCTAATTCTTCTTTACTAGTTACAAGTCTTACTTCGGATTCAGCTTGCTCTAAGTTATCGCATCCAGTAAGGAAGGGACCCCTTAATTTAAGTAAAAATCTTTGTATAGCCTCTAATAATCCTAAATCAATAGCTGATTGGCTAATGTTAAAAATTAAGCTTAATTCTTTAAATTTAATGAAAAATGAACCATCGGCTTCTATAAACCCTAGTAGTCAATAAGGAGTTATTTTATACTCATGATTTGCCGGGAATTTATAATCAATTCTTTTACTATTAACACCACTTTTAATCTCTTCAAGCTGTTTAACCAAATCCAAATCCAAATCCTGTGTTTTATTAGAATTAATATATAACTCAAAAGCTTTCTTAAACTTAAGGAAGTTTAACTGTTTAGTACTATTTAAAGGATACCCCCTTAAAGGGGGGGGTACCTTGCCCCTATTGTTCAAAAATTGTTATTATTTTTTTTATATCTTCAAAATTACTTACTTTATACCGCCCCGTGCTTCGCGCCGGGGGCCCTTTGCAAGTGTTTTTAAACTCGAATGCTTTACCAAATCCTAAAGTATCTCTAATATATTTTAAAGCGTTAAAATCGTCAATGTGAAGCTGAATCTGGAAAAGAAATAAATAATTGTTAGTAGGATCTTTACGTCCAAAAAAAAAGTTAGCTTCACCATCTGTAAACCCACGGAATCATTCATAAAATTCGGACCCACTACATATATAATTGGATTGTTCTATTCCGAAGGGGGTATTACTACTACTTATTAAATAGCGGAGCACGGTTATTTGTATTTTTATTATTAGTAGTATAATATCTAAAAGCATTGCTAGAATTAAATCTGTGAAGTGGGATACCGCCATGTTTATTAAGTAAAAAATTATTAAAAAGGCACTCTGTAAATGTTGGAATTAAAAAATATCTATAAACCAGGGCTTTCATTCCTTGGGTTGAAAACCTAACTTTCCCTATATTTATATTTAGTAATGTTCTTTTCATGCGAATCAGAAGGGTCTCGAACCCTTATCTATTTCCGTGACAGGGAAATCCTTTACCAATTAAGTTACTAATTCAATAAAGACTATTACCTAGGATCTATCGGATTTGAACCGATATCATAAGGATTAAAAGTCCTATGTAATAACCATTATACTAAAATCCCTACAATATTACAACCAGTTAGAATAAAAACCATATACCGCTCGGGACGAGCTATATACATAATTTTTTTTTTTAAGCTTGCGCCTAACTATCTTTCGTAATTATTTATTGTATATAATAATACCCCCGGCCTCCCCTCCCGGGTCGGGGGGAGCGATATGAAATCGCACGGGGGGGGGGGTACCTTGCCCCTACTTTTTATTTGTTTTCTGGTTTACCTATCAATTCATAACTATTTAAATATTTTTGTTATTATTCTATAATTAGGGCGGCGGCTTCGCACCGCACATTTCATTTATACTTGCGAAGCCTAGCACGCCTAGAACTAAAAAATAATTCACTTTATCACTATTTAAACTAGTTTATTTATTTAGTGGGGGTAGGCGAATCCACCCTACTCCCCAGCAAACTCTATTTCAGAAATTTTTATTTCTTCAGTACCCAAAACTATAAATAAAAGCGGGCTTCGCTCCCGCCTAAATAAAAAATAAATGAACTAATTCAGTACAACCAGTCGGATTTGAACCAACAAATCTTGTTTGGAAGACAAGCAGTTTACCGTTAACTTATGATTGCTTTTTATATCACAGATAGGTATAAACCTTCATATAAAAATTATATAATTAATATTTATTAATTATAAGACCTAAAAGAGTCTAACCTTTATTTAATTTAAAGTCCTTTATGCATAAATATGCATAATATATGTAAAACATCTAAAAAAAAACTAACTTCCAACTTCCTCAGTAATACATTGAGATGAATAAGAATAATCAAATTACATCAAAAAAAAATAAAGCCAGTTTATTAAAAAAAAAATACTTAATAAAAACGTCTCATAAAAAAAAAACACTTATAAGAGTTATTAAGACCTTAAGGAATCGAACCTTCTTACCAATAAGTCTTTACACATATATGTATTTATATATGTGTAATAGGTGCATCAATTTGGTTTATACGAACAAATTTATTTTTCGCTTTCGCATAAAAACTTGGCTCACCTAAAAATGATTCACAAGAAAGTAGGTTCATTTTTTTTTGAATTCTACTATAAATTAAAGTACGTGATAAACCAAAGTATTTAGCACAATCCGAGATGGAATATAATGTTTTAAATACATTTCCATTTTCATCTACTAGTTGTACACCAACTTGTTTACCTACTCCAACCAATTTATTTGATGACTTAATAATCTTTCTACTTCTTATAATCTTGATATAACTAAAGTACAATTTTATTTATACACAAAGAATCTACCTAATCCGGCCCCCCCCCGAAGGGGACGTAATTTTTTTTTATATTGTCTAAAAGAAACTGATCATCAACATATAAATGTATTTCAAATCTAAAACTAAAAGTTATATCAGATTTAGAATTAATATCCAAATTACTTTCAGCATCGGTAAAACTACGAAATCATCATAAAAAAATTTAGATCAATATTTCCGTGGGGTCTACAACCTTTTGTTTAAAAATATATCTACGGTTAGCAGACTCCGTATATTGATCTAACACCTAAACACAAAAATATCTAATATATTTAAGCATAATCTCATTTTTAAATGTAAAATAAGATAAACTTAATGATTATTTAAATTTCTTATCATAGGCAGTAATATTTTAAATTTATTCCGCTTAATAATTAAGAACCTCAATAATACACTGAAATGAATAAAAATAATCATACGACATCTACAAACAAACTTAATATATAGCCTAACAGTAAAGCTGAGTAGACTTCCAGCATAATTTATTAATAACACAATTAGATATCTAACTTACCTTTTTTATGTAATAATTTTTATTATCAAGAACAATAACTTTATTATCACTTATACGACTATAAACCTTAGTACGAGATACTTTTAAAAATTCCGCACACTCTGAAATAGAATAAAAAGATTTAAATATATTACCTTCCTCATCCAGTAAATTTACTGTTGAGTTTAATTTAACCCCCTTATATCTATTTAAAGATATTATAAACTTTCTCCCTTCTCTAATTTCAATATTAGAAGGACCTGAAAGCAATAAATTTATATCCTTAATTAGTTCTTCTCTATTTATTCTTTTACTATCTAATTTAAAAGTAGATAATCTATTATTATTCATTTGATTAATAATACTATTTAAAACTTTTATACCTTTATCATGATATTGTAATCCTTTTTCTTTAAATTTAAATATATTAACTCAATCAATAAAATCTAATTCTTTCTTAGAACGTCACTCTAGTTTCTCAAAAAAAGGAATTAATACCTTTTCAATATAACTTTTACGTGTTATAGTTATTTGAAGGACTTCATTATGATTAACACCCTTAGGGATATATAAATTCATATTTACAACATCCAAATACATATTATCTAAATCAGAAGAACCTAAATTATGGGAATTAGACAAAAATTCTTTTATAGCATTCATTAAAATTTCATCTTTCGCTGCTTGGCTTAAAGCAAAAACCAATTCAAAATTACCTGAAGTTCTACGGACAGAAAAAGAACCCTCACCTTCAACAAAACCTAAGAATCAATAAGGTGTTATATGCGGTTGATATCCTTCAGGCATACTGAAATCAGTTCTTTTAGAATTCATAGAATTTTTAAGATTAATAATTTCTTCCATAATAGATTTATTAAATTCTTTTTTTCTATTACTATATAATTCAAAAGCTTTAGTAAAAGCTATAAAGTTTAAAAGTTTAGTTGTATTTAAAGAATACTTAGTAAAAATAACTATAATTTGGCGAATTTCATCTAATCTTGAAACAACAAAAGTCGATTTATCTTTAGAAGTAAAAACATCTCCTAAACCTAACTCTTTACGTATATTTTTTAAAAGAAGAGTATCATCTACGTGTAAATGAATCTCAAATCTAAAACTTACTATAGAACTAGATTTGATATTAAGATAAAAATGACCTTCCGCATCAGTAAATCCACGGAATCATTCAAAAAAATCCACTTTTTCAGACAAAGCTTGTCCTAATTTATCGTGCACTGATGAATTTCCAATAATAAGTTGTGGATTGTGTATAGATATATTACAAGAATTTGTATTAAATAATCTTTTTTCCATAATTAAATATCTTAATCTTATTTTATTAAATAAAATTTCATACCCTTGATTTACTCAAGTAAAAACTAAGATACCTAAAAACTCCCACCAAGAAAAGAAATGAGAGTTTAAAAAATTTAATCTAAGCCTACTAATATTACTCAAAAGATTTATTAAATAATCTAAAAGGTTTATATCAATAATTAGATGTCCTTCAAGGACCTCTAATTGTCTATAATAATGATTACTAAAGTATTAAAACCAGAAGTAAAATAGCCCTACCTTTAATTTATATATTTAATATAATAATTATACTAAGTTCCGACTGTACATTAGCGAACATTTCAGCTCTACTTAGGTGATCCAGTCTGTAGCGATATATATAGCCTACCGACGGTCTGGACATTATAGTCTTTAACCGTATTCACCATGTCCAATCGTTTTAAAATGAGTTCCTGCTAAAAGTTAACCTCAAATTACTTTAATAAATTATAATTAATTCACGTTATAAAAACATAAATATATATTATAAAAATAAATATATTATAATACGAATTATAAAAAAAATTAAATAACGATTAAGTGAGATTTCCACTCACGACACCTTATTGATGTCAATATAGAATTCCTGCTTCGTATCCAAGATGGTGATGATCAGTTAGATGATAAGCATAAATTCTTCATAGACCTACACTTAAGAAGATAGTACCAATTATAACGTGTACAAAAAAAAAAATTTTTATTAATCAATATCTTTCAATATTGTTTAGATTATGTCTTCATATTAGTGCTTACTAAAAAAGAGATTTAGTAATTAATATGTAGAGTTTTACCGCCATTCTTTTACTTAAAAATAAGTAACATAATATTTATTAGCTAATCGTTGAACCTTAATATATTTAAATTATAAAAATATATTATTGGCAGCAAATTGTCTTATAAGTTTAAAGAGTTTTTTGCTATTTACTCTATAATATTTTATATATCTATATTCTATATTTTATCCCCGTAAAAAAAAATAACCTTTAAAACTTTTTCCTGTGACTAAACAATCTTTAATTTTTGTTCTTGACATATTTAAAGCTTCAGCTGCTTTAGTCATACTATTAAATTCTAATTTATGATTATTTTCATCTAGACATATAATTAAAGCAGACTCACTAACTAATTTATTAGTACCTCTAATGTATCTAATATTATTCTTTATTTCATAAGGACTATCTTTTGAATAAAGTTTCGTTAATAACGATCTTATATCTATAAGAGATTTTTTTTCTTTAACTAAATGACTATTAGTACTTAATCTGTATTTATTAATACAATTTTTTATTACATCAAATACAAATTTACCTTCTAAATTAGTATGATAACCCTTATAATAAATTTCTATTAATTCTAATCATAATAAAAAATCATTAGATTTTAATGTTTTCAAAAGAAGATTATGTTGATCATCGTACATTAGAGGGATTAATTTTTCTTTAATATCTTTAATTTTATTAATTTCTAAAATAATAGTGGGATTACTATTTTTCTTTTCAATTCTTTCTGAAGAATAAATAATTTTATCAACACCCATAAATTCTTTAATTTTATTATATAATTCTAACTCTTTAAAATGATTTTCTAATTTAAATCTAGGAACATATTTACTAGTAGAAAATGTACCCTCACCATCTATAAACCCAGCTAATCAATATTTTGTAATATTTATTTTATTACTTATAGATCCTGGTATCCATTTACCGGCTAAGTTTTGCATTTTTTGTCTATAATCTATAATAGCTAATTTACCTTCTGGTGTTAAATGTTTTTTATCTTTAAGTAACATTACTGCTTCTTTAAATAAAAGATAACTATGGTATTTTGAACCATTAAGATTAAAACTCTCAAAAATAGGAATTATAATATTTAATAAAGAACTCTGATCATTAACAAAAAAATTTGCTCTATCACCAGATTTAGATATATAACCACATCTTAGATTACCCATAATATATTCTAAAACTTTTATATCATCAATGTGTAATCCTATTTGAAAAGTAAATTGAGAAAATTTATAAGTAGTTTCTTTTAAATCTGTTAACCTGATATTGAAATTACCTTCAGCGTCAACAAATCCTACAAACCACTCAATAAAAGATCTATCTAAATAATAATCCTCTTTATTAGAATCATAAATTAATAATCTATCCTTAATATTATTGCTAAAAGTAGAATAATATTTAATATAGTCATTTGATACTAAAAAAATAAAATCTTTATATAGAAAAAAATATATAAAAAGGGCTACATACGTTAACCCATGGAAACCATAACGATATAAGCGCCGTCCTCCCTGTATATCATAGAATACAACTTAAAAATCTAAACAATAAGAAAATTATATTATTAATAATATAACTTGTTAATATTAAGAATATATCCTTAATTCACTTATTTACATAAATGATCAGACTATATCATCTATACAATATACAATATATTGCACAGTAAAATTTACATTACAGTACTTTACTGTAATTTTAGTCGTTGAACCTTTAAATATTAATATTTTTATAATAATTAATATTTAGTTGGCTGCATATAATCAATAGGCTTTCGCCTTTCAAGTTCCATGCAATTAATCTTATTTGCTGTTTAAATTAATATATAGAGCTCTCTTTCAGAGCCTGAATTAATTCTGAACAGGGCCTACACGTTTTATAATATTCTGCCTTTATTCATTCCAGATTTTAAAGACTTTATTTTCTTTATACCTTCAACTGCTAAATGTTCTTTTTTTTCCATAATGTTAGCAATTTTACAAAAATCATCAAAATCTAAAGATTTTATTCCTTGTAAAGGATATTTATTAAAAAAAGGTATTATTTTTTCTTTTATAAAGCTAAATTTATATACAACAAATGTTACAGTAGTAAGTCTTGTTGATACTTTTTCAATATTACCGCAACCTAAAAAATCAATTATTTTAGTTAATAATTTTTCATCTCTTATATGTTGAGAAATAGAAAAAGACAGTATAATTTGATAACCAGTTAAAGTATTAGCTTTTTTAGTGTTAACATAAAAACATCCTTCTCCATCTGTAAACCCTGTTAATCAATTAGGATGAATTACACCTTCAAAATCAACGATAGGACGAGATACAGGTAAGACAGTTGGAAATTTATTTTTTAAATTATCAGATAATCCTAAATTCATTGAAGCTTTTAAAGCTAAAATTTTACAAATACCTTCAAGATTAAATTGCACTTTTAAATCTAATAATATAACAGCTTGTTTAAATAAAAGATAATCCGCTTTTTTTTGAGTTATTAAAGGATATTTCTCAAAATGAGGAATAATAACCTCTATAAGACATCTAAGGGATTGTACGCTATAAACTACAGCATTTCTATCTAGACGTTCATTTATTATACCTACACCAAAAAAAGAATGAATTTTTCTTAGTAATAAAGTATCTCTACTATGTAACTCTATTCTAAATTCAGGTACAACATTTCAACCTGATTTAGCTGTACTTTTTTGAGAAACTTTTAAACTAAAACTAGACTCAGCATCTGCAAACCCCGTAACTCAATTAGGACAAAGGTTTGACTCTTTTATCGGTATAGCTGTAGAATAAAATCTTTTATTATTAAATTCTGGACTGCGTCTGAAATTTTGGGTAGTTTGAGGTATAAACTTAGTCTTTATGGAATAAATATTAGCAATATATTTTATATAAAAGACAACTAAGCCGTGGAAACCTGTTGAAAAGTAGAAACAAGAAGCAAATACTCCATCACTAATAGTAAATGAAGTGAAACTATATTCAACCCCTTGAACAAAAAAAAAGTGTTAAAGATTGAAATTTACAACCTTTTCAATAATTTTCATTATTGTTCAGACTATATCATATGTGTAATATTAAGCAATGTATACATCTAAGTTTATATATATATAGACATCAAGCCATTTAACTAATAAAACCTAGCCAATGTTAATTAACACCATGGTGAGGGGGAATACAAACTATAAGTAAATTAAAACCCCTTCGAGAGGCCGGTGTTAAAAACTTTCTATATACGAGTCGTTGAACCTTCTTTATTTTTTTTATAATTATATGCAATTATTAATAAAGTTAGGCTGCATATCGTCATGTAATTAATTAAACAAAAAAATTTTTTTACAAGAGTTTCATGCAATCTACTGAGTTTTTTTACCTAATATGTACATAAACTAATTTATGTCATTTGTTAAGTAAGAGCCTTCTGAGTTTACTTTTTTTTTAATTGGGTTGTTTTATAAAGAAAAAAAAATGCGCATATTTCATAGCGCTTCGGTTAATCATAAATTCTACCACTGTTCATCCCAGATTTTAAAGATTTTATCTTTTTAATACCTTCAGGAGTTAAATGGCCTTTAACCTTCATAATATCGACTATTTTTAAAAAATCTAAGTAATCTCTAAACTTTACACCTTGTAAAGGATAATCCTTAAATAGAGGAACTATTTTATCTTTGATATCATTAAATTTAGTTACACGATAATTAACTTCGTCAGGTCTAGTTGAACTTTTCTCAATTTTACCACACCCTAACACATCAATAAAATTAGTTAATAAAACTTCATCTCTTGCATGTTGAGTTATTTGAAAAATTAGTTGAAGATTATAACCAACTGTGTATTGCGCACCTTTTTTTAATTTCACATAAAAACAACCCTCTCCGTCTATGAATCCTGATAACCAATCAAGATCAATAACGCCTTCTATATTAAATTCTGGACGTGCAACAGGTTGAATAAGAGGAAAATCAATTTTTAACTTGTCCGATAATCCTCTATTCATGGCTCCCTTAAAACTTAAAACTTTACAAATACCTTCAATATTAGTACGTGCTTTACCTGTAATAATAAAATTTACTGCTTCTTTAAATAAAAGATAATCGGCTCTCTTTTTAGTTAATAAAGGAAATTTATCAAAATGAGGAAAAATTACTTCAACAAGATCCCGTGCAGATTGAACATTATAATATGCTTTATTTCTCTCTTTAGACTCAGAAATTATACCCACACCAAAAAAAGAATGGATTTTTCTTAATAATAATATATCTCTATTATGTAATTCTATTTTATATGCAGGTACAACATTATAACCTGAACGTGTTAAATTACTTTTCGATATTTTAAGGCTAAAAGATCCTTCTGCATCTGTGAATCCCGTAACTCAGTTAGAAGGTAATGGATAATCTTTTACATCCGTAGTGTAAAATCTTTTATTGGTCATAGCAACGAAAAATTTCTTATTCGAATAATTTAAAGTAGAATGGGAGACGCGTGTAGATATACCTTTACTGCACCATGTCTCTAAATAATAAAGAACACTTAATAAATAATAACAACATATATATAATATGTATTTATTATAATAAACGAAGATTTTAAATAAAGTAAACTCCAGGTTATGAAAGCAAGTAAAAATTACAGCTAAAATAACTGTAGCAAAAGTACCATATAATGCACCTTTTCTTTCACCTTTAATTAAAGAGTGGTGAGCATAAGTAATTGTAGCCCCACTTGATAATAATAAACAACCTTATTAATATAGTTAGAATTTTCTAAACTATATTAAGACTTCTTAACCCCCTATTGCTTAGGGCTATTCCACTATATGTAGCATGGAATTATCCTTTCGTCTTACGATAACATACTCGTTATAAAGTTCGACTGTACATTTGGACAGACATTTCAGCCTTACCCCGGTGATCCAGTCTGTAGCGACATTTACAACTGCCGACGGTCTTTAACTAGGATGTCATTAACCGTTTTCACCTAATTAATGTATATATGTTTCCTTGGTAATAGTTGGATTGTAATCTTATTTCTATACCTTTGTTTTTTTTTTAAATACCCCTATTCTTTTTATTTTATAACCGTGCTCCGCGGAATATTCTACATTTGATCCTTGCTTATCAAATTGTCTTTTTAAAGTGTTAAATCCTATACCTAATTCTTTAGCTGTGTCTGCTAAATTAGATTTTATTAATGTTTGACCGGAATGTAAAGTAATTGAATAAATACTACTATTTGATCTATTATTAATTAATTTTTTTGTTTCAATATCTATTTGTGTTCCATCATTAAGATGTTCAATAGTAGCTTTTGCTTCAGTAATTTCTTTTATTTCCGATAAACTCATTTGTTCAACTTTACCTGTAAAAGTTGATAATCTGTAATTATTCATAGTTAAAGATAATTTTAATATTAAATCTTTTATGCGTTTTACTCTATATGCACCAATATAAATTGCTTTACATATAATTTTTAAATCGTTAAAATCTTTACCTTTTTTACTAATAAATTCACATTCTTCAAAAAAGGGTATAAAATAATTATTTAAAACATGTATATTTATAATTGTTAATGTAGCTAAAGGTTTACAGTTATTAACTGCTTTACTTTTACCTATAGAAATAACAGAAGAAAATTCTAATTTTTGTACTGAATAGTTATCAAAACCTAAATTACTTTCTAAATACTTTTTTATTTCTATTAAAAGCGGTAACTGACTTTCTGTTAATTTTATTGAAAACGTAGGACTAAGATTCGCCCTTCCTAAACTAAATGAACCATCACCTTCAATAAACCCTAATAGTCAATATTTAGTTATATAGACATGTGAAACTTCAAAACTAGTTCTTTGAGTGTTCATACCATTTTTTATTTCTAATATTTGATTAGTTAATTCTGGAGATAAATGGAATTTATTAATGTATAAATAAAAAGCTTTTTTTAAATCTAAAAAATCTAACCTTTTACTAGAATTAAGTGAATAAATATCAAAAATAGCTATTAATTTTAATAAATCTTCTTTTTTTGTTACATTGAAAAAACAATTACTTTTATACACATAAACACTACCAATTCCTAATTTATCCCTAATAGTATTTAAAACACTTAAGTCGTCAACGTGTAAACCTATTGAAAATTTAAAAGTAAAACCTGAAGGTGTAGCTAATATCATAAAATTTCCTTCAGCATCAGTAAATCCAGCAAATCATTCTAAAAATTCTTTATTATTAGGAATGTTAGTTGTACTATAAGATTTAGAATATGCAAGATTTATTTTTGATTTTATTATTCGAATAAAAGGTATAAATAAAGCGGAGTTAGTTTGTAAAACTGAGTATAAAAAGACAATAAACATATATAATGAGATTTTCACTCATACAGCTACGCCAACATAATTATTGACGGCAACGGCAAATAAAACTGTGTTTAATAAAGGTAATTCAAAAGGATTAACTGGTTCTATCCCCATTGGAGGTCAACTTGCCCCAATGTCAATTGTAGGAGTTAAAGCACTCGCTTAATTATTAATAGGAGTTTGTCTCCTAAAATAATTGATTTAATTTATACAACCTAAAATTATTTTCTACTTTTATTCATTCTACCTTTTATTTTCTTTACTTCATCTAAACCCTCTCTAGTTAAATGATTTTTGCTATTTATTATAACAGCAGCTTTTTTAAAATCTTCAAAATTTTTAAGCTTTAAACCATGTAACTTAAATTCTTCAAAAACAGGTATGATTTTATCTCTGATATCTGTAAATTTTTCAACAACAAATTCACCATAACCAGATTTAGAAATATATCTACCACAATTAAGAGTAGATTTTAAACTTTCTAATAGTTCTCTATCTCTTGTGTGTTGAGTTAAAATAAATTTTAGTCATACAGTTTCACCTAATTTAGATTCAGCTGATTTTTTCAAAGCTATAAAAAAACATCCGTGTTTCACGTCAGCATCAGTAAATCCTGCTAATCAATCTAAATCTTTAATTATTTTAGTTTGAATATTTGGTCTTGAAACCGTATTAATATCAGGGAAAGCTAAACTTAAACTGTCTGAAATATTACCATTGTTAATAGTAGCTTTAATTGAAACTATTCTATTTAAACCTTCTTTAGTCAAATGTTTACCTTCTCTCATTAAACATACTGTTTCTTTAAATAATAAAAAATCAGCCTGTTTTTGAGTAATTAAAGGGTAGTTTTCAAAATGATTTAGAATAATACTTAAATCTTCTAATTTAGATACTCTATATTGAACAGAATTTTGTCCTAATCTTGATATTAGTCCTACACCGAAGAACAATTGAATTTTTTTTAATAAAGATTCATCTTTTTCGTGTACTCCAATTTGAAATGTAGCTTTTACTCTAAAATTTGTTTTATAACTAGAGTCTGGACTAACTCCTATAAAAAAACAAGATTCTCCATCGGAAAATCCTGTAACATAATTAGGATTTAAATCCTTAGTTAAATAGTTAGATGAAGTAGAAAATAAAGAACTTTGAGAATATGAATATTTGAATTTAGAATTAATACCTTTATTAGGTTGTAATAAAACCAAGTTTCCTTGGTACTTAGAGCACACCTTACAATATTTATACAATATCGAGAAACCGTCTGCTCGTTGCTCTTTTACAGATATATGACTATCCGATTTAGATCCACGATTACCCATTCCTATTGCTAGAATCTCTAATGATGTCACTATACCCTCAGTAATTAGCTGGGCCACAATCAACTTTTCAGTTAATTGCTTAGTTATTAGAGCTTTAGGGCTTCCCTGGAGTTTGGTTTCTATTCACAATGTGCTTAGTTTATGAAAGAATGCTCAAAAAATGGCAACAAAAAACAATGCTTCAGATACAATAAATAATATCACACCTAAATTTAATCCTTTTTGGACTGACATGGTATGATCTCCTAAATATGTCATTTATCCAACATCTCACGATGTTGGTTGGACTATATCTTAATTAATAAGTTTTAAACGTATTAATTTTTAACGTTTAGTCTCTGAAGATAGTAAGGGTATTTATACGCCCTTAATCTCCTGCTGATTGTCCATAATAATATTTAAGGATTTTCCAGCAATTGGTTAAATTTTATGAAAGCACATATATTATAATTTATTTAATAAAGATTTTATTTTTAATTTTCCTTCTTCAGTAAGATGTTCTTTAACTAGAATCATATTAAAAACAATTTCTCATTTTTTAAAATCCTCTAACTTATTTCCTAATAAAGGATATTTATTAAAATAATCTATAATAGGTTTAATATCATTTATAGCTGAAACAGTTAAAGACAGTACTTCTGAATTAGTATTATTTTTATAAGTCTTTATATCGCAAGATAAAAATAAAGCTAAAGTATCCATAAAAGGTCTCATGTCAATAGAGGTAGATTTGTCAAATGCACGTTGATCTAATCTAAATTTAAGAGAAACACTTTCACTAACAGATCTTTTACGAGTTTCTGATTTAGGTTTACTTTCTACATATTTAATCCCAAAATGTGCATCTGCCTCTGAAAAACCACTAAATCATGCATTTTGTTGTAGATTTGATTTATCTAGTAAACTATAGGGAATATCTAAAGAGTATTTTAAATTAATAAACTTTATTAAATCATTAAACCTTTTATTTTTAGGTGTTCTTAGTTTACCATGAACTAAATTTAAAATTTGTATAATACCTTTCATATCCCCAATAATATAACGTAATACATTTTTACCGGTTTGTTGAAAACGACCTATATTTCCTAATTCTGATTGTATTAAAGAATACATTCCTAGATTATCTATATGTGAAGTAAACACTATTCTAGGGTTTAATACTCTATTTAAAGTTGTAGACCCCACGGAAGGAAGAGATATATGACCATCCCCCTCTAATAGACCCCCTAAATAATAACCTAAATCATTTTTATCAGTTAATACCCCCGTAAGGGGTGCCCCTACTTTAGGATTATTTTTACTTTTATAATCACTCAAAAATTTAATTATCTTTTCTTTATCTATTGCTTTTGCAATATTTAAATTATAATAAGAATTATATTTTGACATAATGGTACCTTCACTTATAATATCTCTAAATCATAAACCGAATGTATAAGTTACTAAAAATCCTGAAATATATACTAAAATATATGAATTTGAAAAACTATGCATAGCTAATACAGCACTAGATGTTAAACATAGTAAAGATACAGAAATATATAACACAAAATTAAGATTTATCATACAAATAACTAAACCGCCTCCCCAGCCTAACTGGCTGGCCCCCTATTATAAAAGTCTTCCTCTATTCATATAAGATTTTATTTTTGGTTTATTTCGACGCAGCGCGCCTAAACCTTCAGGAATTAAATGTAACCCATTTTCCATAACATGAGCTACTTTAATAAAAACCCCCGTCCCTCCGATGAGGGAAAAGGGGTCCCCTCTTGGAAATCTTTATTTTTATTACCAATTAGATAATATTTGAGAAAAAAAAAATATTATTTTCGTAAGAATATCTTCCAATTTTGTGACACGATAATCAATAGAATTAATACTTAAAGTAACATCTCCACAGTAAAAATATTGAATTAGACTTCTTATTAGTTCCTCATCTCTAATAAACCCTGAAGGGGCGGTGGAGTTAATTGAAAAACTCATTGAATTCTCTCCCCTAATTTGGGAGCGCGAGCTCTAACTTTAGTTATTTTTACATAGAAACATCCCTCACCTGAAGTAAATTTAGCTAATCAAAGGGCCCCCGAAGGGGCTTATTCAATGGAAAAGTGGAATTTTTTTTTTATTCTACTGAAGGCCTAGGTACAGGCTTTACATTAGGAAAAGCTTCTTTTAATGTGGAAGGTAAACCGCCTCCGGGGTTATTCATAGTAGCTTTTATTGCTACAAGTTTCAGGATACCTTCTTGAGTTAAATGCTCTTTTTTAAGCACCATATAAACTATGTCTTTAAATAAAAGAAAACCAATAAGCTTTTTAGTAATTAATGGAAACTTATAAAAATGTTCGACTATTAGTTGTAAATCGGTAACAGAACTTACTTGATATTGAATAGCAGTTTGACCTTGTTTAGATATACGTCCGACACAAAAAAAAAATTGGTATTTCTTCCAATATAATTTGATATATGTAAAACTATAATAAAATTTCATATAATATCTCATCCGTATCTTCCTCCTGAACGTTTATGAAATTTTAAAGTAAAACAACCCGAGCTTCTGGTGAAACCTAGTGAAACATCCCCCTTTGGGGGTCAGCGTCAGCAATACCAGATAATGTTATAAATCAAGGATCCAACAAATTAGAATTACAAACATTAGATTTCAAAGTAGAAAAAGCATTTTTTTTTGTTATTTGGTTAGAAGGGATTCTGAATAGATAGTTTCTTTCGAAACCCGTTAGAGTACATCTTAATACAAAATTTATTGTATAACTACCGTTTACTCGTTGTTCTTTTACAGTAAAAGCATTATAATTAACTAAACTATTAATACTTAAAACTGACTTAGATTCGTGATTACCTATTCCTCTTTCGAGAATCCATTGACTTATTACCATACATGAGTAATTAATTCATCCACTAATAACTGGAAAGTTATTGCTTGGTATCAATGGTCTTAAGGCTTTTCCGAAATTTGGCAGTTTAACCCTCTTTAGTGATTTCCTAAATCACACGCAAGGTCAAGGAGATGGAGATACTAAATGGAAAGGATGAGCTTGAAAATTACTTCTAATTAATTTTGTCATTAAAAAAATTTTTTTTTATCTATAATTCATCTAAATTTTTAGGAAGAAAAGGACTTGAACCTTCGACAGCCGGGGGCTATTGAGTTTACAGCTCAACCCGTCATACCTACAAACGGAACCTTCCTTTTTATTTAAATTTAAGGTGTAAGCCTACGAAGCCCCAAATTTTTTTTAATCTAGTTAAAAATAAACTATCCTATAGGACTTATACTACATTTATAGAGCTTGGCCTCCGGCCACTAAAAGTATTCTTTAGAATTTTTACCCTTTGTAACGCTATGAAATATGCGTCATATTAATTAATATTACAGATAACTAAAGCAAAGCTACATATATAGCCAAATAATAAAAAGTAATTATCTTTATACATATGTACTAATCCAGGGGGAATTCTTTAGATGCGGGTAAGGACTTGCACCCCGATATTCGGACATGAGCCGAACGTGTTACTAATTACACTAACCCGCGTTTTAACAACCCTCTTTGGTTATTAGTTACTAATTATAGTTTTGGAAAATAAATCCATACTACAAAAATAAAATTTGCCCCCAGGGAACCGATTTTTTTTTTATGAATCCCACCTTTTTTTTAGGGGGTTCCTTGGTTTTCCATCTTTTTTTGAAATCACTTAAATCTGAGAAAGCGTTAAATAGATAATATTTTTAAATCCGATGGAATATAGTACTCTACCAAAATTCATTCTGGGTGATTATATTAGAATTTTTAGTGGGGAGTAGGCGAAGCCTCCCCTACTCCCCAGCAAGCTCTATTAAAACCTTAAGAATCTAAGTGTTGCCCTAATTGTACCATATTTAATATAAGGCTAGAATCTTTATAATTTTTGATACCGTGCATTGGGTAAGTCTCAAAAAATGGTACTATTTTTGTTTCTTTGTTTCTATATCCGTGAAATAAAAAAAAATTTTTTATAAACTTTTAATTGTACATACTTTTCATTACTACTTGCTACACCGCAAATTTTATATTTAGATATATTTTTTATTAAATCAGTATCTCGGATAGTTTGATTAATAGAAAAGAAAAAAGAGACACTGTTATGACTTTTGGCTAAAAAAGCCTCTCTTAAACAAACAAAAAACAAAATGAACCTTCTCCGTCCACAAAACCGGCTAATCAATGACCATTTATAATAGTTTGATCTTTAATTAAAGGTCTTTCTACTGGAGAAATATTGTAACTTAAAAATTAAATCTTTTATAGATATAGCAAAGGAAGGATGCACATAAAACTTAGCTTTTAATTTATCTTCTAAGTTAGATACTGATTTTCTTACTCTATTATCTTTTGTGATAGAGATAGTAAATGTTTATTCCACATCAGAAAAACCCGCAAAAAAATAAGTTACAATGGATGTATAGAATCACCATTATTAGAATCTGATAATGTATAATATAATCTTTTACTTGTATTCATTCCATAATTTTTAAAATTTAATTTAATTTTTATAAAGATAAATGGATGGAAGTTAGTATGACTTTTTTTTTTATTGATTAAAAGGTTAATAAATAATAAACTTAAAACTTGAATATAAATAAATTAAAATGGGGCCCCCCTCACTACGGAGTCGGGGGGCTAGTACTAAGATAATAACTAGTTAATTGTAAAATTAATATACTAATTATATATACAAAAATATGAAAAATTTGTGTAATACGAGTAATTTAAAGCAATCCTCCATGTAGCCCTATACCCCTTGAATTACCAAGTGATAAACTCATTAAATATTGCAAGATACAATAACTTTATGATAGCTACTCAGCTAAATAATCTCAAAATATCTCATCTAAGACAGATGGTTTTAGAAAATAATAATAAGAATATTGAAAACGTGATCCAACTTACGGAACTAAAGGAGAAATTCGAATTCTCATAATTAATGTTTGGCCACAAACCACAAAATTAAAAAATTTCCTATAAATCTTTAGCTTTTATTTAGCAATATAAAATTACTAAATAAATATTTGTTTAAGATAATAAATCCCGGGCAACTTCCACGATTATTATTATTTAAACCTAAAGACATATCTCCCTTCATACGGCTTAGTTACCTTATTAGATAATCTATTTCTAATATTGGTTTTACTAATACCTAAAGCATCAGCAGCTCTTCTTATAGATAGATATTCTGTTGTTAACCCTGTAGTTAAATCTACAACTAACACTTCTTGAGCTGTTTTACTTGCTTTTAATCTATTTAAACGACTCTCTGCTGACTCTTTTATTAAGGATTCTTTTTGGGTTAATAAATCGACTTTTTTTTGTATTTTATTCAAAGTTAACTCTATATTTTCGAGTTTATTAAAAAAATCTTCTAACACAAACTCTGAAAAGGTTAAATTACTTTTTTGACTTAAATATTTTCTTATTAATCAAACTTTCTGTAATTTTATTTTTGTTTCAACAGTAGCTAAACGACCAGTCGATGACCCAGCTATTTTACAAATATTATATTCAGGATTAAACATATCTATATAATATTGCTCTCTATTAAGTAATTGATCTTTATCTGTGTACTCTAAAATTTATAATCTAAAATTAGAATACCCATACTTCAATAAAGCTTTATAGATTACACTATTATTAACTAAGAGCTCTTTTTCTAGTCATTTGGGTGCAAAGTAATCTCTTAATCTACGTACTAAATCCACAGAACTACCTATATACGTAGAACCATTAACTAAGTTAACTCATCTATATATACCAGGTTTTCCTTGGTTTTCCTTATAAATTGTTTTAAAATCACTTAAATCAGTGTAAATTACTGCAGGTAAAAAAGTAGCATTACAATCACTACTATAAGAACACCCCTTGGATAAAAAATTTAGATTATTGTAAATATTATTATTAAATTGAAAATTACCACGGATATAAAAAAGATAGATGGAGCTTACGCTCATATTATATGATAAATTTTTAAAATTTAGAGGACATTTTTTTCTTAGAAACATTAATTAATTTTTATTTGTTTTTATCTATAATTCGCCTAAATTAATCTATTTCGATGATTCGAACATCAAATTCACATACATATACACATATGTAAATAAACCTACATAAATAGATTTTAATAACAATTAAAATTGTTATTAAATTTAGTTTTAAATAATAAACCCCAGGCAACTTCCACTACCTGAACCGTATTTCGACTTAACACTAATTAAAGCCACGCATGCGGTGAATTCCAATACAAGAAATTAAATTCAAAAAAATAACAGTATTGTATCAAAAGAGCAAACTTATTGCGATGAAACTTCTTTCAGCATGTGACGAGTGGTTAGTACCAATCCGAGGTTCAATTCACCGCGACATGGTGATTCGCGATTACTAGCAATTACTTATTCATATAGTCGAATTTCAGACTACAATCCATATGTTTATATTCTATTTTAAAGATTAGCTCAAACTCACATTTTTGCATCTTTTTGTATAGAAATATGTGGCACGTCATATAGCCCGCAATATTAGGGCCATGATGACTTGTCTTGTTCCCTTTTACAAAGAAGAAACCTTATTAACATTCATATTAATAAGCCAGCCAGCATAGCTGGCTGGCTTATTTGAATATAAATAGTACCCTAAAGTACTCTTAAAAATAAAGCGAGGGATTTCGTTAATTTATCTCTTTATTTCACAATATTAACTGGAAACAGCCGTGCAACTCCTGTAAAATTAAAAAATTTTCACTTTTTTATTTATTCAAATTGCGGTAAGATTTTTCGTGGATTATCGAATTAAACGGTTGGGATAGGTAGATCTTCTCAGATTTTCCCCCCCTAAGATCCGTACGTGCGCCTTTCAACGCATACGGCTCAAGCAAAATTTTTTTATAGAGGCCATCGCCCCTGACACTTTTTAGGCTTTTATTCACATACTTTATATGTAAACAATCCACAATTATAACCTAATTAATGTAAAATTTCACCTTTGTTAAGTCTGCGATATTAAGATTCTAAAATAAAGCTTTCACTTCATAATTTAAAACCCTAATAAATATATAAATTTTCTTTTTTTTAATATTAAATTATCTATTAGTGTCCATTAAAAAACTAGATATTAATTTTTAATAAGATACTAACAGTTTTATAACCTTTTAGTATTCATATTATTTTTTATTTTTACTATTTCTGCTAATCCTATCTCTGTTAAATGATCTTTATTATTCATCATAATATAAACTTTTATAAAATCTTGACAATTGTCAGACTTTAAACCTATTAATTTATATTCGTTAAAATACGGTACAATATTATTTTTAAATTCTTTAAGGGATGTGACTACAAAATCACAGGCGTCCCCAGATTTCCTAATATCTACTCTACCACATTCTAATAATCTACAAATATTTAATAACAAAGCTTCATCTCTTATATGTTGAGTAATAGTAAATACTAACTGTACTGCATAATTTAATTTAGATTTAGGTGATTTATAAACCTTTACATAAAAACAAGCTTCTCCTTCTATAAACCCTAATAATCAATTTTTATTGGGCATATCAGAATTTATTAGAGGTCTCTCTACAGGTACTATGTCAGGGAAATCTTGGGCTAAATTTTCAGATAACCCTAAATTCATTGAAGATTTTAGACTTAAAACTTCTTTCAAACCTTCAATTGTTAAATGTTTTTTTGAGACAATTAAATCTAAAACTTTAGTAAATAAAATAAAATCAGCTCTTTTTTGAGTAAATAAATTATATTTTTTAAAATGAGGTATAACATTATTTATTAATTGTTCTACATTAGAAATTTTTAATTTTAAAGTATCATCTTTTTCATTATAATATAATTTATTATCTACACCTAATACTTGTTTTACGAGCTCTAATAATTGTTTGTCTTTTTTATTCAAACCTATTTCAAAATACACAAGAACAGAATAAGATGTAGTATTACTAATTTTTCTTATAACATTAACACCAAAGCTACCTTCAGCATCTATTAAACCACTAACATATCAAGATAAGTTATCATTATTAGAATCTAAATTAATATTTGATTCCAGAACGGACGTATTAAATAATCTAATATTTCTATTTAATATAGGACCTAAAGTAAATGTATTTTTAATATATAAATCCGTCCCCATTGCAAAGCATGGATGATTAATTTTTTTTGTAAATTTTAATAATTTCATATAAATCAAACTTGATTTATATTAATACATCTACAACCGGTCTATATTATTCATTAGAGCTAACCTAAATCGAAAGGCATAACTATAACTACCGATATTTATATATCTTTATCTATTATTCAGATTTACTTCAATTGAAATCCAAATAAAGCTTTTGCTTTTTAACAACTCCTCTCCCCTTTATTCATTATAACAACTTCGATAATAATCTTATATGTTACCTCTTTAATATATAATCACAAGTTATAAATGCATATACTTATATATTACTGAAAATAAAGGGGTTACCAAGTTCAAATATTAGCACAATTTACATAAGATTTAGGAGAATAGCTTTACTTAGGTAGAAATACGGTTTCTCTGATAAATTAGTATGTCGAACTTATCACCTTCTAAATAATAACCTAAGCGTCATTGCTATTTTCGCTTTCGCTCTCCATGTCTTACTTACACTAGCTCCTAGTAATACCTAAGTATTAATATTGGGAGTGAAAACCCCTGGCTACATTGTCTTTACAGCTTCATACAACTCATTACTAAATTGCATGTGTAAATAGTGTTAGGTAGAGAAAGTACCAAACGGAATCGCACCGTATTACTAATATTCGCTTCTTGTCGCACACATACTTCACTGCTGAAGTCAGAAACGGTCTAGTGATTCAACTCTGATTAAATAAGGGTTCTTATTTCGTGAAATAAATTTCTATTAAAATAGAAGATCCTTCCCCTTTATGATATAAAATCATTACAGAGCTCGACTGTACATTTAGATAGGCATTTCAGCCTTACCTCGGTGATCCAGTCTGTAGCGACATTTACAACTGCCGACGGTCTTTGACTAGGATGTCTTTAACCGTTTTCACCTAATTTTTCTATAAAAACTTGGAATTGTTTGGTTGTAGCCTTGCTCAATCCTTTTTATTTATTCTAAGCTTAGAAATCTTTTTTTATGGTAAAAATAGGAATTCTCTTAACTTCATAGTTAGGAAGTTTTACTGATTCTTCTTCATCTAACAATTTCTTTAAAGTTCTAAAACTTACATTAATCTTACTTAAAGCTTCTTTCATAGAATCTACTAAAAGAATTTCTCCATCAGGTAAAGAAATTGCATAAATACAATTTCTATGTACTAAAGGTTTATTAGTTGCTTTATCCAAAATACGACCATCTTCAAGATATTCATAGACAGATTCAGCATTAATAATCAAATTTCTTTCTTGTTCACTTAATATTCCCCCCCAGGGAACCGATTTTTTATTAGTGGATAATCTATAATTATTCATATTATAAGACAATTTTAAAATCAATGATCTAATTTCATCTAATTTATGTGAACCTTTATAAACTGCACCACAAATAACTTTAAAATCTACAAAATCACAACCTTTTTTACTAATAAACTTCATATTGTCTAAAAAAGGAATTAAATAATTATTTAACACAAAGATATTTTTTATTGAGAAAATTACTGTAGATTTTCCGATGGAGAATCTTGCTTTTTGTTTATTAATAGATATAATTGAAGAAGATTTTAATTTAAATAAAGAATATTTATCAAAACCTAAATTATCTTCTAAAAATTCTTTTATTTTAACCATCATTGGAGATTGCTCCTCAGATAATTCAATAGAAAAGACTGGTTCAATATCTGTTCTAGATAAAAAGAAAGATCCGTCACCCTCAATAAATCCTAATAATCAATCCTTAGTTATATTAATTTTACTTAAATAATCTGACATAACAGAAGGTAAAATAATTACACTTCGTTTAGTATTCATATTACTTTTTATTTCTAATATTCTATTTATAAGGTCTTTAGATTCAGCAATTTTTTTATTAGGTCTTTCATGATAAAGTATAAAAGCCTCTTTAAAATTTTTGTAATCAAAATATTTAGTAGTATTTAAGCTAAATTGGTCGAAAATTGAAATTAACTGATAAACTCCTTGTTTATCTGACACAGCAAAAATACATTTATCCTTATAAATTCTCAGATTACCTATTTTTAATTTATTTTTTATAAATTCTAAAACAGACAGATCATCGATGTGTAACTCAATAGTAAACATAAAAGAAAATTTACTTATATTTCCTTCTTTATCTAATACTTTGTGAAGAATAAAGCTTGATTCTGCATCAGAAAACCCGACAAATCATTCTAAAAATGAATTTTCTAATCAAAATTTTTTTTGTAAAGATACAAACGTACGATTTAAGAATTTTAATAAATTAAAGGCCCCCGTAGGCTTATTTAAATTATTTATATTATTTATATTATATTGGTTAAAATTTTTTAGCATGTTTTATTATTATTGTTGTTTATACTATCTTTTGTACGAACTAGTAATTACTCGGTAGACTATTATAAGGTCTTCTACAAGCCCTGGAGTATATCTGTTTTCAAAGATTAATAAACTAATTTGCAAAGCTGCTCAAAAATATCACACCGACAGGGGGTGGAATATTTTTTTTTTTAATAAAAGAAAAATCTTTTTTAAGCTTATTAATTTACTATATTTGTTTAAAAAGTTATAAACTTAGTTAAAATTACAAAACAAAAAACTTTATTTTGTAGGCACATTCTCCAAATATATTTACTCACAACCTTGACTCCGCCCTAACTTACCAATTTTTTTACTGTAAATATTAAAATAAATACCCCCGGCCTCCCCTCCCGGGTCGGGGGGGGCGATATGAAATCGCACGGGGGGGGTACCTTGCCCCTATTTTATTACTACTATACATCAAGGTTAACTTCTCTTCCTCCTTGCGGGCCAAAATGTTACTACCAGTTGAGACTCATAAGCAAAAATAGTCTTGTTGATATACAACGGTAGCCATCGCTAACTATCTTCGAACATGCGTCTATTTCCGCTATTTAAGAGCCGTGTGCGTTCCTTCCCTCCATCAAGCCCTATGCACAAGCTCCTTGAAGCCAATCACGTTTCTCTCTCCTATTGGATATGACTGCTATAGTATAACTTCCCAACTTTACATATTAATATAGCCTTTATTTTTAATAAATACCCCCATAAAGGGGGGGGGGTACCTTGCCCCTACGTTTGTAATAAATTAATAAATTAGCTTCACTTTTATACTAGTGAAATCTAGTCCTGGATATATTGTTAAAACAGACCACAAAATTTTTTTAATATAACACCCTTATAATGGACATTAATTAGATCTAAAAAATTAGCCTTAAAAATAAAAATTAATTTTATAGGGTTGGATTTTAACCAACACTGCATTTATTTTTTCACGAATTTACAGTTCCTACGTTGCCGTCTTACTCTTGAGGTGAAATGCTTACACTTTCATTTATAGTATAGATTAAAATCTACCCTATGGCATTCATCATTTTCTGCAAAGACTACTAGGGTGCCAAATCCTGTTCGTTATCTAAGCCTTCGTCCTTCGACGTCAGTTTTTACCTAAAAGGCTGCCTTCGCCTTTACCAGTCCCTATAGTATCAAAGAATATCAACTCTCCACTTAAAAGTACTACCCTCTCATATAAAAAACTCTAGTCAAAAACTACTTCAAATAAAGCCAATTTGACCGTCTGTGTACCCTTTAACACGGCTATCTATATCCGTGGCTAACGTATAGATTTTTGCACTAAATTTATCTTTTAATATTATAAAGATACTTTCTCCTTCAGACTTAAGCCTATTGAATTCTCCCTCTGTTCATTCCATTTTTTATTAATAGAATCTTGGCAACACCTCTTTCTGTTATATGTTCTTTTTTTGTCATTAATTCGGCTACTTTTTTAAAATCATTATAATCCTTTACTTTTTCACCTAATATAGGATATTTATCAAGTAAAGGTAGAATTTTTTCTATTATATCTGACAATTTTTTCTCTTGAATTTCATAAACGTCTTTTTTACGTATTAAACTACCACAATCTAAATATTCCGTTATAGAATTCATTAATAATTCATCTCTAACATGCTGTGATATAGAAAATGATAAATAAACTTGGTAACCACTAGAATAAGCATTAGATTTAGTCATTCCGACCATAAAACAACCTTCAGCTGAAATAAATCCAGATAATCAATTAACATCTGGGATCTTTACATTAAAATTATGTATTCTTGTTGCAGGTGTTATATTCGGGAATGCTTTTTGTAACTCTTCAGTTAATCCTAAGTTTAGTGAAGCCTTTAAAGCAACTATTTTTTCGATACCATCTTTATTTAGATGTTCTTTATTAATAACTAAATTATAAGCTTGTTTAAATAACTTATAATCAGCCAATTTTTGAGTTAATAATGGATATTTATCTAGGTAATTAATCAAGATAGTTAAATCATCAGGAGTTTGAATTCTAAACTGAAGAAGATTTCTCCCTGAAATTTGTATTTTTCCTACTCCTAATAGAGTTTGAATTGCTTCTAATAACGCTTTATCCTTTTCATGTAAATTAATTTGAAAAAAAAGCTGAACTCTTCAACCTATCTTTCTATTAGTTTTAGTTAGAGAGATACGAAAGCAACCTTCTCCATCAATAAATCCACATAAAAATCAAGGATTAATAGCAATATTATTAGAAGTATTAGTAGAATAAAATCTTGAGTTAAATGTATTCATTTTTATAATATTATTAAGAAAGGATTTTGTTTCGATGGTTTTTTTTAAACCCGTTAGAGTACATCTTAACACTGGGGGACATTGCCCAGTGTGATTACCGTCTACTCGTTGCTCTTTTACAATTATAGGTTCAAAAAGAAGTATAATTATTTTAGATCCGCGATTGTCCATTTCTCTTTCGATCATCTGTTGGATTGTTACTGTAACTAAGCCAATTTCAAAGTTACTAATATCTTTTAAAATATTAGGAAGTACCAACAGCTTTAGGAGGTCCCCGGAATTTGATAATCAGAGGCACGTTCATGATTTCCCACATCAATCTGCACCTATTCAAGATGAATAACGCTTGTCTCTTACGTATTACCGCGACTGCTGGCACGTAATTAGTCGAGACTGTTTATACATATTGTCATTATCAATATGTAGACAAAACTTCACAACTATTGCATATTAATAATTATTATATAAACTTTATTATATAATTATTTTATATCATCCATTTCCCTAAGTTGCCAGTTCGATCGTTAGACCATTGACCAATATTCCTCACTGCTGTACGTTTTTGCATTGGGATTTTTTCAGGCCCAATGTGGTCGATCAACCTTTCAGTTTCGACTAAGAGAATCTGCGGCTAGCTAAATCATTACTTTAACAACTACCTCTCTCTATGATATTTCTCATCCTCTTAAAGCGGTACAACCCTTTTGTTTATAAGAGATCTTATTGTCCTCTTACTTTAAGGTCGGCAAAAATATCTTATACTCACCTGTACACCACTATTAATTTAGTTTTTTTTAACTGTATTAATCGTTCGATTAGCATGTGTCAAGCACTTAGACAGCGTTCAATCAGAGCCATCACCAAACTCATCTATATATACATATACGTGTATATGTGTAACACTTACATTTAAAATAAGTGTTACGTGTCATTACACTACATAACGGTAATCTAAAAAAAGCATCAAAAAAAAAAAATAAATTTGTTAAGAAAAATAACTTAAGAGATAAAAAAGCTACGTCCTGGATCTATTTTATTACTAAATTATGATTTATTTGGATTCCTATATAAAAAATTTTTTTAATAAAAAATTATTATAAATAACTTTCTTTATGACAACCAAATCTTTTGACTTATTAATTAACTAACTTTTCATCATATCTCTTATCTATACTTTTTTATTTTAATATAAACCAGAGCCGGGAATGCTAATGAAACATCCCCCCGAAAAAAAAAAGGAGACGGGGAAGGGGGAGGGACAAAAATATTTAATAATTTATGCTCTAGCAATCATATTCACAAATTTATCCTTTGTATTTTATCACAAACCAATCAATTATAATAAATTTATTAGTCACTTGATCACAAAAAATTTATTAATAATAGAGCGGGCCTAGCTCCCACCTAAAAATTACTAAAATTACTCTTTTCAAGTTTATTTGGTTTATTACATACTATTGTTACATATCATGACAACATTTCTCATTTTAGATTCAAACTAAAACAAAGATTTTATAAAAATCCTCCTATACCATCAAATTTATGAGAATTGTTTTACTAATTAAAGTAAAACAATTAATATAACCTATTCTTTATTTATAACAAGCTATACTAATGAAATATAAACCATTTTATTCAATAATTTACTATTATTACCATTCCGACTTATATTTAAAATACTATTACTTTTATTTATATTTTTGAGAGCGCAAACTCTTATAATACCTTCAATCATATTAGTGTAAGTCTAAACCATCTTTGATGTAATTACATGTTAAGATAACAAAAACTAAAGCTTGAATTGCTGCAACAGCAAATTCTAACCCAGTGAAAGCAACAATAAATGATAAAGGTATTAATCCTGCAACAAAAAATAAAACCCCTTGAGACATAATGATATAAGTAAAACTACTTAAAATATGTAATAATAAATGCCCAGCGCAACGTGTCAACAAATTTATCCTTATTAAAATATTTAAGAAAAATTAAATTTTTACACTATACTATCTTAAATATGACTAAACCTTTAAAAGGTTTAGTCATATTTCCTTTTAAATATAAAGAAATACTTGACTGACGATAACCCAAAGCTCTAGCAGCAGCCCCAATAGAAGGATACACTTTTACTTCTTGAGTTTTAACATCTGTAACTTCCACTTTATGAGAAGTTTTCTGATTAACATATGCCCGCGAGACAGACTTTTCCGTACCTCGGTGGTCCCCTTCTGATACTATAAAATTATTTACAACCTCGGAAGAATCACGGTTATCAAGTAATTTAAAGGTATATCTCCCTAAAACAGGATTTTTTTTGTTTAAATGAAGGTAATATTCAATATATCTTTTATCAATATCTAAAGCACGAGCTGCAGCTCTAATTGCATGATAAATAGTTACAGTATTAGTATCTAAATCTGTAACTTCCACTTTTATACTTTTAGGATTAACCTTAGACTTATTACTTAAATAATCCGGAGATATATTTAATAATTTAGCTGCAGCTCGCATATTTTCTTTTGCAGCTTCTGAATGTTTTCATCCTGATCCTCTAGATGGACTACCAGGAGTATTTAATATATTATATTCTGGATTATAAACTTCAAAATAATATTTCTCTTTAAACATAAGACTATCCAAACTACAAAATTCTAAGACAGTAAAACTAAAATTATGGTATCCATATTTTAATAATGCAACATTAATAGTCATACTTTTCTCATTTAATAATCTATTAACATTGTAATATTCTAAGACTCTACGTCTTAAATTAACAGAACTACCAATATATTTTTTATTATTTAATTTATTAGTTCACATGTAAATACCTGATTTACCCTTAACAAATTCTAAAATTTCTAACTTATCTTTATCAGCATCCGAGAAAACAACTAAATCTGAACTGTTATCTGATGTAGTTGAATACAACCTAATATTTACCTGTTTATTAAAAGACCTTTTAAATATACCGTCGCTCCGCGAGGCATAGCCACGTGAAAATACAAAAGTAGCATATGAATTACATAAAACACTCTCTTTAGAATATAAACTCAGAAATTCTACATAAACTTTTAGTAACAATTTAAATAAATATAGTAAAATTCGTACACAAATTTATCCTTTCTTTAAAGGTATAATATAAAAATAAATTTATTATTATCCTTTCTCTAAAGGCGCTAATAATATAGCTTTTACATAAATATATGTCTTTTCCTTTATTTCACAATTCAGAATATTATATAAATATGCTTAATAAGGACAGGTTATTGTGAGAACTTTAATCTTGAATTACTTAATTTCTTTCAAGAGCCGGCTTTCCCGGTGACTAGAGTATACCTTACATCATTTAATATATAAAAAAATATATATTTAATTATGAAGAACCGTCTACTCGTTGCTCTTTTACACATCATTAAATATTAATAAATAATATTCAAGAGAGGTATTTTAGATCCGCGATTACCTATTCCACTTACGTGTATTTATAATCTTTTTACCATACCCCCGGCGATTAACCGGGGCCACACCTAACCCTTTTAAGTTAGTGTTTGGTAATTATAACTTTAAGGCTTCCCCGGAGTTTGGCTCTTTTACACAAGAAGAATGAGGAACCTACCCTCATCTTGTTATGTTTGCACCTAATCTTAAACCTAAAGAAATACATCTAACAGAATAAGAACGACTGCACTCTTGGAAAACTATAACCACGAAAACCTAAACTAATTTAAAAATATATCTTTTTTTAAAAGGACCAGAACGATTTTTAGAAAAATAACCTGATAAACTTGAAGAAGGTACACCTATATCTTTAGCAGCTAAAGTAAAAGAAGAATAAATTTTTATTTCTTGAGTTTCAAGATCTGTTATTTCTATCTTTTTAGATACTCTATTAGCTACTACTTCTTTATCTAATTTAGTAATAATATACCCTTTAAATGTTTCATTACCTTGTTTTGCACTTGTATTAAAAAAATATCACATACGTGCACCTGAGACATTTAAGTATTTAGCAGCCTCATTTATAGAAGAAAATTATTTTTTATCTTTTGTATCGGGGTTAAATAATAATACAGGTTGTTGATAATTTTTGGCTAAAGGTTTTTCATCTATAACGCTACCATCTGTATTATCTACCAAACTCAAAGTAGCCCCCCAGCTATGCTGGGTGGGCCCCATAATTTTTATATGGAACGCCTTTTAATAAATTTACTTTTACTGTAGATCTAGTGATACCTAAATATTTACCAGCTTCGGTTAAAGAAGAAAATTCTAAAATTTCTCCTGTTTCGTCGTTTTTTACTAATAAAGGCTTATTAAAAGGATTACTTAAACGTAATTTTTCTATATGTTCTGATTCTAACTTTTTACCTAGAGAAATATTTCTTTTAATTTCCCTAGTTTCATCTGACACCTTTCTACCTTTACTAGCTAAACCTATTAAATTTTTAGCTTCACTACTGTGTTTATAACCTAAAGGTGAACCTGCTATTTTTAAAATATTATATTCAGGGTTTAGTTTATCGAAATAAAACTGTTCTCTTTGAAGTAAAACACTAATATCACAGTATTCTAAAATTTCTAATCTAAATTCAGAATAACCGTATTTTAATAATGCCTTATATATTCTTAAATTACGTTTAGGATAAGAAATATGATTATAATTAAAATACTGTTTAAATCTTGCACTTAAGTTTGAAGCTGAACCTATATAGGTTTTTCCTGATTCTATGTGTACTCAACGATAAATACCTGTTCTTCCTTTATTTTCGCTAACTATTAACTCTTTATCTTTATCTGCGTTAATATAAACTTTAGTAGGAACTATGCTAGAAGACGAAGATATTAATCTAGCGCCTCCGACGTTAAAAAGTACTTTTTCTAGCAAACGCCCTACAGTAAGGAAATGAATAGAACGGAAACCACCATATAATTGATAACAACTTCTTAAAGGATAGCCTTTATTTAAATAAAAATTTCCTTTTCTAGACCAGGCTACTCGCACCTCCGGAATAGTTTTTAAACTTTTTGTGCTTAAACGTATTATAATATTACTTATTCGATTATTATCCAAGACTATACAGAAACTTTAATTTGAGGTTACTTAATTACTCTCAAAACCACTTTCATGGCGACTAGAGTACACCTTACAACGTACAATTTACATTGAAGAACCGTCTACTCGTTGCTCTTTTACAAATATTTAATCATCAATATTTGATTTAGATCCACGATTGTCCATTTCGTTTTCACTCATCTTATAACTTGTTACTATACCTGAGTAATTAGTTCAGCCACACAAAGACTTTCGTAATTGTGCTTAGTATTATAAGCTTTAGGAGTTTCCCGGAGTTTGGCTCTTGTTCACAAAGTAATATTACTATATGAATTCTATTACTACTAACATAGGTAATAAAGCTAACGGTATTCCTGCTGGAACAAATAAAGAAAAGAATTTAAGTCCATGTTTAGCTAAACCTAAAATTGTAGCACCTAATACTACAACAGAAGATAAAGATATTGTCAGAATCATGTGACTTGTTGAAGCAAAACTATAAGGAACTAATCCAATTAAATTATTTATTAAAATGAATATAAATAATGTGTAAATAAAAGGGAAAAATTTTTGCCCTTCTTTTGGATTAATTTGACCTACCACAGTATTTAATATTGTAGCATTTAAAGCTTCTTGACTTATTGATCAGTTATCTCCTACTAATTTATTATAATTAGTACTTAATAATCCTAATAATATTATAAATATTGTACCTATTATTAAATAAAGTCCTATATTTGTTAATGAAAATTGTAAATTACCTAAAACAGGTAAATCTATACTTAACAAATTTCTAATCTCGAATTGATCTAAAGGACTAAATATTTGTATGTTATTAAAAAATGTATTCATACTTTTTATTTGTTTAAGATATAAGTCTTTAAATAATCTAATTGTTACAAAATATTATTCTTTTATTTTTTTTATAAAAATACGAGAAATAAATAAACGAACTATTCTTGGTAAAATATATTTTGATAACAAATATAATATTACTACTATTAAAGAAAAGCTAAATACTAATTCATTCATATAGTAAAAAGGTACTAATTGTGGCATTTTTCTTTCATTGATTATTATATTAATACTAGCCCCCGACTCCGTAGTGAGGGGGGCCCCATTTGGGGAATATTAAAGTATTTATTGATAAAAAAAGCCCCCCCCCAGCTATGCTGGGTGGGCCCCATCTGGTATATTTTCTTTTATTTACATAAAATAAATTATGTTTTAATAATAATCTAGTGTATTTTTTTTATCTAAACCTTATTAATATATACACTAAGGTTTTCTATTCTAAATAAATACACTAAGTTAATTTAAGCAATATAATTATTACTTTATAATAAAAAGTGCTTAAATTTTTATAGCTGAAGTACTATAACCTCTTAATCCTTGTATATTTTAAAATGTAGAATTAGCAGTAATATAACCAGAAGGTTCTACTCCATAAACTAAATTAACTACACTGTAATGTAATGTATCAAAAATAATAGAAGGATATACACCCAATATTACAGTTAAAGCAACTAAAACGAATAACAGTAAAAATTCTCTTTTATCAACATCAAACACATTTTGTTCAAATATATGTTTAGTATAAGAACCACCAAAAGCTATTCTATTATATAAGAAAATAGAATAAGCTGCACCAAACACAATAGTAGTAGCAGCAATTATACCAATAACAGGTAATCTTTCTATAATTCCAAATAAGGACATAAATTCTCCAATAAAGTTTAATGTTAAAGGTGTTCCGGCGTTACCTAAACATAATATAAAAAATAATATTGAAAATATAGGCATTAGTTGAGCCATACCTCTATAATAAGAAATTATTCTAGTGTGAGATCTTTCGTATAGTATACCTCCTACGCAGATAAATAATCCACTACTTACAAAACCATGCGCTATCCCTAATACTATTGCACCTTCAATACCTTGAATACTATTACTAAAAGCACTTAATAAATAAATAGCAGCATGAGCAACAGAAGAGTAAGCTACTAATTCTTTAACATCAGTAGCTCTAATAGTACTTAAGCTGGCATAAATCACTGTTATAGCACCAATTGTATAAACAATATAAGTTAAATTAAGAGAAGCTTTAGGTAATATAGGTAAAATGAATCTGAAAATACCATAAAGACTTAATTTTAATACTATCTTTTTTATCTTGACTTACTCCTTTTCTCAAGGCATGATTAAATCTTTAATTAATAAAAAAAATAATTTAAGAGTTTACGGAGCTTGCTAGTGAAACTAGTGAAACATCCCCTCCCTTATTGAGAAATTTATTTATAATTAAGTAAGTACTCCATTATTTACATAATGGGTGGGACCATATCTTTACAACTAAAATGTCTAAAAATTTTTAAGATGATCTCAAGAAAATCTAGTTCTTTTAGAATTCATCTGCTCTTTTATTTTTTTTATTTCTTCTAATTTATTAACTTGTTCTTTTTTTATCATAATATTTAATACTTCTTTTCAAGATAAAAAATCTAAATGTTTACTTGAAAATATAGGATAATTATTTAAATAAGACACTAAAATTTTATTAGATTCATATTTAGAAGTTCTAATTCAATATTGTGAAGATTTTTCTTTATATTTAATATTTGTTGATAAAAATTCACTTATCTTAGTAAAAATATCTAACATAGAATATTTATCCTGAGTTTTTTGGGCTAATTCTAAATAACAAGCTATTTTTTGTGTATTACAATTTAGATTTTTAGTAACTCTTATATAAAAACACCCATCTGCTTCAATTAAACCTGCCAATCAAGCATTACTTGATAAACAAGAATTGTCTAAAGGTAATTTTTCTAATTTAACAGTACTATCTTTTATGTTGATTCAATCTATTAAATTAGATAATTTGTTTATTTTTGGTGTTCTCATAAAACCATTTATAAGATTAGTAATCTTTACTAATCCTTTTAAATCACTAATAACGTAACTGTAAGCATTTTTACCTTTTATTTTATAAATATTACCTGTATTTAATTCTTTTTGAATTATTAAAGCTAAAGGTAAATCTTTATTACAAAAAATAATTGTAACTGTAGCAGCTCCTTTAGTGTTTTTTGGTACATATATACATCCATCTCCTTCAATTAAACCTGCTAAATAAGAAGAAATATAAGTTGTATCTAGCGTATGGCCTCTGGGGATCCTGTTTAGTTCTATATCTTCTTCGATATTTACTAATTTTAAGGTATCATTTTCTCTTAATGTACCAAAACTTTCTATTAAGAAAGCATCTCTAAAACAGCTAATAATAGCAAACAGTTTCCTGCTGATTAACCTTTTAAGGTGTTTCCAGCATATAGCTAGATTTATAGCAAGCATAGTAATACCAGCTAAAATAATACTTCCACCAAGTGGAGACTCTACATGAGCTTTTAATAGTCAAGAATTTAAACCTCAAACAGGAGTCTTAACAGCAAATGATAAAAATATTCCCATAAATAAAAATATTTGAGTAGTGTAATCAAAATTTGTTTTAAATAAAGCATCAAAATCAGTAGTACCCATTATAGAATATATACTTAATATTGATAATAATAAAAATAAGGATCCTCATACGTTCACAATTTAATGTGTTTTCTTTAATTGTAGGGTTACTTCAATTTATATTGGCTAACCAACAAGTCTAATAATTTTTATAATTTTCTAAATAAATTCATATTCAATTTTAAAGATTGAATTTTGGATAATCCTTCTTCAGTTAAATGTTCTTTATTATGTATTAAGTTAGCTATTAACTTAAAATCATAAAAATCTAAAGATTTAACTCCTTTAATTTTATATTTATCAAATAACGGAATTATTTTATCAAAAATATCTTGGAAATTTGTTACTACAAAATATACAGCTGATTGATTTAATAATAATTCTAATTTTCCACAATTTAAAGTAGATATTAATACCTTCATTAGTTCAATATCTCTACTATGTTGAACAATATGAAATTTTAATACCACAGATTTTCCTGTTTTAGTTGTAGATGAGTTACGAATTGAAACATGAAAACATCCATCACCACTGGTTAAACCTGCTATTCAATTAGGGTTTATATTATTTATTTTTGGTAAAGAAGGTCTAGAAAAAGGTTGAATGTCCGGGAAAAGAAATTTTAATTCTTCAGATAAGCCTAAATTCATAGCAGCTCTTATAGAAAGAACTTTTTTAAACCCTTCTATATTTAAATGCTCCTTATTTTTAATTAGCATTATTACATTTTTAAATAATGTATAATCAGCTCATTTTTGACTTAGTAATGAAAATTTATAAAAATGAGATATTATTGTGTCTAAATCTTTTAAAGATTTAACTGTATATTGTAAAGTAGTGTTTCCATGATTTGTTATTGTTCCTACTCCAAAATAATCTTTAACTTGAGATAATAATTCATAATCTTTTTTATGTAAAGTGATTTTAAAAATAGCTTGAATTTGATATCCCATTTTATATTTAGCATTTTTAAAAAAACCTATCATAAAACACCCTTCTGCTTCAACTAATCCTGTTATAAATCAAGGATTTAAATTTAATTTAGAGCGAAGCGTCGACATAGATCTTTTTAATATATTATTTGTAATTATACTTTTATTAGAATCTGGATAAATTTTTCTACCTAAAACTGGTTTCCCAGCGACTAGAGTACACCTTACAACATCTAAATTTCTAGACATTGAAGAACCGTCTACTCGTTGCTCTTTTACACCCTTTAAAGGATGACTTAGAACCGCGATTACCCACATATCTGTTATAAAAAATAACTTTTCAATACTGAAAACTAGTAATTTTACCATACCCTTGGTCATTAGCCAGGCCAGTTCTAAAATTTCTTTTAGAACTTTGGTTACTAGAGCTTTAGGGCTTCCCCGGTGTTTGGCTCTTTTACACTTAAGGTTAAATGTATATAAAAATATATAATATCCTGCTCTTACTTTATTACTTGATCCAAATAAACCTATTAATAAAAACAAAGGAGGTAATGTCGATTCAAAGAAAATATAGAATAAGAATATATCTAAAACTAAAAAATTTGCTAATAATAAAGATTCTAGTAATAACATAATTACTAGGTAAGAAGTTACATTTTCATTAATGGATTTTCAATTAGCTAATAATGCTATAGGCATTAATATAGTAGTTAGCAAAACAAAATAAATAGATATCCCATCAACACCTAAATAAATATCGAATGATCTTATTTGATAATGTTCTTCTACAAATTGATATTGATTACTACTATTATTAAATAATATAAATACTATAAATGAGATAATTAAATTAAAAATACTAGTACTAATAGCTATATATTTACTACCTATACTATTATTTTTATTAAAATCATAAGTTGTAGCCGTTGAAATTAAAAATATACCAATTAAAGGAATTATAACCAGGGATGCCAATAACATAATTCTATAAAAGAATTATGTTAAGATATCTACAACCGGTCTATAAATTTTTATCAAAATAAATCCCAATTTCTAAATAAAGCATTAAAATAAAATAATAAATATGGAACTAATATTATTAGATCATTAAAAAATAAACCCAACCCCTAAGAGGGTTTAGGGGCCACAGTATCTGTATTTTTAAGATCTTTAGAAACAAAAGTATAAAGAGAGCTTGCTGGTGAAACACCCCCGTATATTTTACTTATTATTTGTATTAATTATACGCCTCCGGCGCCGATAATTTGTAAAGTCGTATTCATCATAAATTAAAATAAAGATATATTAGCGGTTATGGCATCAAAACTGTAAAGTATTGATGGCACTAACACTATAAAAGCGAATAATAAAGGTAAAATTTTAGTTCAACAGAATGACATTAATTGGTCAAAACGAATACGAGGGAAAGACGCACGACATCAAATAAATGCAAATACAAGTAAACAAGTTTTAATACCTAATAAAAAGCTACCATAAAAACTTGAAAAAACGTAAGATATTTCATAATAAGCTTCTATTTGACTTAATAAAGGTATAAATTCTAAATATCCTCCTAAGAAGAATAAACTTGTTAATATACACATTAAAAGTATACTTGAATATTCAGCTAAGAAGAAAAAAACAAAAACTACTGCTGCGTGTTCTGTCATGAACCCACTAACTAATTCAGATTCCATTATAATTATAATTATTATTGGGTTACTAATCATGATTGTAACATTCATTTATTCTGTTATAGGTTTAAAATAATAATAATTTTTGTATATAAGCTTAGAATTTAAATATTTACCTACTGTAACCTTAGAAATATTTAAATGTCTAGCTAATTCTATATTATTTTTATGTTTTGAGATTAAATTACCATCTAAATCAAATATTCCTACTCCTAATAAATACTTATTTTTCCTTTCACTCATCTTAGCCTTGGTATCCTCACTATGTGTTTTTCCATACATAGGATTTAAATTTCCTGGTTTACTGATCTTTAATTTAGATTCCTCGGTATGTTTATAACCCAGATTATTGTGAGCGATAGGACTAAAATTATATAGAGTATCAAAATCAAATTTCGAGATATAACTAGTTTCTAGCTCAGTTAATGATTTATGACTTACTATCTTACTTTCATATGTGAAATACTCAAAAATACATAATTTAAACTTGGATAAACCATACTTAACGAAGGCTTTCTGTAAGGCAGCATTTTAATTATTCTTATACTTCAAATGTTCATTAATTCGTATAAAAAAATCTTTAGCACTACCTATATATTGCTTACCATTAACAGTGTTTACCAAAGAATAAATACCACCTTTACCTTTTAATATACCTTCATGTGATTTTATACAACCTTTGTCATTAAGTTCTATAATAAAAATCGGCTTAGGGGCAGGGTCAGAATGTTGTGAAGGGGTAGTAGAAAAATATCTATAACTATTAATTAAAGAGTAATCTCTAATTATTAAAGGTAAAATACGTTTACGCCTATCACTAAATGAAGGTTCAAATCCAACTAAAATCGATCCAAAAAAAAAATATAAAAATCTTATATTAATCTTGTATTGGTTTAAACCGATATGTTTTATTATATACAAGACCAGAATTTAAATACTTACCTACTGTAACCTTAGAGATATCCATATGTTTAGCTAATTCTACATTATTTTTAAATTTATATAACAAATTATCATCTAAATCATAAATTCCTACACCTAAAGGATATTTATTTTTCTTATCACTCATAATAGTCTTAGTTACTTCATTATGTTTTTTACCAAACATAGGATTTAGTTCACCTGGCTTACTAATTAAAGCAATAGCTTCTTTAGTATGAGTTTTACCAAACATAGGATGATTACTTTTATCTTTATAATACTCAACCATCTTTAATCTAGCTTCTTCAGTATGCTTGTAACCTAATGAGCTAGTAGCAGTAGTTTTAAAATTATAAAGAGTATCAAATTTAAATTTATAAATATAACTGGTCTCTAAATCTGTCAAAGCTTGAGAACTAACAATTTTACTTTCATATGTAAAATATTCATATATACAAAATTTAAACTTGGATAAACCATATTTAGTAAATGCATTTTGTAAAGCAAGATTAGACTTTTTATTTCCCAGATGTTCATTAAGTCTTAAATAAAAATCTTTGGCACTTCCTATATATTGATTGCCATTTTCTAAGTTAATAAAAGAATAAATACCTCCTTTGCCTTTTAATAACTTCCTATAAGATTTAATACTATCAGAATTACTTAAATCATTAAAAGTTAGAATAGGAATAGGTGAATCAGAATATTCAGAATTAGAATCTGAATTTGAAGTAGAATAATATCTACTACTAATATGCGAACCAAATTTATACTTAAATTTGTTATAAGGAATATATGTAGATACTAAACAATTAACACCTAAAGTAATAAGAGATTTCATAATTAAATAAGATTAAATAATCTGATTGAGCTCACGCTCAATATTGGACTATATCTTCAAGCAACTACGTTGCATGGATCACGTCTAGTCTCTGAAGGTTTTAATTTTAAATATACCCCCGTCCCTCCGATGAGGGAAAAGGGGTGCCCCGCCAAACATAGTGGCCGGGAAATTAACTACCCTGCTAATTTTCCTATATAACGATTAAGTCTCCTCCGCAAGCTACCTAAGGCAGAAACAAAACCATAACCATTATAGGACTTTCCAGCAATTTGTGATCTTTAATGAGGCCAAATCTTATTAGTTAATAGCCTCTGCTAAATCGAAAGGGGCTCTGTTAGTCTCTGCAACTGAACCTATGAAAAAAATTAATAATATAGGAAATAAAGGTATCATAAATCAGATGATTTTTTGAAATTGTACATTTATATTAGGATTTAAGTTATTACTTATCATTACTATTATTAAAATAGCTGAACTTAAAACTAATTCATAACTAATTAATTGAGCAGTACTACGTAAAGAACCTAAGAAAGCATATTTACTATTAGCACTTCACCCCGCTAATAGAATTCCGTAGGTACCTATAGATGATACAGCTAACATATATAAGATACCTAAATCCATATCAGATATTGATAACCCAGGACCAAACATAAAAAAAAAAAAGTTTTCACATTAATAATTTTCTATCTTCTCCCCCTATTCATTCCCCTTTGAATTTCTCTTATTTTAAGCATACCTTCTTCTAGCTTATGCTCTCTTTTTTTGACTATTTCCGAAACTAAACATCAATCATTGAAATCTAAAGATTTAAGACTTAACAGCGAATTCTTAATAAAGAAAGGTATAATTATTTTATTAATTTCATCAAATTTGGTAACTTTAAAATCTATTATATTTTCTTTTTTTCTTAAAGAACAATATCCACAATTAAGATATTCTTTAATTGCAAGTATTAATACCTCATCTCTTTCATGCTGAGTAATTTTAAATAATAGAGATTTAAAAACACCTTTATCTAAGGAAACCGAGAAATTACCTTCACCTGCAGTAAATCCAGCTATTCATTGTGAATGTGGGATTACACAGGTTTCTCTTAAAGGACGGGGAACTGGTATAGTTTCAGGGAACATTAACTGTAATTTTTCTGATAAACCATAATTTAAGGTTGCTCTTATGTTTATAATCTTTTGTAAACCCTCTAAAGTCAAATGTTCTTTCAACTGCATAATAGATACAATTTCTTTAAATAATAGATAATCTCCTCTTTTCCGAGAAATTAAAGGATATTTATCCAAAAATTTAACTAATTCTACTAGCTCACTAAATTTTTTGACTCTAAAGGCACAAGAAGATTGGTTACTACTTACAGTTCCTATACCACCTAAATTACGTTGAATTTCTAATAAAATCGGGAAATCACTAACATGAAGTTTAATTTGAAAAGTTAGTTGAACTTCTCAACCCAATTTGTAACAGGAACTTTTTAATACACTACAAGAAAAACAACCTTCTCCATCTGTAAACCCTGTAATAAATCAAGGATCAATTTTGTATGAAGCATCGTCAATCTTAGGTTTATTATAACTTAATGTGGTATAGTTACGACGAGTATTAACATTTAAAAATTTAAAATCATTTAACGGTGAACGGTAGAAACTATTAGACATTTTTTTAACGATAGCTTATTTTTAAGCTCATTAGAGTACATCTTAAATATTTTACAAAAATCGTATAAATATTTATAGCCGTTTACTCGTTGCTCTTTTACAATTGTAGAGTATAATCTTACAACTGATTTAGATCCGCGATTATTCATTACTCTTAGAGTATCTTATTTCTTGTTACCATACATGAGTAATTAATTCATCCACCGCTATACTTTCGTATAAGGCTTGGTAAAATAAGCTTTAGAACTTACCCGGAATTTGGCTATATTACCCTATAGTTTTAAGGTATAACTGCAAACCCTAACAAAGCAAAAATTAAAGTAATAACAGGGCCTAAAAAGAATAAAATTATATTAGATTGCGTTGGAGCTACATATTCTTTCAATATAAGTTTTAAAGCATCCGCAACCTGTAATTAATTAGCATATCTCCATACTAGTTAGACTATATCATCTTATACCTATTTCCATTTAAATTAGACAAAGTATAAGTAAAACGTTTAGTCGTTGAAGATCCAATTTATTATATTATAATTTAAGTGTCCAATTTATCTTAAATTACTATAATAAAAAGTTTCCTGCTGATTACCTTAGTAATTATTTTTATTACATAAGGGTTTCCAGCAATTTGTTTTATTTTTTTCATAGTACTATAAAGAAATACCATCGTTTATATAAGGAAATAAAATATAAAGATATTTCTTTCAGTTAATACTATGGCACTCGCAGATTAAAGAAGACCATATCTACATTGTAAAAAAAATTTTTGTTTTATTAATAATGAAAGCCAAACCTGTTTATTTGTACCACGTTGCTTATAGGAAATAACCCACCATACTAAGCGATATTTTATACATAATAAATAATTAACTATTACTGTTTAATATTAAAAAAAAATATAAACCGGAGCTTCCTAGTAAAACAAAAAAAAGGGAGGGATGGGGTTAGAATTATTATTAGTATTTGCATACTTTGTAAGAGTTTTAGTAGTAATACCCAATTCTTTTTGTGGCGAAGCATGCTTGTAGTTTAGATTTAAAAAGGTTGGTTATTGTCTAATAAAATATATTTTTTTATTATTTAATTTTGATGTAGTATGGAAGCTTCTTGTACTCATATTTTTATTTAACGCCCTCTGGCAAAAAATTGTTTCACAAGTAGCTTGATCTGTTCATTAATATAAACCATACATAAATTTGCAGATCTCAAATTTTTATTTATATTTTTTACTATAGAAATATAAGTCTTTATAGCAAACATTAGTATGTTTAATAATAGTTTTATGATTCATTTTTAATGTTTTAGATGCTTGCAATCTAGATTTAAAAGGTTGATTTTCATCAAATAAGACTAATTCTCCATTTAAATTTTTATATACTCACACCTCTAATGTAACCGCCCCCGTAAAGGGGGGCCCTTTTACTTGCTTTTTTAAGATTGTTTAAGAGTTTATTTTTTGTTTCGTTACTAATTTCATTAGTGAAGAAATATGTCCATTTACCTTGTTGTATAGTAGCTAATTCAGTGTCTAAATTATTAGAAATACTACGATAATCTAGATTAAAAGAACCGGCGGCTTTTTGCATACTAGGGAAACTTTCAATAAGATTTAAAGTCTCAGCATTATAAGCCCAGACTTATACTTTAGTATTTTCTGGTTCAGGTTTAGATAAACAAATCTTAAGTAAACTATTTAGTTCTTTGTCTGTTAAAAATCTACTAAAAAGATAATAACCCTTGTATCCTTTACCTTCTCAAGAATCCATAAAATATCTTACAACTTTATGTGTGGTTTCTAAGAATTTAGCCACTAGTTCTCTAGAATTAAAAGGTTCACCATTTACTAATACCAAATTATCTTCAGTAATAGTGTAAACTCAAACTTTCTTAGATATATTAGAATCCAAATTTAACTCATCTCGGAGTTTATTTGCTAATTCAAAAGATTTAGCTAAATTTTCTAAAGGTTTAGAAAAAAATAATAACTCTTTTAGAGGTACATTGGTATCTAAGTACAAACTAATGGTAGAACGAGCGATTCCTGTAGCCGAACTGGCATTATTTATACTAGAATACTTTTTTAACTCTTCGCTAATTTTAGTGTCTAGTAGTTTATATCCTCATATTTGTATACCTTTATACTTATTGCTATAAATATTTAAAGATACGTCTGAATTAGAAAATTTTTTAGCTTTTAATTTATTTGTTAAAGATTCAAAAATATTAGCATCTGATAAATTTGAACTAAAAGTCGAATTTAATAAAGGTAAATACTTTTGAAGGTAATAATTTTCTCTAACTCCTGAATCTTCTTTATTACATATCTCCACTACACTAACATAAAAATGATCTCAACCAACTAAATTACCAAAAACGTGAAATTTATCAGTTAATTTATGATTAATATGATATTTTAATCTATAGCTAAATGAAGTAGTTCTCCCTATGTAATAAACAAGTGGATCAAACTTATACTGAAAAATATATATACCTCCTTTTCCTTTTAAATCTTTGAAAAACTCAGCTCTTTCATTTAAATCTAAGATATTGGAACAAGTTGTAAGTAATTCATCTGAGAAAGGTTTAACGGGAGCAAGTCTATCTTTATAAAGATCTTTTGTGCAAGTATCCACATTTGTAGAATAAAAACATGATAAATGAATATTTCTATTATTAAAGTTTACAATCAAAAGACGTTTATGTTGCAAGCTAAAACTATTTTTAAATAACATAGGTTTATTTTGTATTATACTTGATTTACTTTTAATTCTCAATACATAAATAAAAATGTTATTTATTAATTGCACAGGGCAACATATAAAAATTATAATAAATGCTTGAAGCAATCCCAAGTATCCTACGTGATTGGGTCCCAATCTTCTTTGCATACTAGCCATTGTTTTTCTTTCAGCTACTGTAACAAAAGCTACTGCAATTAATATAGGTAATAATAATAATAAAACTTCTAGTAAAGAAAGTCAAGAAGAAAAAAAATACATTATTAATCAATAAATAAAATTAAAAAAAAATAATTCAAAATTTAATAATTATTTAATAATATTAGTAATAAAAAATCAAAATTTGTTTGTTATTATTCCTTATTAACCAATAGTTAAATATTGGTTAAGATATTTTGATAAAAAAAATATTTTTATTATTATTTGTTATATTAATAATAAATATATCTAAGATTTGTTTTTAATTAAAAACAAAATAAAATATTTTTTATTTTGTGACAAATAATAATGTTATAAAACATTATTATTTAAAAGTTATATAATATTAAAATAATTTATTATAATTATAAAATTAATTATAAAGGATAAAATAGTAAATATTATAAATAATTAAAAATAATAAATATAAATATATTTAAAAATAAAAATCTCATTTTAGATTCGAACTAAAATTAGAATATTAGAAGTATCCTGTTCTACCATTAAACTAATGAGATTTGTATTTTTATTACATCTCTAAGATGTAATAAAAATACTTTTATTAACTTTGTTTAGGTAAAGAAACAAATAGGCGAGGTGCAGGTGGTGACTCTAAACTAACTGTAGCTCTAGAAACTACTAATTAAATTTCAACTAGCGTAAGCATCAGGGTAATCACTGATTCTACGAAAAAAGATTCTTTTACCTTATTATTAATTTATAATTTAGAATAACTAAGGTATAAGCTAAATATACTTCACTTAGTTTCCGTAGTCCCTACGGGACCTGTTACATTAGATAGTTATCCCCTAAATTTTAGGGTTATTCGAAGGTTTAACTTAATACATAACAAGTAACAGTATACTCGTTGCTCTCTTTTACATGATATTAAATAATATATTTAACAGAGGTGATTTATATCCACGAAAAACCAATCCCTCGGGGGGGGAATAATTACTTTAACCATACTCAACTCTTTTAAATTAAGACTTAGTAGCAAGGGCTTTACGTTTTACCCTTAATTTTTTTTTTATTTTAGACACTATAGGGTTGGCTTAAAACCCGTTCACTTGACATACCCCCCCCCCCAAAGGGGGGCAAAAAATTTTGCTAGCCTCAAAATATTACCTATAATATACAAGCTAATTCTGGAGTAAACTTACCATTTTGGATAAAACGGTTATAAACTAAAAACCCTAACCAAAAATACATTAAAAAAAGAATAAATTTTACAATAACATATGATCCATACGGTTAACATTTTAATCTATTAAACCAAAAGATATCTACTATATAAACCTGAGATAGAATTAAAAAAAGTACTAAACATTAATCTTTATCTGAATAATAAGGATATTTCATAAATAAATATTTACCGTTATGAATTTATTGATTCTCTACTCTTTTAAGTACTAGCTCCGGTTTATACTTTTTAAATATACGAGTACACATAACCGTAGGATAAACACCGAGGCCTTCGGGGGGGGGCTGGATTTTTCACCAGCAAGCTCCGGTAGGTTTTTTTTTACATATTCTTAAAATTCCATTACAAGTAATAGAGGCCGCCTTAGTTCCGCCCAAAATATCAGATTATATATGATTTATAAATATAATTATTATAAATAAAGTACTATGACTAACCTGTAATCCTTTTAATGCACTATTAATTGCTGAATAAATAATAGAACTACTATTAGGTGTATTTAATTCATAAATAAATACATCAAATCTTTTATAACCTTCAGAACCTTAAAGAAATAATGTCCATAAAAATTTAATCCCCAGGCTAAATCCCTGGGGGGGGGTTCTTTTAGCAGTAAGAATTGCATCAACTATATTACCTCATTAAGGATTTACTCTTATAATAATTTGAGTGTCCCTGCTTGCAGGGGACTTAAATGGAATTATTACATATTGCTCATAAATTCAATAAGTTTGAGGGGGTGTAGTTAAATATAAAAACTATAAATTTAAAGCAGAAGTATTTGATATTTAAAACTCTGAGCTAGAGTAAGGTTTACGTAATCCTCTAGTTAATTGGTCATATTATTTTATTCTTCTTGCGAAGCATGCCAAATTATTAAAACTTCCAATATAAAAATGACTATAGTCATTTTTATATTGTTAACTTCTATACACCTGCAACTCCTATAAATTTAGGTTTAATTTGTTCATAATCTTATTCAAATGAATCATATTTTAGAGATTCATTATTGTTTAAGTTATCAATTTCAAAGTTTACAAAATAATTTATTAAATTAGTAGAGTAAAAACGCCTAGATAGACTAAGATTTTTTTATAATTTGAGGACTCAAGCTATAAGCACTAGAATAATTATCTTCATTATTAAGTGAATTTTGTATATAAAAAATATTTACGCTTATTAATCATTAAAAGTATCTATTTATAGATCATATCACTACCCTTACTTAAAATTATAATTTTTCTACTTTAAGAAAAATATTTAAAAATCGAAGGTACTTGGCGTATGATCGTGAGAGTTGCTTTACTTTATTATAAAATAAGATTACCAGCTGATTGAACGTAAACCCTCCGGTAACCAATGTTACGTCTTTCCAGCAATTAGCCAAGTTTTCGGTAAATATTCTTTAATATTTCCTTTACTCCATTTATAAGATAGGCCCCCAACTTTAACTTAGAAGAAATAAATATTTAAGATGACATAAAGAGATTTCAATTCCCCGGAGCTTGCTAATGAAACATCCCCACCTTAAGGCATAGGCCCGGAGGGAAAGGGCTTTATATATTTTACATCATATAGGTTACCTTTAGTGCAACTAGTTTAGATATATCTATGACGCTTGCGCTACTAAATCACTATTTTATTGTACACTACACCTCAATGATAAGACAAACTGAACACCAATTATTTTAATAATCTAACCTCAATTTAGATTCGAACTAAATAACTTATATTAGATATTATGCTTTTCCTATTAAGCTAATGAGGTTTGCATGACTTATAATTATTAAACAACTATAAGTCATGCCATCTAGATATTATATACATAACACTAGATATTGTAATAAATAACCTGGGCCTAACTCTGGCCCATAAATATATTTGAAACTTATCTAAATAAATTTGCTCTAAATCTAATAAATCATTATAAGAAGAAGAATCTTCCGGTAATAATTCTAAAACAAAAAACAAAAAATTATTTAATCCAAGCTTTGCAATAACATTTTGTAAATGAAGATTTTAATTTTTGTTTCTAATATAATTTAAAGCTCTACTAGCTAAATTAACAGAACTTACGACATAAACACAGTATGCCTTTGATAATATACCCAAAACTTAGTAAATTTATGTATTATCCTCTACTCAATTAAGAATTAGAAGGAGTTAAAGAACTTTGTTTAGGTAGTGATACGAAAGGATGAGGTGCAGGTGGACTTAACAATACTCATTCTAAACTGTTAGCACATCTGTTACTTAAAATTCTTAGTGTATCAGAGAAGAATTGAGGTGCAAGTCACACATTTCTAGTCGCAGCTTGACCGCTTACTAATTGTTTGTAAACGATGTACAAGAATAATGTAGCAGAAACTACACTAACAATAGATCCGAAACTACTAATTAAATTTCAACCAGCGTAAGCATCAGGGTAATCACTGATTCTACGAGGCATTCCTTGTAGACCTAAGAAATGTTGCTATAAAAAAAAATCTCTTAACAAAGGCCATTAAAAATTATATTTTATATTTTATCCGTGTAGCTATATATTTTACCATTTAAAGCTTTACCACTATCAATAAAATTTTTTAATGTATAAAAATTAACTTTAGCATATGTCATTGCTTTAGTTATACTTTCGAATTTTTCTAACACTTTATGTGTTTTAGAATCAAATACATAAACAGATTTACGATAGGATACTTCTTTAACGACTAGTAAAAAATCCTGGTATTCACCTTTGGCAATAGCAGCTCTTACTATTCTTCCTTCAATATGAAAGAATCTAGCCATCTCTCTAGCAGAATTGAATTCAAAAACAACTTCATTATCTTGATTAAAAAGAATAATATGTTTACGCATTTGATTATCAGCTTTTGGTTTTTCTCGATATTCTGCAAAACTACTTTGATCAAATAAGGGCTCAAAAGAAAGAATAAAATTTGAATTATAAATATATTTATTATTAATATAATTTACTAAAGTAGAATTACAGATTTTTAACCCCTTCTTAGCTTTGTTAATAGAAGAATAAACAAGAGGTTGATCTAAATAATTGGTATCGTACACATATACTAATGAGCATCAGTACTTAGAATCTTGATCTTCAACTGAATAATCTAAAGTATTAGCTATTTTAAACGCTTTGAGAAAAGCCTTAAATCTTAGGTACCCTTCAGAACCCTCAGTAAATGAAGACAATAATTTTTCAATAACCAAAATAGCATCATTAAGATCTTGTACTCTCTGAGGATTTACACGAGGAACAACCCCATATCTAATATTCATAGTAGGTTTTAACATAAGAATCGCATACTGCTCATAAACTAAAGATAAATGAGGAGTAGTAATACATAAAAATTCTAAACCTCAATCTATAGCTGGAATTTTTGATATCTCCAACTCTACTATTGAATGTGGGTTACGTAAACCTAACGTTAATTTATTATATTCTTCCATTCTTCTGGCTAAATCAGTGGAACTCCCAATATAAAAACGACTAGGATCTCTTTTAGAAGTTAATTTATAAACACCTGAGACTCCGATATAATTATATTTAATTTGTTCACTAACAGAAGTAGCTGATTTCAAAGAATCAAACTTAATAGAGGATTCATTAGTAAATATATTATCAATTTGATCTAAAGAGATAGAAATAGTAGAATATAGACGACTATTACCAACTTTTTTACCTATGGGACTCAAGCTACGGTTATTAACTAAAAATTTACGGTAAATTGTTAATTTAGATAAAATATTAGCATTTATTTGTTGTGATATTTGTAGATCATACCTTTATCCTAACTTTATTTTAACCTTTTATTAATAAGTAATAGAAAAGGAAGGTTCAAAAGAAGGATACTTGGCGACTGATCGTTGAAGTTGCCTTGAAAGAAATAGAGTATTACTATCTAATTCTCACCTATTAACATTTCAAGGATTACCTGCTGATTGGGCTTCATCATCAGATGATACAACCTTTCCAGCAATTTACCAAGAAGACCGAAAGGAAATTAACCTACAAACTTTCCCAACTTCTATCACCATAAAATTACTAATATGAGGCCCCAACATATCTTAAAGAGGCATAAATGTAATATTAACCCCAGCAAATAATATTCAGAATTGTACTTTTGCTAAAGTTAAATCATAAGTTAAACCTATCATTTTAGGTATTCAATAGTATCATGCACTAAACATTGCAAACACAGCTCCCATACTTAAAACATAGTGGAAATGCAACTAATAATATAGTTGTGGACTATCTCTTTACCTGTAACAATTTCCTATTCACCTTTATACAATAGATATTTATTAACAAAAGGAACCTTATATCATAAAGGATTCTCATATTTAATTCAATCTATCATAAAGTCTGAATATATTTTATGCTCTACACTATTCCTAGAAGATGTTTTATATTTTCTAATTTCTATAAAGGATTTAATTTTTGTAACTCTATAAAATTTCATGTCACAAAATAATCTATTATGCATAAAATAATCATATATGAATAGCATATTATTTACATTTTGAAATTTAAATGCAATAGATGAGAAATCTTTAGAACTACCTGATTTATAAGATTTTTTACGCTTAAGAACAGTTGGTTTACAATTTAGTATAGTGTTATCAAAATTTAGTTTAGATGAGTATTCACTATATTGAAATTCTAAATTACATTCTATTCTATTACCAGCATAATTAAATACTATACTACCATCAGTATCAACTATGCCTGCAAAATAAGGATCATATAAACCAATGTTATAATTAGCTTCAATATAATCTATATTATATAAATTACAAGCCTCTTTAAACCCCGGTACTTTTAATCTAATTAAACCATTAAGATTATTGACAATATGCATCATAGTTTCTCTGGTAGAAACTATATACATTGAATAAGGTTTATTTTTATCTGCTCTAATTTTTCCCATATGCAAATAATCTTGTATGCGTGTTAATATTCTAACATCTCTATTATGTAGTTTAATTCTAATTTGTTTAAGAACTCTTTTATTATTAACAGTTCTAATATCAAAATTTCCATCACCATCTATTACACCAGCAAATCAATTTCAAAACTTGGAATCTTCACTAGGTAATTGACGTATAGTCTCTGAGAATCCTTTGCAGTTTTCTGCTGATTGTATATTCATAGGGTCTGAATCTATTGTAATATCATTATTTTGACTATTTAAAAGAATATTATTCCTACTGGCATCTAATTTATAAAGATAAAACGTATTAATAAATAGTAAACAATACACAAATAATATAGTTTCCAGCATATAGTCAATTGCAAAATAATTCTTAGTTGAAGATAAATTATTCTGGCCCATTTGAGCGACCACGTAGTAAGTCAATAAGCTCAAAAATGGGGTAATTTATATAACATCGTTCACACGATGGATCGGACTATAACTTATCTAATATTTAACTTAATAAACTTTAGACTGTCACGTTTAGTCTCTACGGAGCCTAAAATAAATTTACTTATTTCAGTTTCCACGATATTATCTTATATTTTTTTTTACGTTATTTGCATTTAAAATAACATATAAGACTTCATCGTTAGCAATATATAAATAATTATATATTACCGAAAAGTATATAACTCTTTTCACGGTGACATGACTACAAGACACTTACTATTTAATTATTTAGCTTTTCACTAAATTTTTCAAACGATATCCTTTTTTCTCCTAATAATGGATAATTAGAACAATGTGTTATTATTCTTTTTAAAACTTCTTTTTTATAAATTTCTAAAGCATAAAAATTATCATAAGAATTTCTTACTGCATTACTAGCCTCAAAATGTAATTTTATAGCTTCAATTAAGTATAAATCATCATTTTGTCCTATTGAAAATGAATGAGCATTAGATTTTCTTAATGAAAAACAACCTTCAGCTTCTATAAACCCAGATAACCATTCTTTAAAATAACTAGGAGTTATAAATGGAGCTTTAAGTATTTCAGATTGATTATAAAATTTATTATTTCTATTTTTTAAGTAATAATTCATACTATTTTTAGTTAAACAAGTTTTTAAAAAGTTTAATTGACATATTTTTTTAGAAGTTAATAAAGGATATTCCTCAAAAATTTTTATAATTTCTACTATATCTTCTTTTTTATTAACTACTCAAATTACATCTTGTTTTACAGTTCTGACATAACCTCCAATAGTTTTAGATATTAAATTTAACATCTCGTAATTAAAAATATCATTTTTTAATTTAATAACTAATCTATATTGTAAAGACTTTTCTTTTCAATGATTTACTTGTATACTACCATCTCCATCCATAAGACCTACTCAAAATTTTTTAATGTAATCATCGATGCCGACGGCGCCTAAGTTTAATAAATTAAAAGATGAACTAGAATTATTAAAAAAAAGTTTATCATTTTTTATTTTAACCATTAATATATTAATTGAAAAAAAAAGGATAATCACTGTATCATGGAATGCAACATCTAATGAAGCGTTAGCTAATAAAACTCCACTTACGAATAAAAATCATTAATCCTTTAATCTCTCATAACTAAATATATAATCACCATATACACCACTTAATTTAGCATATTTTTTTATAGTACTGTGGTTTATTTTTAAAGCTCTTTGAGCATCTGTTACTCCTTCGAACTTATACATAAAATTTTTATTAGCATCATACACAAATACTGCTTTTCTAATATGACTACTATTATTTATGCTTAATATTAGTTCTTCAGATTCTTTATAAATTAAATTAGTTATAATAGGAGTATCATGTATATTATAGGGTAAATTACTAAAATACCATTCTCCTCTAAAAATAGTTTGTTCTTTTATATGATTAACTATTGTAGAATGATTAGATTTAATTAAATTAGCTAAAGTTGAAACAGAAGGGAAAATAACTAATAATTCTTTTAATGAATTATAAATATAAACAGGGTAGGCTGAATTAGCTTCTATCATTCTTACTCTACTTTCTATAGAATGCTTTTTATTATAAAAAGGGTTGTTTTCACCAGTTAAAGCTTTAGATATTAAACCTTTAGTTATATCACTATGTACTCTATTTTTTGCTAATTGAGATAAAAGTTCTTTAGTTTCTTCTGTATGTTTGTAACCTAAAGAAGAATAACCTTGTTTTAATACATTATAATAAGGCATAACTGATGTTATAAAATAGGTTTCTCTAATTATTAAAGATTTAACATCTACGTGTTCTAATATATATAAAGTAAAATTAGATTGACCATACTTAAGTAAAGCTTTAACAATAGGCATATTTATATTTTGTCTACTTTTTAAAAAAGCATCATTAAGATAATTTTTCATTCTAGAAGCTAAATTAACGGAACTACCTATATAAGAATGATTATTAATTTTATTTATTAAACAATAAATACCAGATTTATCTTTTTGTTCTTTTAATATTTTAGACCTATTATCCTTAAAGTTATCATATATTATTATAGGATTTAAATTATTTGTATTATCTTGATTAGAAGTAGAGTAAGAACGGAGAATAATTTTATTAAAATTATTTTTTAAAGGAGTTAAATAATTTTTATTTCATGGACTATATCTTCAAGCAACTACGTTGCATGGATCACGTGTAGTCTCTGAGGTTCCTACTAGGATAACTTTATATATCCGTTGGTTACCTGCTGATTGTTCAAAATTATACATTGTCACTGAAATTAAATAAATATCTAGTAGTATAATTGTCAGAAGTTCCCAGTATATAGTGATCTTTAAAGGGAGAACTAAGTGGATTACTAATCCTCCGATAGTAAACATGAATACAAATCCTAATGCAAAGTACATAGGAGGAGTTAATTTTATAGATCCCCCGTAACATGTAGCTAACCATGAGAATATTTTAATTCCTGTTGGTACTGCTATTATCAAAGTAGCAGCTGTAAAATAAGCTCTAGTATCGACATCTAATCCTACTGTATACATATGCAAGCTTAGATAAATATATTTGCAGAGTTATACCCTGACCTAACTAGCTTAAAACTAATTACGAATAAAATACACTTAGGTGGTTTTATGTTCTAATCATTTAAATATAAAAATAAAAAAAATATCTTTATCTCCCTCCGCTTTCTCCCTTTTGCTTTGCAAAGGGGATGCGCAAGCTATGCAAGGGGAGATGTAGCTAGGCTATGGATATCGTCAGCAGAGCTAGCATGGCCCGAAGGAACTAGTCCTACTTACCTCACTAATCATAATATCTATATTTCTATCTTTTTATATTAATCTCTTTACACCAATCTATTTATAATTTAGATTACTAAACTCCGACTGTACATTCGCGAACATTTCAGCTCTACGTAGGTGATCCAGTCTGTAGCGATGATCCTTGTCACCGACGGTCTTCAATCAAGAGCAATTGTTAACCGTTTTCACCTTATCAAGCTATTATTTAAAACATATATAATTATGTAATTTATCATATTTCTCAAAGAAGTTGCTATGAATAATAATAATAACTAGGTAGGATTTTAAACCCACTGCACCTTATTAGAAAATTAATGCAAATTTTTAAGAGATAATTAAGCCCCCGAGGCTTCGCCTCGGTGGGCCCCTTCATTATCTTTATTTATTAATTTACTTAATTCTTTTAATTTAATCATTCCTTCAGAAGTTTTATGTTCTTTATTTAAAACACAAGCATAAATTTTTTTTCATTTATTAAATGCAAATTGTTTTTTAGATCTTAAAACATAAACATTAAAGTATTCTAAAACTAATGATAATTTATTAATATTTGAGATAACGAATCTATAATTATTGTTTTTACGTGAATAAATTGACCCCGATTCTAATATATTTTTTAAGTCATTAAATAAATATAATCCTTCTTGTTGATCTACAATAAATCTTAAGCTAATACCTTTATTATTTTTAGAAACATAAACATTAAAACAACCTTCAGCATCAACAAAACCTGAAAACCAACTATTATTAAGTGATAATTTAACAGGTTTAGTTATAACTTCAAATAAAGCATCCTTAAGATTATTATTACAATTTAACAATTCAGATCATTTTATTAATTGATCAATTTTATGATTAATATGTAAATTACCATTGAACAAATGAAATAATAACATAATACTAGATCTGTCTCTAACAATAAATCTAGAATAGTTATCAAATTCTTTAACATAACCTAAATTAAGAGTATCTCTTATAGCATATAATATCTTAGATTCTTTTTGTGTTAAAACAAATACCGGAATATTATCATTAACTCCTAAATACCCATCTCCCTCAGAAAACCCTACAAATCAACCCAATCAATCATCATTCAATGAAGTATTAAATTTTTCAGAATAAAGTTTATTAAATTTTGTAAAAGATAATTCAGAATTATTCTTATTATCATGCCTTGTGGCGATACCCTGCAAATTAAGCATAATAAAAGATTTTAGCTATTGCTTCGCTTGAAACAATAGTCCTTCTCTTTTTTTTGTTAATAAATTGAAATAGTTAATTTACTCATACTATAAATATGCCAACTTAACAGTTGGTATCGGACTATATCTTCATCTTTAAGCTTGTCCTGTTTTATTAGTAATACTATTATTTAAATTGATTTGTTTTTGTATTGTTCTTACTTCATTTAAACCTTGGGGTGTTAAATGTAATTTATTAGATACTATATTATGTACAGTCAATCATCTTTCAAAAGAAAAAGCTTTTTTTGTACGTAACGGGAAAGATTTAAAATATCTTACTACATCATTTAAAGGTTTAAATCCTGTAGCAGTATAACGATAGACATCTTCAGTACCTGATCTTAATGTAACTTTACCAAATCCAAATAATTCATATACTTTATTAAGTATAATTTTATCTTTTTGATCTAATAAATAACGCATTTTTATTACATGCCCTAAAACATATCTAGAATTTGCTGTAATAGATACATTAAAACATCCCTCGGCGTCAGTAAATCCTGACAATCAAGCATCTAATAAAGTAATTGTAACAGGTGTACTATTTAATTCTATAGTATTATACCCAAAACGATGATTTAAAACATTAACTCAGAGAGCTAATTGTTCAATTCTATGGTTAAAGGCTAAATTCCCATTAAATAAATGAGCTAACAACAATATATGTGAAGGATCATCAACGATTAATCTGTAAAAATCATTATTTTTACCACTTTTCCCTTGAGGGAAATGTCTAACTTCACCTATATTTAATTTATTTTTAATATCGTATAATATTAAGCTTTCTTTTTGAGTAAGAACAAAACGCATTCTAGTACTATTAGCATAAGTTTGAATAGCTCCATCTCCTTCTGCAAAACCAATAAATCAAGTTAATCAATCATCAGATAATTGAGAACTATTTTTAAAAAATGTATTATAATAATCACGAAAAGCTGTAAAATTAAAAGATGTTTTGCGTGTAGTCTCTGAAGCACTTTGTTTATTATCCCAAGAAGCGCTAACGCTCCCCGAATACAGGGACAAATTGCCTGCTGATTGAGTATAACTAATAAGATTTTTACCATTCAAGGTACTTATTAATACTAAACTGTTCCAGCATATAGCAAAATAAATTATATTCCCTATATCACTATAGGGCGAAGCCTCAAAATGACTTCAAACAATAAATCCTAATATTCCAATTGACATCATGGCGTAGCTATATTTTTGTTTAATAAAATTTATTTTTTTAATCTATTAGAGTTCATTTCTAAATTTAAGCTTTTTATTTTTTTTAAACCTTCTTGGCTTAAGTGTTGTTTTAATTTTATAATAGTTATACATTCCTTAAAGCATTTATAATCTTCTTGTTTTAAATTTAAAAGCGGATAAGAATCAAAATGTACTATAATATTTTCAACTAAATTATTTATATCTTGAACAATATAATCACATCTTGGAGTAGCAACATTAGATCTAACATTCACTGAACCACAACCAAAGAAATTAATAAATAATTTCATTAATTCTAAATCTTTAGAGTGTTGTGCAATATGAAATCTACAATATACCTTTTCTCCTAATGCATAATCTTTAGCAGATACAACATATATAGAAAACCCTCCGTCACCAGCTACAAACCCTGAAACTCAATTAGGATTAAGATTATCAGGTAATATTTTTAGAGGTTTAACTACAGGTCTTATATTAGGATACTTTTCAGCTACTTTTTTTGAAACACCCGTATTTATAGATGCATATAAAGATAAAATTAACAAAAACCCTTTATCAGTTAAATGTTCTTTATTTGAAATAATATTTACAACCTTTGATCATAAAATAAAATCTGAATATTTTTGACTAATTAAAGGATAATTTGTAAAATGTGGTAAAATAATATTAATAATATTATTTATATTAGTTACTCTATATATTGATTTTTTTCTATCTGGTCTATGATATATATTACCTATACCAAAAAAAGATTTAATTTTGTATAATATATCTTGATCTTTTTCATGTAAATTTATTTCAAATGAGATTTTCACTCTACCTTTACCAGAATCTGTAGTAGTTATAATAACAGAAAAACAACCTTCAGCATCACAAAAACCTGTAACCCAATTAGGATCTAATTTATAATTAAAAGCCCCTGAAAGACTAGATAAATTTTTTCTTATAATTTTATTTATAGATATTTTACTAAATAATATTAAGTAATTTATATCATTAAAAAATATTGGACTATATCTTAACCATATAAATAATATGGCTTCTCTCGTATAGTCTCTGAGGTCACATAAGAATTCTTTAAAATATCAGAATATATCTTTAATGTTTACCTGCTGATTACTCATTGTAATATCTTTAATATTTTGACTGTAAATATTATTACGAGTAATTAAAGTATTAGAGCTTTCCAGCATATGGAGAGATGGAACAATAAAATTAATTAATGTAGGCCTACTTCTGACCATCCCGATGTACTTTTCACAAACTTACAAAATTTTTAACAAAATAATTACTTTGCTCTCTACACATATATATTAAATATTTTGTTTTTATGCCCCTAACCCACCCTATTAAGTAGAAATTTATAGTTTAAATAACTAATAGGTCCCCTACAGCGTAGATGGTAGACCCTTTCTAAATAATATGCCCACGTGATCCTTAAAGGTCACGTGAATTAAAAAGAAAATTAAATTTAATTATGTAGAGAGCAATAATTAAAGTGTGAGCGTTATGGATTACGAACAGCTCTTAATAAGTTATATGAATTGGACCATCTCTTAATCGACTAATTAATATACTGTTGTCTATTTTACATTTTTTTTGTTAAACTATTTTTCCATAAAACTATTTCATTTGATCATATAATATTTTCAAGTTTTACCTAAATCAGAATTTACTGGAGCAGTATGAGCGTGTAAATTTCTAAGTTTATAGAAATCATTAATCATACTTATTCTCATCATTTTCTCAGATCTACAAGGATTAACTTTAAAATAGTCATTAGCTAAAGCTAAAACTTCTTTTTTTTTATAACAAACTCACTTAAAAGCTTCTTTTTTAACCTGAGGATATATTGTACCTCCGTATAATTCAACTAAAGCTTCTAAAATAAATCTATTTTTTTGAGTAGCTGTTATGTATAATTGACCTGAAGCAAGATTTAAATATACTGAACCATCAGTATCTATAAACCCAGCTAATCATCCACTATAGTAAGTTAAGGATTTAGGGTCTTTTAATTCTATATCATAAATTTCACAAATTCTACCTAATTGAAGAATTCTTATAGGATTTCTTATTAAACCATTAACTTTATTAATTAAATTTAATAAACCTTCTTTGTGATGTAATCTATATCTTAAATGATTATTCCCACTTACTAATTTTACAGCACCACCAAATTTTTGTTTTATTTGATATAAAAATTTTTTATCTCTAAGTTGTGTAACTATCTCTAAGCTACAATATCCTTTTTTAGAAACTAAAAAACAACCATCTCCGTCGATAATTCCCGCTAACCATTCATAAAATTTATCATTAGAACCATCACTAGATGGTTTATTGTAACCCTTACCTGGTTTTTCAAAATCATCATCAATTTCTCGGTTATCTGGTTCTTTATCTTTATAATCCTCCATATCAGAGGTAGCTAAAAACATTACGGGATTTATTGAGGGTGTTGAGCATGATTGTTGACGAAATATCCCTCCTTTAAAAAATAAATTTAAAGCTTGTGTCATAGATTTATATAAACAGTTAAATGTAAAAAGCAATGTCGATCACAAACGTATGGCCTCTGAGATTCCTACTAACATGCTTAACCCCATAAGTTCTTTTATACAGAGTTTGAAGTTTACACTTCGTGCTTTGGTTATCTGCGGGTTATCATTAATTACTAAGATTTTTACTAATGAATTTTTTAATTTTCATAAAAAGGGAGTACCTAGTAATATTTCTAAAAAGAATCTGACTTTCCTGCATACAGTTTGTTGCGTTAATAAAATGAAATTTATTAAAGAGCTACTTTTGTAACCGAATATAGTTTTACTTGAATTTGCTGATAATGTAGTACTAACTATTCCAAAAGCAGGAATAATTAATATATAACAAATATTTTGATTAATTTAATAGTATAAGTCTATAATCTATTAAGATTAATACTCAAAAACTTTAGTCTTTGTTAGGACTCTATCTTATACTGAATTTATATTTATTGAATTTTTCAATTTTATAATTTTATCCATTCCTCTTTCTGTTAAATAATTTTTTTCTTGTACTATTATATATGCTTTTCTTCATTTAAGATAATTAACATATTTATTAGATTGTAAATGAAAATTATCAAAATAATTTAAGATTTTTCTAGCAGAGCCAAAACTATTAGAATTATATGTATAACTATTATTTAATTTTTCATATGAAATAATACCTCCAAATACTTCTTTAATTAATATTAAGACATTTTTATCTTGTTTATCAAATTTTAAGTTTAATCTAATTTCTGGTTTATGTTCATTAATTTTATTAACAATTTCAATTTGAAAACTAGCACCTGCATCAGAAAAACCTGTAATTCAATAATTACCGTTAATCAAATTATTAGAATCATTAAATTTAAATTCTATATTTTCTTTTAAATTAGTTAATATATTATCAATATCTTGATTAAACTTGTCAATAATTCTTAATTTACCGTTAATCAAATTTATTGTTTTAATAATACCAAATTTATTAGATATAATATATATATAAACATTTTTATCTTTAACTTTTTTTACTTGACCAAAACCTATCATACTTTTAATATAGTAGGCTAATTTAACATCAGAAGAACTAAATTCAATTATTAATTGTTGTTGGGTATTAAAATAACCCTTCCCGTCAATTAAACCTGCTAAATAATGTCCGAATTGTTCATCATTTAAGGGTTTTAAGTGAGTAGGTACATGAATAGATATATTTTTTATATTTTCAGTATTGTCGCATATAGTCTCTGAGGTTCCACCAAATTTTTTTTTAAAAAAAAAAAATTGGGTGTTACCTGCTGATTGACTTCATCGTTTTAACTTTTTTACTGTGTCTATAAAGATATAGTATTTAAAACTATACATCGAAGCTTTCCCAGCATATAGCAACATTACGAGGCTTATAAATTTAACCTCGGGGTGACCGAAGAATCCATTTCTTCAAATTTAACTTTTCATAAATAATTTTTACGTTCTTTTATTAAATCTAGGTACCATTGGCTTTACCCATGGGCTTATATATACATAAAGTATAGAAGAAATCGACTGTACATTAAGCAGCATCCCAGCTACCCACTGATGATCCAGTCTGTAGCGATTATTTAGATAACCGACGGTCTTTAAACAAGAATACTTATTGACCGTTAACATCAGTATCGCTAATATTTATACTAACTTTTTCTTATATCAATTTATTATTAAAAACTATATTGATATGTAAAAAAATATATACGCTATTATATATATATGTTACTTAAAAGTTGCAAGTAGTAATAACTAAATATTAACTAAGTCTAAGGTATATTAAATAAATAATATTTCCTTTTTCAGGTCTTATATCTTAAATCTGCCTTAAAAGTATTTTAACTTTCACGTTAAACCTTAACTTTTTTTCCCTATATTTTAATTAATTATATTTATCATTCTAGCTTTTTCAATCATATTTACTCTTTTTATAGAATCTAAATGATCTTTATTTAATAAATCTTTATGAACTTCTTTTCATAAATTATAAGATAGAGATTTTTTAGTATATAATGCATAATTATCAAAATAAGGAAATACATTTTTACAATTTTGTACTCCTCCTATTCTATATTCATAAACACTATTAGCAGTATGTTTTGTCACTGCTCCTCCTTTAAATAAAATACAAAAATGTTCTAAAACTTTAACATTTTCCTCTCATTTTTGAGAAATATTGAAATTAAAACTAAATCCTTTATCTTTTCCTATTGAACAAGTAAAACAACCTTCACCATCTACAAACCCCAACAACCATTTATTATCTAAACTGGGTAAAATAAAACTATTTTTTAATTCTATAGTGTTTAATCTAATTCTTCCTTTACTTACCCAAACATTAAAACCTTCTACAAATTTTGAAAATCTCTCTTTTTTAATAGGTAAAACAAGATTACCATTGAATAAATGAATGATCAATTCTATTTCTTTTTTATTTTGAGTAACATATCTACTAGTGTGAGATGATTGAGCAATTATTTTACCAAACCCTAAAGTTTCTTTTATAAACTCTAAAACATTAATATCATAATTACTTTGTGTAATTACAAAAACCAAATCACCTCTATTGTTTACTATAAATGATCCTTCTCCTTCTGTAAATCCAATTAATCAAGTTAAAAATTTTTCAGTAGGTAAAGCTGTATTAGGCAAATAATTGGTAAAACTTGCATAAAATTTATAAAAATTAAATTTATCTGTAAAAGTACTAGAATTAATTATAAAGAAATCCTTAAATAAAGTAAAAATTCATTTATTAAAATAAATTATAACAGAAAAAATACTTAAAATAATAAAATATTTTATTAAAATATCCTTCGAGAAAAGATGTTGGAATAATATAGGATCTCCACCCCCTGCTGTTTCGAAGAATGAAGTATTAAAATTACGGTCTGTAAGAATCATAGTTATACCCAAATTTGTCTTGATCTACTAGACTAGGTCTCATGGTGATTTAAACCTCGCAAATAGTTCCTACTTACGGTAGATACTCAATATGTTTCCATATTGTTGGGACTATATCTTACTTGTATAAGTTATAAAATTTACTTAAATGATCTCAAACAAATTCAGTTCTTTGATTATTCATTTGTAATTTTATTTCAACTATAGATTTTAGAGATTCTGGTTCTGTATGCTTTTTATTTTCAAAATATACTAACACTTTTTTTCAATCATTATAATTTAAATATTTACTTGAAAATAAAGGATATTTATCTAAATATTCTATTAATATCAAATTACCATTTAAACTAGTAGTTCTTACTCTATATTCCGGTTTAGGTTTATCCATTCGAATTTCTTTTACAGTTGTAGATAAAAAATCTGCTATTAAACTTAAATATTCCAAATTATTTTCATTATTATGATCATTTTGTCTTTGAGATAATTCAAATTTACATTCTATTCTAGGATATTTAGAATTTAGAGTAGTTCTAACTGAAAAATGTCCATCTGCATCTATAAATCCTGCTAATCAATTATTAGAATTTATATTGCTTTTATCCATATATTTTTTTTCTATATTTAAATTAAATCTTAAATTTAATCAATCGATTAATCTATATAATGCATAAATTTTAGGTGTTCTCATAAAACCATTTATAATATTCGTTACAAGAATTAAACCTTCAAAACTATTTATTGAAAATACATAAGCATTAGAACCTTTTTTTCTAGAAACAGATCCATGATTTAACTTTGATTGTATCATAATAGCTAAAGGAAGATCTCTTAAATCAAAAACAATTTGAATTTCACATCTCTGCTCTCATGGTACTCAAATTTATCGTGCATAATCTTTACAACTATAATTTATTAGACTACTTTTCACTATTTCTTCCTTTATTCATACCTGATTTTATTGCTGTTATTTTATCTAGTCCGGCTTTAGTTAAATGTTCCTTATTTTGCATTAATTCTGCTACCTTACAAAAATCCGAAAAATCTTCTAATTTTACTCCTAATATAGGATATTTTTGAAAAAAAGGTATAATTTTATTGTTAATATCATCAAATTTATTAACAACAAATTCTAAAAACTTAAAAGAAACATTTTTACTTTGATGTATAAGACCACAATTTAAATAACTCGGGATAATAACAGCTAACAATTCTTTATCTCTAACATGTTGAGAAATTTGGAATCTTAACATTGTTTGATAACCTAATTTATTCGTTAGAGATTTTTTTAAACCTACAATAAAAGAACCTTCTGCGCTTGTAAAGCCAGCTAATCACATAGGATCTTGAATTCCGGTATCCTTTAATTTTGGTCTATCTACAGCAGTAATACCTGGAAAAGCTTTAATCAAATCCTCTGAAAGTCCTCAATTTAAAGAGGCTTTTAATGACATTAGTGTAGTTAAACCCTCTAAAGTTAAATGTTCTTTGTTAGCCATTAACATCGTAATTTTTTTAAATAAAATAAAGTCGGATCATTTATGTGTTATTAGGGGATATTTATCAAAGTGATTAACTATTACTAATAAATCCTTCACGGACTCAACTCTATAACAGACTGAATCTACCCCACTCTTATAAATTTGACCTACTTGGAAATAATCTTTTATAAGTAATAAGATATTTTCATCTTTTTTATGTAAACCTATTTGGAACTTAGGTTTAATATTTCACCCTGACTTATATTTATTATTTTTAACAACACCGACCATAAAGCATCCTTCTCCGTCAGTAAAACCAGTAACAAATCACGCGATTTTGCATGGATCAATAATAGAAGAATTTGATCTTAAAGTAGAATAATATCTTTGAGATTGTAAAGTATGTTTAGAAAGGATTTTGATTAGATTTAACTTAGGTGCGTAAATTCTATCTGAAATTAACCCTAAATTAAAGACCTTATTACAAAATAAATTTATAATATTAGGACAACTTCTCTCAAAGTTCATTAGAGTACACCTTAATATAGTAAAAACTATATAACTACCGTCTACTCGTTGCTCTTTTACATCTATGAATAATCTACTAAAATTACTTAAAAATGATTTAGATCCGCGATTGCCTATTCCTCTTTCGAGAATCTTTTGCATTATTACTATACCCCAGTGATTAATTAGGCCACAGAATTCTTTAAAAAGTTTATAGCTTGCGCCTAAAAAGAAAAACAATTTAAATACTCAGCTTAGTATCAAAAGCTTTAAGGGGTCCCCGGAATTTGGTAGTTTCACCCATTCTAATGATTTCCTAGATCATATTACAGGAGAGATTTACGTGAACTATCACCACTACTGAAGGGTAATCTATCCACACTATGGAAGGGTAATCTACTTTTTCCAGGGGTACGCAACAAAGGAGAAGAAGGATAATATAATTTACCCTTAGGAGATCTTTCAGATTTTGGCACTATAATAGTACCATCACCTTCTATTAAACCAGCTAAATATGAAGCAAATCTCGGATCAAATTCATTATTTTTATTATACTCTTTTAAAGTATTTTCTTTCGGATTTGAACTTGTTGAAAATAATTTATAATTTAAATAATTATAACATACAAATTTTGGCGTATAGTCTCTGAAGATATTTAATAAATCTAAACTTATTAAACATCCTGCTGATAGAGATATAAACAATATAAATATCTTTTCCCAGCAATTAGCCAAATATAAAGCTAGCAGTATAATACCAGCTAAGACTGGAAGTGATAATAATAATAAAACAGCTGTAATAACTACAGCTCATCCGAATAAAGCCATATTCGAAAAAAAATTATTAATAAGAATAAAAAACTTACTTATTAACAAAATATATTGTTTTTAATTTAACTTAATAGCTAAAAAAACCGATCGACATTAATACAAAAAATTATTTTTTTGTTTTATTTAGATAAACACCCCCAAAAGAATATCAGAGGCGTATCTCTCTCCGGACACGAGATAAAATTAAAATAACTGTACTAAGCATAATAATTAAAAGTACTTTCTAATTTCTTTTAAAATTCATTCTAGATTTAATTGATATTAATTTATCTAACCCTTCCTGAGTTAAATGTAATTTAGATTTAATTAATAAGGATGCTTCTTTAAAATCTTTAAAATCTTTGTGCTTTTCTCCTAATATTAAATACTCTTCAAAAAAAGGAATAACTTTATCTAATACATCGGAAATACTTCTAACATTAAATGTACCAATCTCTGAAGATTCAGTAATAGTTAATGTACCACAACTAAAGAATTTTTTAAATTCTTCTAATAAAGTATAATCACGTAGATTTTGAGAAACTAAAAAAGCTAATGCCACACTTATACCCAGTTTATGAGTTTTAGATTTACTAGTTTTTACAAAGAAACACCCTTCTCCGCTAACAAACCCTGATACTCAAAATTTATCAGCTACACTTTCAAAATTTAAACTAATTCTAGGCACCTCTGGTCTTAACACTGGAATAATATTACTAAAAGAAGTTTTTAATCTTTCAGATAAACCCTTATTAAGAGATGCTCTAATACTTAGTAATTTTTGTAAACCATCTTCAGAAGTATGCAATTTATCTTTAACAATTTCAAATGCTTGTTTAAATAATAAATAATCTGCATATTTTTGAGATTTAAGTGGGAATTGATCAAAATGAGCAATAATTAATGCTAAGTCACTTAACTTAGAAACTTGGTACAATGCTTTATCCCCGTAAATAGATATATTACCAAAACCTAAACTACGCTGTATCAAATATAAAATCTCAACATCTTTAGAATGTAAATGAATAGCAAAAACTAGTTTAACATTTCAACCTGTATTAAGTTTAGGTTGTTTATTAATATTTAAACCAAAACTAGCTTCAGCATCACTGAAACCTGTTATAAACCAAGGATTAAGAATATTAGAGCCAGTACTATAATTCGTTTATTAATATATATAATATTAATTTTTTTAGTACCAAATTTAGTCAATAATCTAATAAAAATAAAAAATTATTAACAAATTAAATAAACACCGAGTTTCCCCGACTTCTAGAGTACACCTTACGAAATAAAATATATAAATTTCGAAGAACCATCTACTCGTTGCTCTTTTACAGTAATAATATATTTACTACTGATTTAGATCCGCGATTACCCATTCAGACCAATATTTTAATATTTGGTTTAATCTTTAGCTGTATTACCATACCCAAGCGATTAACTTGGCCAGTTATTAAATTTCCCTAAAAACCTTGGTCTCTAAAGCTTTAGGGCTTACCCGGAATTTGACTCTTATACACAATATTGGCTTATTTTTAATTATGTAATCTAATACCTGGTGTTCTCATATTAGCAATTGTTGTAATAAAATTAATTGCACCTAAAAGACTAGAAACACCTGATAGATGTAATGAGAATATAGCTAAATCTACACTAGGTCCACTATGACTTTGTAGTCCTGACAGCATGACTATTAAATTTTCCAATAATAATTCTCATAGTTAAATTAAAAAAAAATAAAGGTTAATATTAAAAGATTAACAAATATAATAAATATAATTTTTATAGTTCCAGTCCGCCCGAAAATAAAAAAAAAAATCTTAATTTTATGCAAAGCACCGAGGAAGTCAAGGTAGAGAAAGTGGTATAAATAAATAATGTGGGGGTACTTACGCCCACCCTAAACTACTCTTCTATTCTACCTTTATTCATATTAAACTTTAAGGATTTTATTTTATCTAAACCTTCCTTAGTTAAATGAGCCTTATTTTTAATTAACTCCGCGATTTTATATCAATCCTTAAAATCCTTAGCTTTAACTCCTTTTATAGGATGTTGATTGAAAAAGGGTATAATTTTTTCTCAGATATCTGAGAAATTTTTTACTGTAAAATCTAAAAAAGGACCTCTAGGATCTTTTTCTAGATAACCACAACCTAAATAAGAAATAAAACTTTTCATTAGCTTTTCATCCCTAGAGTGTTGAGTTACTTGAAATACTAATTGAACTTGATATCCTACTTTTACTGAAGAAGATTTAGTTACAATACCTTTAAAACAACCATCTCCAGATGTAAACCCTGCTAATCAGTTAGGATGAGGAATAACTATATTTTCCACAACAGGTCTAGGGATAAAATAAATATTAGCAAAAGATTTTATTAATTCCTCTGATAAGCCTTTATTCATAGAAGCTTTACAAGAAATAATTTTATCTAAACCTTCCTTAGTTAAATGTTCTTTTTTACACATCATTTCTACAACATCTTTAAAAAGAAGATAATCTCCCCATTTCTGAGTAAGTAAAGGATACTTTTTAAAAAAGGGTAATACATATTTAGAAATTTGTTCACAAGACTCAATTCTATAACTAAAAGTCTCCGGATTGTTTTTTTTTATACTTCCTACACCACCAAAAGAAGTTTTTATCTCTTCTAAAAGAGCTAAATCTTTTTTGTGTAAAACAATAGAAAATAAAGCTATAACAGTTCATCCTATTTTATATTTAGAATTTTTTCTAACTCTAACCATAAATGCACCCTCAGCATCAACGAACCCAGAAATAAATCAGGGGTCAATATTAGAATTATTTAAATCCCGAGTATTTAAACAATAAAATCTTCTATGATTAATATTATGGATAGGTAATTTAATTCGATGATTTCTTTCGAAACCCATTAGAGTACATCTTAATAATGGAATTTCATTTCCATTACAACTGCTATTTACTCGTTGCTCTTTTACAAACAGAGGACTATTATTTTTACAAATATTTCCTCATATTGATTTAGATTCGCAATTACCCATTTCGTTTTCACTTATCTTCAAATTTGTTACTGTACATAAATAGTTAATTCATCCACCTCCAAAGTTTCCTTTTAGGTTTAGTATTTGAAGCTTTAGGGCGTTCCCGAAATTTAACAGTTTTTCCCGCGAAGATGATGTCCTAAATCATCAGGCAGGAGGATAACAATTATGTTGATAACCTCATTTAAATAGAAGCTTATTTAAACTATCGTTATACTCAACAAATTTATTTGTTGTTCGGACTATACCTTTATCCAGATAAATAGATAGAATTATTGTTCTACTTTTTGTAAATTAGTTCTTAATTTTCTAATTATATTTCGGACTTTTTCTAATTTGGCATAATTTCCTTTATGTTTAACATATGATCTACATCATATTCTATATTCAACAGCTTTCATACCTTTCATTGTATTTCTAAAAAAATCTATAATATTTTCAATAGCTCTAGAATTAGTAGTATCTAAAATATAATAATTATGATTAGATTTATACTTTACTTTAGTAGCTATATGTAAATTAAAACCTATAGCTTCTAATACAATTTTATCAAGTTTTTGTGTTAAGCCAAAACCATGAGTCATTCTATCCTCAGCTTTTTTAACTAAATAAAAACTACCTTCAGCTTCAATAAACCCTACTAATCAAGGCTTAGTCATTACATTATTTAAATCATTAATACTCTTTAAAGGTAAATTAGCTTTACTTCAAGCCGGAGAAATATAATTATCAGGTAAAATACTATTTTTAAGTTCAAATAGTTTTAGATCTTTTTCATTTTTAGTTAAACTAGCATCTTCTAAAATAAAATAAGCTTGTCTAAATCTTTCATAATTAAACATTTTACTTGTTAATAAAGAATATTTATCAAATATAGGAAATATAATATCATGAAGTTTTTTTCTATCTCTAATAAAAAACTGTGCTTTAGTTTTATCAGTAGTAATAGAACCAACTCCTAACTCTTTTTTTATATAATAAAGAAGTCTTAGGTTATATCTCGATTGACTTATTTTAAAAGCTAAATTTAACCTATCATTTTTACGTACAATAGAAAAAGAACCATCTCCATCAGTTACTCCTACTAATCATTTTTCAAATCAAATTCTACTATTTTTATCTGGATACTCTTCGTTAAGTCTCTGATGGGTAGAATAATTTTTAGTATCTACCCAGGCGCATTGTCTCCGTGCAATTGACATTTTTACGTACGCTTTTAATATGAGTCCGGAGGCCACATATTTAAAGCATGAGTAGTCAATAACGTATGCTATATAAAATAGCAATAGAAGAATTTCACGCATCGAGAAGAGTTTTATTGCCTCCTCGTTACCGAGAAGCAACACCTTATCCTTTAAAAGCGTTCATCCTGTACCTGCTCCACCTTCAATACAGGCCGAGAATACGATTAAAATTAAACTAGGTGGTAATAATCAGAAACTAATGTTGTTAAGTCTAGGGAATCAAAAAAATTAAGTAATTTCTTACCTAAACGGACTATGTCTTCATCCAATTTTTGTGTGGTGAAACATCCTAGCGATATGAAGGGACACGCTAGGCATCTAACTATCTAGTTTAATTAGACAAAATTGGAGTTTTGCGTATTAATGTATAAAAACTATACATTCTTAATAAATTTATTTACTAGCTAATTAATTTATTAAAGTCTCTGAGGATCCTACTTAGGTATATAATACCTGTTGGTTTCCAGCATAACCCTCCCATGTATGTATTAGTGTTACAACTAATTCAGTATATTATATACTTTATAACAATATTATAACTGTTAAATTAGGCGTCAATACATCTGTTAACCGAGTCAAAGACTCTATTTCGAGAGATTCCATGCTTATAGCAAAATCATAATTATAAAATTTACATCTTATAACGGCATTCCCCTTTAATTTTTTTTCTGCGCAATAAGCTATAAAGCGCGTAGTTTTATATTTTTGGTTATTTTGTTTATTTTTTACCCACCCCATCCTAACTAAGCTAGTAATAAATTAAGCAGCCTATAGGAGCGCCCGAAACATAAATAATTAAACACCACGCTACTTAATTAGGAAGTCTTGAATTGTCATGACGAACTAATTTATTAAAAAAAATAAACTATATATGGAGCTTGCAGCCTAAAATACTAAAAACGGAAAGTGTATACCCGTCCATTTTTACTACCAAAAAAATAATTTTTACTATATTATACCAATATAAACCTAATCGAAACTAAAAATTATAAAAAATTTTTTAAATGATCTCAATTAAATTCAGTTCTTTTAGTGTTCATACGACTACGAACAAGTTCTACTGTATTTATTCCTTCCTCAGATAAATGTTGATTATTAATAATTAAAGTAGCTACTTGCTCTCAATCTTTATAATCTAAATATTTACTTGAAAATAAAGGATACTTGCTAAAATATTTTATTAAAATAGCTAAAGATACCTTACTAGATGCAGCTAAAGTATAATAAGTATTATTTGTAGCTTTTTGCGTTTTAGTTAATAAACTACAATTTAAAAATAAACTTATTTGATTCAATATATCATGATAACTCTCATTTGTTGTAGGTTCTAACATTCTTTGCTCAATTCGCATTCTACAAGAGATTTTTCTCTTTTTAGCACCATCTTCTGGTTTAGTATATAATACCGAAAAACTACCATCAGCCTCAACAAAACCACTCAATCAACTATTATTATCTAGACTACCCTTATTTAAAGGTAATTTTTCTAATTGAGTATTGTGATTTTTATTTAACCAATCGATTAAATTATGAAGTTGATGTATTTTAGGTGTTCTTAACTCACCATTAATTAAACCTACAATTTTTTTTAAACCTACAACGGGTGAAACAACTAAAACACAAGCATTTTCACTGTGTTTGTATCTAATAAAACCTGAACCTATAATTTCTAATAATTTTTTACATAAAGCCTCATTTTTTAAGCTAAAAGTAATACAAAATCTCGGATTATGAGATTTACTACCTTTTTGCTTTTGAATTCAAATATGTCCATCCCCTTCAAATAGACCAGCTAAATATGAACAAAAATTATTATTATTATTATTAATAGACATACTACTAAAATAAACTATTAATTTTACCCTATCTTTTAAAATAGAATAAGAATTTTTAACAAAAAATATAAAACTAGAAAAAAGGAGAACCTGTTTGTTTGCCATATCAGGTCCCCCTATCATAAGTGGCATTAAGAAATTACCAAAACCTCCTATTAAAGCTGGCATACAATTTTCATTAACTTTCATTAATGTTTGGACTATATCTTTACCTTTAACCACAATAAGATAATTATATATATAATTAGTCAGGTATTTTACGTGTAGTCTCTGAGGATCCTACTTTATAAAAGTGTTTATTGCTCAATATAAAAACAAAAAAAAACAGAAAGAGAGCCCTTTTATATTTGGTTTCCTGCTGATTGCCTAATCCTTTAATTGTTACTGTATCCTACTGCTTTTATATAATATAAAGTCTGTAGTACTAGATATAAAGGCTCTAAAGGTATCCCAGCAAATAGTAAAATAAAACATAAGATATTTCTATCCTATTCGGCCATGCCTATTTATTTTAATTTTTGTATCTAAATTTCCATTTTCCACGATAATATTTTGTTGTGTTCCCTTTCAGATATTCTCTAATAACTTGACGATCACCTTTTAAATGTGTAGCTAAACTGTTTAAAGATGAAAATTCCAAGTTTTTACTTGGATCATCTTTATATTCCGCTATTATTATTTTAGCTGCAGGATGTTTTACAATAAATTTATCACGTTTTTCTTTAACTAACTCTTTTAGTTCAGCTAAACTAATTAAATTAGCATTATTAGGGGATTCCTTGATTAGATCTAAAGAAAAGAAAAAAGTATCTAAATATAAAGTACCAGTACTTAAACAATCGTTTAAAATTTTATGGTGTATATTAATGGAATTATAAACATATTGTTTTGATTCAAAAAGATGTAATAAAGAAAAATCCACTGAATTATAGATATATACAGGTGTACCTCTTTCTTTACGTAATTTTTCACGTATTTCAATACTCATAGGTGTATGAAAACCAGAACTACTAGCAATAGGATCCACATTTAAATTAGGATTTAAAGTATCCATAAAATGTTGTTCTAAACTAACTACTTCATCTAAAGTAGATTTATCATCCATAATATAAATAGTTAATTTAAGATTATTAAACCCATATTTATTTAAATAACGTAAAACTCTACGTGATTTAGTTTTAAGAATAGATGACATAAAATAAGAAGAAATTCTATTATATAAATTAATAGAGTGACCAACATACAAATTTTTACCGTCTAAACTTTCTCAAACATATACACCTTTTTTATTCTTAGTGTTATTAAGAATAAGTTTTCTATTATTAGAGGGATCATTAACGACAATTTTAGTATATTTAAATTCATTATTATCACCATTATTATTATTAGAATCCCCTATAACAACATCAGCATTTAAATCGTCAAGACGATTCTTATAAAAATAAGCGGAGCCGCGGAGCACGGAATTTAGACTAAAAAAATTAAAAATAAAACTTTTTTCGACCATAAAGAAGATCATCAAGATAGCGTGTGCAGTAACTATAGCATTAAATAATTGATTGTCAGAAATAAATTGAACACCTGGCCCACTTAATTCTAATCTAATTAATACTGAAAATCCTGTACCTATTAAACCTGAAAATAATGCAAATATTAAGTATAAAATACCTATATCTTTTGCATTAGTTGAAAAGAATCATCTTTCAGTACCCATTTTTATAGAAGATAATTTAGTTATTTCATATAATTTATAATTTAAGGTCTCAACCATTTACAGCTCGTAGAGCGGTAATCCTGTAAAAAAAGACAAACAAAAAAAAAATAAACCTAAAAAAAATAAAAAACAGGTTTAAAAAAATTTGAACTTTTTTTTTTTTAATACATGGCACAAGCTATAAAATTAGCAATTTTATCTTAAAGCCGCTTAAAAGTATAATAATAATTACTAATTGTACATATATCCAAAATTATTAAACGTGTTTAACACCTAGTATTATTTATGTTAAATATTAATATGATGCCGACCACGAAGTCGGCGCCTAATTTTCACTATCTTATAAAACATATCTTCTAATAAAAGGATATTTAATAGAGTTATATCCGTGTATAACTACTTTATAGCTTCAGTTTTAAAAATTTAAGCGAAACCGGGAAAAAAAATTTTTTTTTTAAGTCCGCTTTAGGCAAATGTATGTATACAAATGTTACCTTTATTTATTTGTATATATCCCGCCTTATTTACAATAAACATTATAAATACCTCACCCTCGTAATATTTAATTAAAAAATTACTACTTTTTACAAATAAAAGTATTAAATATTTACAATTATTATTATTTATTTATTAATTCCTCCGTAGATATAAAAATTTAAATCTCTAAGAGTATTTTCAAATATACTAATTAAAGGTAATACAACCACAAAGTAGCTAAAGTATAATACAGTACTTATTTGTCCAAATTCAATAAATGGACTTTCTACATGTTTAGCTCCTAATACCATTAATATTAAGAAATTAGCCACAAACGCTCAGAAGGCTACTTTATTTAAAGGTCTAAATTGGAAACCTTTTGATACACCTAAATCAGCTATAGGTAATAACATAATAATAAGAATAGCAAATAACATAGCAATAACACCTCCGGGACCCCGGGAGGGGAAAAGTTTATTTTTAACTGGAATAGATCTTAATATTGCATTATTAGTTGTTTATCTAAGTTTTTAAGCTACTCAAATTATATTTTATTGTATATTTTTTAGAATCTTTAATTAGAGATTTTCTATCATAAATACGATGTAATACTACATCCAGAGAAACATTGAAGAATTCTGCACATTCTTTTTTATTCGAAAATGTTTTAACTAAATGATCATTTTCATCAAACACTTCAATTTTATTAATTAATTTACCAAGAGAATGAAATTTATTTAAAGATTTAATAAATATTCTACCAGATCTTATTTCAAAATTTGAAGGTTTTTTTAATAAATCATTTATTTTATTAATTAATTCAATTCTATCTAAAGAATCTACTACATCTAAAGTATTTTTATTAGTAGATAATCTATTATTATTCATTTGATTTAATATCAAGTCTAGAACTTCTTTACCTTCGTCAGTATATTGTAAACCTAATTGTTTAATTTGTGAAATATAAGATCAATCTTGAAAATCCAGATATTTTTTGGTTAAAAAATTTAAATCTTTAAAAAAAGGAATTATAACTTCTTCAATAAATTCATTATTTCTAACATCTATTGATATCATATCATTATAACCTTTTTTCTTTAAATTATAAAAACCGATTGAATTAGCATCAAAATCTAAACCTTTAAGTTTAGATAAATTAAACATATAATCTTTAATTTCTAACATCAAAATTTGATCTTTAGAAGATTGTCCTAAAGTAAATCTTAAATTATAATTTTTTTTTATAATAGAGAAACAACCTTCACCTTCAACAAAACCTAATAATCAATAATCAGTTATTTTAATCTTATGATTTTCAGGTAACATAAAGTCAGTCCTTTTAGTATTCATACTATCTTTTATAATTTTAATTTCTTCAATTACTTCCAGGCCTTCGGTTACGGAATTTATTTTATTTTTAGTTGATTTATTTTCATTACTATTATATAATTCAAAAGCTTTTTTAAATCCGACATAATTTAAATATTTAGTAGTATTTAATGGATATTTATCAAAAATATCTATTAAGATCGATAAATCTTTTTTGTTAGAAACTACAAAACTACTTCGATCAGAAACATAAACTTGTCCTATTCCTAAAGTATCTTTTATATAATGTAATACTAGAATATCATCGTTATGCAATGATATTTTAAAATGAAATACTGCATAATTATTTGTAACTTTAATATAAAACACACCTTCTGCGTCTGTAAATCCTACAAACCAGTTATAAAAAGAATCCGACATAGTCCATATTTTGTTTTCATTAATCAATTGTACATTGTTAGTATTTGACAACTCTAAATTAGTATTTGAAACAGTACTATAACTACGAGTACTTCTTTCAAGGATGGTCCCCTCCCTATGTACTCTGGATGGATGACTTCCATTATGGAAATTAGTAACTACTCTTAAAAATATAATGGGACTTATAAATCTAAACTTTTTATGGAAATCATAAAAATATTTTAAATCGTACCAAGAAATTGAAATAATTAAAATTTGTATATAAGAATATAAAGTTAAAAAGTTATTTTTCATATTAATGCAGTAAAAAGATATAAGTCTTTAAATAATCTAATTGTTAAAACAAACTATTCTTTTTTTTGATAACTAAAAAATATTGAAAAAGAAATAGATAAACACGCTTTATAATTAAAGCTAATATAGTTAAAAGAGTTTATTAAAATTTTTGTCATGTTTTTTTTTATTTATTAATTTGTGTTTCTCTTGCTCCTCACAAGGGATATAAGGCTAGCTCCATTTCTCCACCGTCTCTATATTTAACTAAAATAACTAATAAGTAGGCCCTACTACGTCTTTGATACTATCTCACGCACCGTCGCTTTTTCTACTCTAGATTCAGTATCGTAAGAATTATCTAGTATAATTATCTTGAGTAATTATACTACTAATCGGTAATAAAACACATATTGGTAATAAAAATATATTAAGTAATAACTTCCAATTTGGTAATAAATCTCTTTATTATAACGAAATTAGCTATATTTAAAGACTTTGTTAACCTTATTATTTACCCCCTTAAGTCTCCGAGAGACTTTAATTCATTACTAAGAACTTATGAGCTTTCTATATTTTTTTATATTTTTTTAACTCTATATTAATTTAATAAATAAATGTAGTAGTACGGCTAAGTCACCAATTTTGGAATCTATAAATAAGTAATAATAATTAATAAATATAAAACCATTCACCCGGTCGCCCGAGTATATTAGCAAGTTTTTGCCCACCCTGATTAAATAAATAATACTATTTAATCCTCACCCTCATAAAATTTTAAATAAAACAGTAGCCCATTAGTAAAATAGTACCCCCAAATGGGGGTGCCCCTACTAATAATTTAGAGTTTACACTCTAAAAAAAAAAAAACTACCGCCCCCGAGGGGGTTTTACTTAAATAGAGTTATAGTTTACACCAACCCTAATTTTATTACATAATAAATTTAAAAACTCACAGCCGTAGCCACAAGCCGTAAACTATAGCTTACGCTAGCATATATAAAAATATTATTAACTTGCTAAAAAGTATAAAAAAAAATAATAGTGGAAACACAAGCTCCAGCCTCTTCTAAAAGAGATCCTTTACTTCCGTCCCCTCTACCTTTAAGTTAACTTTGTTTAACTCCAGTATAAAAATGCAAATCTAATAATAAATCTTTACAATAAATGACAGATTTTTAGATAAAGCATCTAGTTAGAATCAAAAGTAAAAAATTTTAATTCTTGTTTACTTAACTCTCCAAATTATCTTTGGTGTTAGTTTTTATTTAAAGAACCATTAGTATGAACCCGTAGAGCTATTAAAGTATTTTCTAAAACAGAAACCACAGGTAATAATACTATGAATCAAATGAAATAAAACACTGTAGATAATTGACCTAATTCGATGAAAGGACTTTCTACATGTTTAGCTCCTAATACTAATAACACTAAGAAATTGGCTACAAATGTTCAGAAAAGAACTTTACTTAAAGGTCTAAACTGGAAACCTTTAATGTAACCTAAGTCTGCAAAAGGTAAAAGCATAATAATTAAAATAGCTAATAACATAAATACAACACCTAATAATTTATTAGGAATAGATCTAAGTATAGCATAAAAGGGTAATAAATCATACATCAATATCATTAACCTTTATAGGGCATTAATGACAGCTTTATAACCCTAATTTATATAACATTTCTTTAACAAAATAAGGTTTTACTAAAGAGATTAAAGTATCCATAGATTCTTTAAATATATAAATTCTAGGTTTGTTATCCCTGTTATAATGAATAGAACATTTTAAATTAAATTTCTCTTGTAAAGTAAACATAAGTTTATCTACATCTGAGTTAGTAAATCCGTAAACACTAATATGTAAACCACTACCGTGTCGACTACCGTCATCTTGAATTCAAAAAGCTAAACCACGGGGTGTTAACAAGTCGAATATGTTACTTGGAATTACTTTCTTTCTATCTGAATTATAAAACATTTCTCTATATTCATTAAAACAAGGAAGTTGCATAGTAGTGAAAGATATAGCACTATAAGTTTTTTTAGTTCTATTATCCACTATTAATCTTAATTGAGGTTTATGATCGTTGGCACAAAAAGAAGTAAATAAACTGTAAACATAATCAAAATATTCTTTATGTTTTACAGCAGTTTGACCATAAACCAATCTTGAATTACCAGTGGGGATCTTCGGACTATGTTAGATATAGAGCGTCCGTTTTTTTTTATTAATAAAAAAATGGAGACTATAAACTAGTTATATAATAAGCGTATATATATAATAAATTACTTAGTTACTTTTGTTATTAGATATCTTTCTAAAAAAAGCTTTTCTTTTATTATATGTCTACGTATTATTTCTGGATGAGCACCCAAAAACTTAGCTGCTTGAGAAATAGATCTATATTCTAATATCTCTCCATTTAATGTATCAAGAACAATAACAGGATTGGCAGTTTTAGCTATATGTTCAAGAGAAGTATTAAGTCTAATCAAGTGCTCTTTATGCTCTTGACTAGAATTTAACTTATTTAAATGTTCTAAGTTTTTAGATACAGCTTCTGATGAACGATTTAAAGCACCAGCTTTTATTTTAGCTATAGCCTCTAAAGTGTGTTTAGATCCTAATCTTGAACCAGCTATTTTTAAAATATTATACTCAGGCTTTAAAAGATCAATATAATATTGCTCTCTTTCTATTAAAACTGAAGGCTCACAATATTCTAAAATTTCTAATATAAAATTTTCAAAGCCATGTGTCAATAAAGCTTTATATATAAGCATACTATCTGCACGGTCTAAAATATAAGAAGTATTAAAATAATTTCTAAATCTATTTCTTAAATCTAGAGCACTACCTACATATCTTTTTCCGTTAATTTTATTTGTCCACAAATAAATACCAGATCTTCCCTTATTTTCTTTTAAGATTTTAGCTTTTTCAAGATTAGGATCACTATATACAACTTTTAGACTAGTAAAATTAAAAAATATAAAAAGTATAGATAAATCATAGTTTCAATCTTTTAACTACTACTATGCATAAGCAGTCAAACATGATTTTACTTGGGCATCACCAAGTAAAATCCCTATTAAGACATCTTTAACCTCATCAGGTAGTGTTAATAAAGCTCTTTCAGCTGAAGATAAACGAGTTATTCCCTTTGTTGAACGAGCTGAATATAACACTAAACTAGAAATAAAAAAGACAATAATAGGTCAATCAATTGATTAATGTTATGTTCACAGTATCTCTACTATGATCGGACTATATCTTCAAATATATATATACATATATAAGTGTCTCGTGCATAGTCTCTGAAGATTTAACTTTTAAAAAAAATTATTTTCCTGCTGATTGTTTTAACAAAAAATCAAAAGTTACCAGCAATTCGCGAGATTTTAGAATGACATTTATTTTACTATCATTCAGGTACAATAGCTGCAGGTGTTTGCATAGGATTAGCCATAATGTAATTATCACTGTCACCTAAATAATTAGGAGCAAAGAAAACAAACATACTTAATACAAATATGTATATAAATATTGTTACTAAATCTTTAAATAAATAATAAGGAGCAAAAGGAATTCTATCATATGATCCTGAAATTCCAAGAGGGTTACTTGACCCAGCTACATCATGTAAAGCTATTAAGTGCATTAATACTAAAGCCGCTAATATAACAAATTTATTATGATTAATATTATGTTTTTTATTTAAATTATTTATGACTTAAAAATTTAAGCAATTAATAATTTCATCTAAGTATTAGATGCACGTATAAAAATAAAAACTAATAAAAAAAATATAATAATGTACATAAAGCCATCAAATATCAAAATATACATATAAGAAGCAAAAAAAAGTACAAAACAATTAAAATTTATTAATCTTTCGGTAAGTTTAAATCTTGGTATCTTGAAGATTCTTTTAAAGCTTTTATTCATAAATCATAACTATCTTTTTTATATCCAGTTAAAGGAAAAGAAGATTCAAAAGAAAAAAAATCTACTATTTTCTGTATATCTTTTTTAGAAGACATACGTACTATTGAAACATCTGTCTTTTCAGTATAGTTAATGCTAGTATTAGGTTTAAAATAATAATGAATAGTTTCAATCAAAATTTTATTACCTTTTTGACTAATACTAAAACAAATTTCCCGATTTTTTTGAATAAAAAAAGAACCTTCAGCAACCACAAATCCAACTAATCAATCTTTAAAATATCAAACTTTACGTAAGATATCCGAAGGATTATTAATAATGATCGGACTATAGTTAGGAATTTCACTAGGTAATAATTCTCATTTTTTTATGTTATGCTCTAAAGTGTATAATAAAACATTATATTGATTAATTCTATTTTCAGTTAAAAAAAATATTCCATGTTTAAGTAATAAAGGTACTAAAATATATTTCAACTCAAAATTATAAACAACCAATTTACTTGTAGTAGAGTTTATCTTAGCAATAACACCAAAATGTAATTTACTTAAAACATATTCAAAAGTAGGTAAATCTCTATTATTGAAAGTAATAACTAAATTAAATTCTAAATACCCATTAGATCTTTTTCTACATGCTATATACCCATCACCATCAATTAATCCGGTTAAATAGCTTAAAAAGCTAACATCCACATTGGGATGTATTATTTCTCTTTTACCAGTAAAAGTAGTTTTAGTTAATTCAATTTTTTGAACTCAGTAATCATAAGAATGAAAATTAGTTAAGAAACCCGAACTGTTAATATGATTTCTAAATAAAAATAAGAATTTATTAAAAAACAATGAACCAAACGTAATAAAACCATCTTTACCGGATAAAGGAAAGATAAAAATTAAAACAATAATATTAATAGTTAAGATATTAAAAATATATACCCTTAACTTCATCTTCATTATTTCACAATAATGTTTAGACTATGTCTTATAAAATAACGACCATAAAGGTCTATTCGGTATTTTGTACAGCACCGTTATTTTATTTCATCGTATTAGTCGTTGAACTCATATGATTAATTTTTTTTTTAGGAGCTTCGCACCCATCTACTTAAATTAATAAATGACATAATTAATCATACTTAGCTGCTAATTTACAAATAACGGTATGTTACGGGTTTTCCTAGCAATTAGATGAATTTTACTACCCCTTATAATATAAAAGGTAAAACAAAATGTAACGCAAAAAATCTATTTAACGTAGCGTTATTTACACTGCATGTATGTTGATAGTCTCCGTAATCATAAATGATTACTCTCACTATTCTCAATAAATTTCTTCATTGATCGGACTATATCATGATCTCGAGTATAAATATATAACTAGTAGTTAGAAGGTATTTTTATTTTATTCTTATATCTATCAATTGTTCTTAATTCTTTTAATCACAATAAATATTGTAATTTTTTATTACCAAGTAATTTAACAGGAGCAGATTTAATAAATTTTATAACATTCTCTATTGATCTAACGCTTGTTACTTTTAATTTATAACAATTAAACTTATCACAATAGATAGAAGTAGTAAAAGAAAGGAATTTAGCTATAGATAATAATAAAACTTCACCATCTTTTTGAGAAACATCAAAGCTAGCCACTAAATAATCATCGTCTTTTTTAAGTTTATATACACTAAAACAACCCTCAGCTTCTATAAACCCAACTAATCAAGAAGAAAAATAAGGAGCATTTAATATTGATTGAATGTCATTCAAAGGTTCTGTACCTCTAGCATAGGGAGGTAAATCTGCATATTTGTTAATGTTAGAAGTTAAACAATCTCTAAATCTTAAATAATCATATTGTTTATTAGAAAACATTGGATACTTATCAAAAATAGGTAAAATAAATTCTTTTAAATGATTTTTATTTCTTATTCTAAATAAAACCATTTCTACTTCTCCCCTTTTTATAAAACTAACCTCACCTACACCTAGCATACTTTTTATTTTATAAATTAATTGTACATCTTTTTTAGATAATTCAATCCCTACTTCATATAATAAATAGATACCTTTTTTAGTAATAGAAAAATAACCATCCCCTTCGAATAAACCTACTATATATGCATACTCGAGACCTCCTGCGTGTAGTCTCTGAGAGGCTTCGTAAGTCGAAAGACTTCTAACCCCTGCGGATTGTCCCCTTGCGATTACAATTTTTACGTAAACAATTAAAAAAATTAAGAGTAAAACGTATGTAATTACTAGTATTGGGGATATTCCAGCATTAAGCAGGATTTTTAATATTATGTCGCCATAATAAAGTTCTAAGTGTTTAAAACCTCCTCAAATGACAAATTATTATATATATATAAAATTTAAATTATATTCACATTCTTTAAAATGTAATTAGACTATATCTTTAAACCAAAAATCTTATGGTTTATGGGGTATCGTGTTGAGCTTATTGTTGGTACCACTCACTCATTAGTCGTTGAACGTTTTTAACCTATTTAAAATACCAAGTTAAATTTCGCTACATATAATCTGTATGTTTAGGAGATAGACATAAGATATTCATGTAATTTCCCCCATTTGCCTCTAGAAAGTTACCTTTCTAAGGAGCTCATACACATATATATTTATAATTACTTCGGATAATTTAAACCACCGTAACGTGAACTTTTACTTAAATCATTTAATCATTTAAGATATTGAATATTTTTCAATCCGATTAACGGGTGTAAGCCTGTAAATGAGAAAAAATCAATAACTTTTTGTATATCAGCTTTAGAACTAACACTAAATTGATTAAAATTATTTGTAGTATCAATTTTTATATTAGTGTTAAATACTAATTTAAATGCCTCAAATAATTCAGTATGTGCTCTTTGTTTTAATTGGAAACAACCATCATTATTTACTTTAATAAAAAAAGAACCTTCTGCATTAGTAAAACCAACAATTCAATTTTTTAAAAAAGGTAATAAAGTAAAATCTATAGAATTGTTAGGAATATTAAAGATAGAAGGTATATTACTTAATTCAGGTAAATCATTATATAATTTTAGATCATTTTTTAATATATACATAGCTAAATTAAATTGATCTACCCTGGTCTTAGTTAAAAAATGTATATTATTATAGATAAGTAAAGGAAACAGTACTTCCTGTAAATCAGTTTTGTTTATTACTAATTTACAAGTTGGACTTTTTAAATCTTTATATATATTAATTTTTCCTAATTTTAAAACAGATTTAATATATTCTAAACATGATAAATCATCTAGATGTAAAGATATAACTAATTTCATAGTTATAAACCCTTTAGTTGTTTTACTTACTTGAATATATCCATCACCATCTATTAACCCTACTAGAAAAGCTAAAAAAGATGAAGGTATTGTAATATAGTCTTGTTTATCTAATCTTAAAGATTTATTATTTTTTTTTAAAGCATTGTGATGAATAGTTCCTATGGTAGGTAATAAATTATCTTTAGTAAATTTAATTAATCTATTTTTAATTAAAACTAATCTAAAAATAAATATAATATAAATGTTTGTATTTTTGAACTCAACTGCGTCTTGTCCGATTCAAGGAACAGCACTAATTAAGTTAGTAATACAACTTAATCTTGTGAAATATATGTACTAATTTAATTTAACATTAGTAGCAAGATATTCTTTTAAATATCCGCCCAAAGGGAAAGACCCTCTCAATAAATATAATCAGCTAAACTTATACAAAGCGTATTTTTTTAATTAATTTAATAATATTAACAACATTACATATACCAGTCACCGAAGGCATGCTTCTCAATAGCCAGCGATGAATCCTTATTCAATATCTAATACACGTGATTTATTCATATTTAATTTGATTTGGATAATTTGATTTATACCTTCTTCAGTTAAATGATCTTTAGTTTTAACTAATTCACCAATTGACTTTCAATCTTTAAAATCTAAAGCCTTAACTCCATAAATAGGATATTTTATAAAAAAAGGTATTATTTTATCATAATTATATGAAAACTTATGAACATCGTAATTAACTTCACCTCTAGTAGTTTCTGAAACATTTCCACAATCTAAGTAAGAATTTATACAATCTAATAAAGATTTATCTTTTAAATGTTGACAAATATTAAATCTTAATTTTACTCTATAACCTGAACGAAGACTAGCATTTTTTTCCACATAAGTAAAAAAACAACCATCACCAGCAGTAAACCCAGCTAATCAATGGGGTCTTATATCTGAAACTAATGGCGCCTTGACGGCGGGTCTTACTACTGGAGAGGTATCAGGAAATTCTGCTAAGATTATTTCAGAAACACCCCTATTCATAGAAGCTTTTATATTAATTATTTCTTGTAATCCTTTATCCGTTAAATGTAATTTATCTCTCATCATATACACAATTCTCTTAAAAAGTTCAAAATCAGCTCTTTTCTGGCTAATTAAAGGATATTTATCTAAATGTGGTATTATAACATTAACTAAATCTTTATTACTTTCTACTCTATAATCTACATTGTTACCAACAGTTACTCTACCTACACCAAAAAAAAGTTGTATAGAATTTAATAACTCTTGATCTTTTTTATGAAGAGAAATTTTAAAAACAGAATTAACACATCAACAATTTTTATAATAAACAGTACTAGTAAATGAAGCTTCTGCATCAATAAATCCTGAAATAAAATCAGGATCTATTAACACTTCTTGTGATTTATTACTAGTTGAATAATTTCTTATTCCATTTATAAATAATTTTTTGTTTGGTATATAATATAAGGATTTGGTATTAGTATACGTAAAAATATTATTACTTTTTAACTCTATGCATGGAACGCCCTGCATGTCATTATATAGTAAAATTAAATTAATTAAGAAAACTTGTAAAGGTATAGCACTAATTAAATTAGTAATACAAAATTTCCTTAATATGTGATTAGAATTTATAATTTGAGTCCCGGAGGGACACAAAATAAAAAACAAAATTATTTAAGAGAAGAGTAAGCTTTTATTCTTTTTATACAGTTAGCCACAACTAAACCGTCTTTATTTTTTACAGGTTTACCATCATTTAACCTAGTTGTAACAGTATTATTACTTACATAAAAAAATTTGGCGCATGAAATACCATTAGTAAAATAATTAAAAGAACCATCTAAAAAATAAGCTTTTATAATATAAGTAGATCTGATATATTTTTTTTTACCCGAAGCATCTAAAATAAAAGCTCTACCTTCTGAATCTATATATATTAAAGGGTCCGATTTAATTAAAAGTTCTAATTCAGATTTAAAAGTTTCATCTAAAACTATAGGATTTAAACACGTAGATAACCTATTATTATTCATACTAGCACCTAATCTTATCATTAAATCGCTACCTTTTTCAGTTAAATACTTTCCTTCTAAAATTAAACGAGCTAATGTTCTAAAATCTAAATAATCCTTATATTTTTTAGTTCTAAATTTAATACAATCGAAATGAGGTATTAAGATATTATTTATAAAATCTATTTGAGAAATCTCTAAAATAGTTATGGGTCTATTATCACCTTTTACTTTTTTATCATTAATACTTACTAATTTAGTAGTACTACCTAACATAAAAGAAGGTTCATCTAATAAACTCAAGATATATTCACGGATTTTTTCTATAACTTTTCTATTTACTGTTGTAGTAACTAGAGAAACTCTAACTGACATATCATTTTTATTTAAATAAAAAGATCCATCTCCTTCTAATAAACCTATTAAATAATTCTTAGTTATTATTATTTCATGATCTTCAGGTAAATTAAAATTTACCCTATTAGTATTCATATTTTGTTTCAATTCAAGAATATTTGAATGTATTTGTTCTATACTTAATACACTAGATTTTCGATGTCTAAATAAAAAGAATGCTTTTTTAAAATCTAAATAATCAAGATGTTTTGTAGTATTTAATGAAAATGATTCAAACAAAGGTATTAATATATTTTCAATATCACTTAATTGAGATATTGTATAAACTAAAACATCTCTTTCAGTATTTAATCTACCACAACCTAAAGTGTGTTTAATGTGTTCTAGAGTTTCTCTATCATCTTTGTGTAAAGTTATTCTAAATACAAATTCAAAACCTCCTACTTCTCCTTTTTCATTCTTTCTTGTTCTTATTAAAAAATTACATTCTGCTTCACTAAGGCCTACAAACCATTCTATAAAATCTACGCCTGCAAGCGTGGGCGTAAATTTTGATACTATATGGACATCTGAATTAGAGTCTTTTTTACTTTTTTCAGATAACTCCTTATAAAAAGAAGTGGAAAAATAAATTAAACAATTCTCTAATAAATCAAATGCGATTAAAATAGTAATACGATTTATCCTTAGCTCTAATCCTGTATATACTATATTTTCAGGGTTTATGCCCAATATATACAGATAAATTTACCCTAAGTGGAGGCGCGACTCTCCCATGCTAACTCTCGCTAACAGATCGGACTATATCTTCATATATATTGTTAAGCATGAAACACGTCTAAATTAAATTTTAATATCTAAACTTATTTCAAAACATACAATAAAAATGTACCACGTTTAGTCTCTGAAGAAATATACAATAAAAAACCAAAGTTTTTATCTTATACTTTTAAATGTATTCAAGTTTTATCGAATTTCCTGCTGATTGTCTTTAATTATTTTAAAGAGTTTCCAGCAATTTATGGTATTTTACTACAGCTATTACTTCGCATATTTAACTGTAGCTCCTCATAAAGACATTTGTCCATAAGGTAGCACATACAACCTAACTTATTAATTTATTATGTATAATACAATAAATAGTACAACTTCATATAAAAACTTACAAGTGTACTAAAACAAAATTTAACCTGTGGCCGGAGGCCCATAAATTTACAAAAACATAAATATACACATAAAAAAAAAAATATAATAAGCCTGAATAACTTTAAGTTCGTATATCCAGTTAATTATTCAACAATAATTAATAGTTCCGACTGTGCATTAAGCAGCATTTCAGCCACCCGTTAGTGACCCAGTCTGTAGCGATTATTTAGATAACCGACGATCTATGATTATAAATATATAACCTTTTGACCGTTTTCACTAATTTAGCCAAAATAATAACAAATTTTTGATTAAAAAAAAAATTCACTATTAATTCAATAATCCTGTCAGACTATTTTACTTTAATATTATTTCCCTCTAAAGGTTAACATAATAATTTAAACTCGTAAGACTATAATTTAAAATAATATACTATTTTAATTCAACTCTTCAAGATCTTAATAGTATTTTTTTTTCTGTTTTTAAAGCTCTTCTAATAGTTTTTTCATTACAATTAACACTAGCTGCTGCTTCTAAAATACTATAATATTCACCATATACAGTATTATCACCAAGATTATATAAAATAATAGGACAAGAATTTTTTTTCATATTAGATAAAGCTTCTTCAGAATATACGCACGGAACTCTATTTAAAGCACTTTCTCTCATTCTTTTGATAGTTTCTTCACTAAAAGTTCTACCTTTATTTAAATTTGTTATAAGAGAACGACGTTCTTCACTATAATTAGCCTTCATTTTTATCCGATCCACCTCAGTATGTTTATACCCAAAACTATTACCAGCTTCAGTTAATATATTATAATTAGGCAATAAAGATTTTAAATAAAAATCTTCTAAATCCAATAATTTTTTATTATTTTCTACATTAACCTTTTCAGGGAATAGTTCTAAAATCATAAAAACAAAGTTATCTAAACCGTATTTTCTTACAGCTAATTTTACAATTTTACTACCACTTAAATTAATTAAATGTCTATAAAATCTAGCATAGAATTTACCCGTAGAAGCCGAACCTACGTAATAATCTAAAGTAGATTTATTTAAAATTAAATAAACTCCACTTAAATCTTTTAAATCATTCTTAATAATATCTTTTACATCTTGCTTTTTTAAATCTTCATATAAAAATACAGGATTTAAGTTTTTATCAATTAAAAATTTTTCTACGCGATCACCTAAATTATACTTAATACTATACTTAGTACTATAACATCTTTTATAAGTTAAATTAAAATTTTTATTAGTTTTAAACCATTTTGGGCTATGAACATAACCCAAGAATCCTGTTCCTATCATAGCAACAAGAATTATTGTTCCAATAACTCACACTAAAGTTCTAGGTGCTCTATATGATCCATAATACATACCTCTACCTATATGTAAGTAAACTAAAAAGAAAAAAGCTGAAGCAGTATTACTGTGTAAGTAACGGATCAATCAACCATTAGATACGTCACGCATAATCCCAATGTTAGATTCATTAATTCTCATTAATGTTCGGACTATACCATCATTAGAACATAAACACTTCTTATTCTAATCTTAAACTTCTAGTCTCTGAAGATATTTCAAGATATTTTAATATTGAAATTCCCTGCTGATTGTCTATATAAAAATAAATATTTAGCCCCCGAGGCTTCGCCTCGGTGGGCCCCTTCTTATTAGAATTTCCAGCAATTTTATTTAATTTATAGAACACATTAGCGCCCATTTATATCTTAATGTCTTTACCTTATATATTATCTATTAACTTCTATTACTTAAAAAAAAAACAAAGGATTCTGACTGATTCTTGATCATTAATCATTTCAACCTCTCTCTTTATTCATTCCTTTTTTAATATTAATAATTTCAGCTAAACCTTCTGCAGTTAGATGACTCTTAGTCTCAATTAAATTAGCAATTTTACATCAATCTTTAAAATCCTTATTTTTAATACCAATAATATGATATTGACTATAAAATGGGATTATCTTAGATTTAATATCCGAAAATTTAGAACACTCATAGCTAGCTCAACCTTTACCTTTAATACCATGGTAACGCCCAGCTCCAAAATAAGAGATTAATTTATCTAATATGTATTTATCTCTAATATGTTGAGTTATGTAAAAAATTAATTGTACTTGGTTACCTGATTTTGTAGAAGAAGATTCACTAATTTTAACATAAAAAGAACCCTCTCCCGACGTAAACCCTGCAACTCAATATGGATTAGGTATTTCAGGTTCAAAAAATAACGGCTTAGATACAGAAGGAAGTACAGGAAAAGCAACTTTTAATTTTTCAGATAACCCTAAATTTAGACTAGCTTTAATTGATACTATTTCTTTTAACCCATCTAAAGTTAAATGTGCATCTTTAGAAATTAATTCAAAGACTTGCTTAAAAAGAAGATAATCACCCCGCTTCTGAGTGATTAAAGGGTATTTGTCAAAATGTGGCAATACCATATTAGCTAAATCTTTTTTAGATCTTATTGTAAAAGAAACTACGTCTCTTTTAGTCTCGAAATTTATCTTTCCAGCGTTACCAAAAAAAGCTTGAATTAACTCTAAGATTCTAACATCTTTTTTATGAAGAGTTACAGAGTATAGAGCTTCAACACGATAACCAGCTTTGTATCTAGGATCTTTTATGATAGAAATAGAAAAACAACCGTGTTTCACGTCAGCATCGGTAAAACCGGTAACAAATCACGCTGCGCATGGATTTAATTTAAATTGTTCATCACTAGATTGAGCATTAAAAAAGTCTTCTAAGCTAGACTCAGAAACTAATAAATTTTTATCTTCTGGAACTTTAGAAGATTGTAAGATAAAATAGATAATATTAACTGCTAATAGTATTTCTATATAAGGTGATTGGAATCCGTTATTAACATCTCTCATAATCATTTCTCTTATGTTATATTTATTATCTACTATAATCTAACCCCTAGACGCACTATCTATAGGTTTAGATGTAAAAATATATTTATTTTTATAAAGTCTATTAGTATCAATATAACGATTACATGTATTACTACTGGGTTTTAATCCTAATGCTTTATGGGCTGAACTATATGAAGAAAAAGGTGATCCTTTAATCATTTCATTGTCAACATATATATAAACTGTTTTAGGATTTTCAGATCTATTGGCTATACTATATTTACGTACATTTTCTATATGAGGTATATTTAAATTTACATTAAAAGGAGGATCTTGTCTCAAAATATTATTAAATCTTTCAATTAATATATCAATAACACTATTTACGTCTTCAGTTAAAGGATTTGTACTATATCTTTTGTTAAGAATTTCTGAAATATCTAAAAACAAATTCTTACCTTCTGTTGTATAATAATACCCTTTAATTTTTAAAATTAATGCCATTCTTCATAATTTAAAATCTACTTCTTTTCGACTATAAAAGCTATATTTTTCTAAAAAAGGTAGTAAATAATAGTATAAAGCATCTACACTAGCAATAGATAAAGATACCACATTAGTTCTCACATTAATCGAATTTAAAACATTTATAGGTTGTATTTTTTTACTTAAATCATTATCTATTATTAAATTTTTTGACAAGTTTAACAAAAATTGTGTAATACTATTTAAACAATCTTGACTAGTATTTTTTTGTGCTACTTGAAAATATAGAGATGATCCAGTTTTAATACCAAAAGTACCTTCACCTTCGATAAAACCTATAAATCAATTTGGGTCTATTATAATTTGAGATTCCGAAACATTACATATAAAAATCTCTCTTTTAGAATTCATACTATTTTTTATAGATCTTATTTTCTCAATATTCTTATCAGACAAAGTTTTATTGTTAATTTTTATTAACAAAACTTCATAAAAACTATTAAAATCTAATTTTTTACTAGTATGAAGAGGATAATTTTTTAAAATATCACATAATTTAGTTACATTTAATATATCTTCAACTATATAATAACAACTATTTCTTTTTGGTTCTTTTACAACCCTACCAAAACCTAACCTGGATTGTATAATATATAAAACCGCTAAATCGTCAAGATGTAAATTTATTTTAAATCTTAGTTTAACATATGAACGATCTATAGTAACTAAAAAATTACCTTCAGCGTCAGAAAAACCACTAAATCAATATAAAAATTCATTATAATTATCAGTACTTTGATGATAGTTTTTAATTGAAGAAGTTGATAGAAATTTTTTTATTCGGAATCTTATTTTATTTTTTAAACCTGATACAAAAATAAACAATAATAAAATTATGCTTTCTAAAAAGCATAGATAAATAACCATATCATTACTTTATCTCTCAATAAAGATCGGACTATACCATCATCTAATAATAAAATTAAATGTTAAGCATCTAGTCTCTGAAGGTTCTATTAAAATAAATTATTTATATTCTAGTTAGCACCCTGCTGATTGTCTTTAACAAAATGATAAAGGTATCCCAGCAATTAACTTAATTTTAAGAACACTTTATAATATGCTCTACTGAATTGAAAGCTTCAGCAACACTAGGATTGTAGTGCATAGCTAAAGTAATTCCAGTAACAATTTGAATAACTAAACATACAGCTAATAATGAGTAGGGTCAGCTTTTTTACTGCCCTCCAAACCGTACGTGATAGTTTCCCATCATACGGCTTTCCGACTAAGGGGATCGCTCTGCGATTGGTGAGAATAAAACCGGGTCTATTTATTAAAGTCGGTAATTAACTTCAGTTCGTGATACGATAATTGCCCTTTGTGTAACATTTGATGATGATATTGACATAACGGTATCTGTTTTCTCTTGGCGGCCCCGATTCATTCTGTGTACGTGGATTTACCTGTTCTCATCTTGTGTCTGACATCTGCTACCTTACGTAGGTGATGCATCTCTAGATCAGTGTTTGATCCACAGATGGTACATCCAGTAGCAGAACTACTTTCCGTAAGCTTACCAGACCAGGTTATCTCTAAATTCTTAAATGGGTCAACTTTTATACTTTTATTGTTAAAATTATGCAGAACTTTCATACTTTCTGGTAAGTTAAGTCCTTTATTAGTTTCGGGGTCCACCAAGCCTCTTCCAAATTGGCTAAATATTGATTTCATCGATCTTTTGTATTTTGCTCCTAGAGTCATAGCACAGGATGCTTGTAGATTTCATAAGACATATCTAAGTCTGTTAAAGTTAGTGGCAAAAGAGTAGTAATTTAGCAAACCATTTATTTTGGAGTTGTAAAATGTTATAATCGAGTAATGATCCAGGTTGATTAGAGCATTATACGATTGGGGCATTATATTCCCCTTTTCGTCTTTATGGGCAAAGCCAGTTTTCACTAATTTATCTAGCAATTTATCGATAGGAGCCAGTACAAGCATTCTGGTTTGTATCTTTATTTTGCTACCTTTACGTTTAACCATAAAATTATTATTTACAGGCTTTACTATTATAGCGCCCAAGAATTCGAATTTTTGTTTGATATTAGTTATAGTCGTCTTTTTATCATTCAGTTCAGATCCACATTTGTTTCTCAGTATGTCCCTAATATTATTTTTGATGTGGATGGCCTCATTTTTTGATGAAGAAATTAATACTACAAAATCATCCGCATATCTGATATACATAATTCTTTTAAAATTAGGATCCATACTGATTACTGATGGAGTGTTTCTTATAATTTTCGTCAACTCCATAGCTTTTCGTGGGTCTTTAGTTACTCTACGTCGATAGATAAGTTTGGCATAATCTGGATTCCTCTTTCTAAGTTTACCTACTTCAAACTTACTTTTGTAATTATCCATATACTCATCTAATGTATGAAGGACTATATTGGATATCAATGGGCTCAAAACTCCACCTTGGGGAACTCCTCTGTCCTTTTGTTTGATTTGCCTCTTGTCAATTATCTGTCCTGCTTTTAATCATTTGTCTATTAGTTGTAGCAGCGCAACATCACCAATACATTTTTTAACGGCCTTTCTTATAGTGTCATGTGGGATGTTATCAAAGCACTTCGTAATGTCTCCTTGAATGACCCAGTTATAATTGTCTCCTTTTATATATATTTCCTTAAGAGCCGAGTGAGTGGATCTATTTGGTCTAAAACCGTGGGAAGAGTCGTGGAAAATTGGTTCTCAAATAGCCTGTAACACCATGGTTATGGCCTTTTGTATGATTTTATCTCTGGGGGACACTATAATTAAAGTACGAGAATTTCCATCTTTCTTTGGAATCATCACAACTCTTCCGGGTCTGAAATTAAATCTTCCTGTTTTAAGGGCTAATGCTAAATCATCGAAGTATTTTTCATTTATCTCATCTAATGTCTCATTGTCCACTCCTTTGGTCATATTACCAGGGTTGCTCCTGATACTATTATATGCATTTATAAGGAACTCTTTGTTTGAAATTATATTCATCAACTTGTAATATTTATCACCTTGTTTATTCTCATTTAACTTTGCTCTTACTATTTCATCATTAGCAGCTACAGGTTTAGCGGTGGTGTTTATTCACTTGACTTCGCCGGTAACTTTTTTATAGTTAATGTATGACGTTTGGAACACAGTCTCCCTTAGTCTGTCCTGCTTCAAAAGACTATTTTGTAGCCCCTCTACTACCAGTCCTCCGAGTCCGCGTGAAACATAGGCGGTTACTTCCCGAGTTCTTGAACTAATATTATTTTCACTTTTAGGTGCTTGCGTATATTTATATGAATAAAAACCCCATCTAGAGTCACGAATTCCCGCCCAATTAAGTATGTTACTCTGGATCATTAACATACTCAAGGAATTTCATAGCCATGTTATTGTCCTTAAGACTATGCCGCTGAAACGATCGCATTTATACGTGTCAAGTTTGTTATCCTCACCGTGAGTGACTAAGCTTGCGGTAGATACTAAGATTAATGACCAATCTCTGCTACCGCTTTCAGGCTTTGTTGACCGGAAATGAATCTTATTAGGTTTTCCATTACGTAAGCCAGTGCTCCTGTCTTGAATATTGATTGAGAAAGAAATTAAGTATATTCAAAATTGAGTTAGACAGATTCTATTATAGAACTCTATTAGTTCAATTAAACGGCACACTCCAAAATTTCATAAGTAATTTAAATTACTTGGTTGGGGGGCATCAATTAAATAACCATTAACTAGTTTTAATAAGGGATGACTTTTTAATATTCTCATATTGTATATTTATATATATATGTATAAGACTTATTTTGCATTAATTTCATTATAATTTACAAATGTCCTTTTATAAACCTACACCTTACATGTCGTTTGTTTATATTACATCTAATGTAATAAGGATTAGGGAGGAATCGAACCCCTCAAAAATTCGATCTGCAATCAAATCGTAGACCTTCTACTCTAATCCATGTATATTTATACAATATTGTATAAATATACATAATCTTCACAAGAATAATTATTAGTTAGAATCACTTCTTGTTCTTTTTTTTACAGATTCTTGGTTAGCTTAAAAATTATTATTTATTTTTGTACCTGAACTACCTTCATTAGGTTCAACCTCTGCTTTAGTAATTTTAGAATATAAATCTTTCATTACAAATTTTATTTCCATTTCACGATATAATTGATAATCTTATAAATCTAGCTTTAATTCATAAATCTCTTTTTCAGAAAGACCTTCTAGGTTAGATAATTTTTCTTGAACTGATTTAATTTATAAACTATTTATTCTATTAGCATAAGCTTTTAAAACCATCTTATCACAAGCTCCAATTATATCTAGAATATACTTAGAACCAGCTTCATAAAATAAAAAAAAAATAACCTTCCGGAGCACTATTCACAGGGGGAACTTAATAGTTATTCAGGTTAACAGATTCATAATTTTTAGTTAATGTATCCATAGAATCCTTAACTTATGATTTTGTCTCTGATTTTTGAGAATCTTTCATTTCATTAGAAGAACTACTAGTAGGTTCTTCTGTTTCAGATTCATAGCTGACATCGTTTAAATTTTAATTTGGTCTTGATTCTGAAGATTCAATGTAAAAATTCCCTGAGTTAACCTTAAAATTTTTTAAATTAGTATCTAAATTAGTAGATTCGTGAAAATCTAATTTATTAGTGTGATTTAGAGAATCTTTATCTCCTTTAAATAAAATTTTATTATCTTAATATTTTACCTCAAAAAATTATAAATCCATAAATTAAGAAACTAATCAAAATTTAAATGCTATTAAGCTAATCTAAACTAATAGAAATATAAATACTAACAAACAAAAAAAAAATAAAGTAAATTAATTTCAGTACACGCCACATATATTACGTATAAAATTAATAAGAATAAAAAACACTATAACATTATATTACAATCTCCAAAATACAGATTTAATAATTTTTTCATCATTATATTTTAGGTATCATAATATTTAGTCCTAGTAAATAAAATGTAACTATTAATCACTCTGGTATAATTAAATAGTTATCAAATATAAATACTAAGTAAAGGACACAAATTTGTATTATAAAAAATAAGGCATATCTAGTAACTACACTATTACTGATACCTATTAAACTTTTACTAATGTAAAAAAAAAACATATAAGCACCAAACGGTCCCATTAATTCTATACTACCTTTATCAAGAACTTTAGAAGTTTGTCCTCCTAAATCTAATACTCCATTGACAATGAATTTATTATAGAATAATTCTATTAAGAAACGTTGATTAAAAAACCCAAAAATATAATAACCTAAATTTGATAATTTGAATGAATTTACATCTTTAGCTGAATATTCCGATATTAAAATAGCTAAAATAGTAAATGAAAGAGTAAATACAAAAGGTAATAATTTAAATTTAGTATCTACTCCAAATTCTGTATCAATTAAAATTTCATTCATAGGGTGAATAAATATACTATTGTCATTAAAAAAGCTTGAACCTAAACCGATGTAGATATCTTTAGTGATAAAACCAAAATAAATTGAAAATAAAGCTAAGATAGCTAAAGGTAAACTCATAAAAATATTTCCTTCATGAGCATGTTTATAATAATTTACAGGGCCATTAGGATTAGTCAAGAAAGCTAAAAATAAAATTTTTACCGAGTATAAAGTAGTAAATATAGCCCCTATCACAGCTATTAAGTAAACAGCTATTCCTTCAAAACAAAATTGACCAAATGCAGATTCTAAAATAAAATCTTTAGAATAGAAACCTGTCATATAAGGGAAAGCTACTAAACTCAAACTAGCTATTAGTATAACTGTATAAGTTAAAGGTAAAAAATTAATTAAACCACCATATTTTCTTAAATCCTGATTGTCAGCCACTGCGTGTATAACCGCACCTGCCCCTAGAAATAATAATCCTTTATAGACATTTAAGTTTTTAAATTTTAGGATTATCAGGAAGATTAGCCAACTGTTTTTTATTAAGTTTTAATTCAGCCCCTACTTTAACTTCGGCAGCTGGAAAATGTTTAATAAAGATATCTTTATTTATATATTTAATTCCATCCTTTGTAAGAGTATTATTATTTCTATTACGTCTTACTGTACCTCTATCACCAGCTTGACTATTGTTAGCATAATATTTAGTTAATCCTGTTAAAGTATCAACTGCAAATAACCCTGAAGCTTTTTTGGTGTTACCAGGCAAATAATCCGGATGTTTACAAAAATAAAAATTACCTAATTCAGTGCTAATACCACCTGGTTTAATCACATTAAAGTATCTTCCTATTCTATTATCCAGAAAACTTCGTTGTTGATTTAATGATAGTTCTTCTCATTTTCTATCATTAGGATTTAAGTTCTTTCACAATTCACGTTGATTTTTATAAATACTCTTAATTTCGAAAGTTTCTATATCATATGCATAAATTTTACCAGGAATTAAATCGTATAAAGATCTGTCTTTTAATTCAATTAATTCATATCTATCCTTAGGTTTTAATTGAGAATTTAATTGTTCAAATCTTCAAGATACACCTTTTTCCTTTAAATATATAACACGAGTTTTTCCTTTATCATCTGTTACATCAATACCTTTAGATCAATTGATATTATTTCTAACTGTACCTACTGAGATATTTAATTGATCGGCTAAAGAATTATAAGAATTGGATTCGGCCAACAATATAGTCTCTTCTTTATCTAATCAAGCTTGATAAATATGTGTTTCATCTAATCCTTGTGACATCTCGCTAGCATCTCAAGCAAAGTTAAAAAATATAATATCTTTTAATTTATTATTATTAATATTAAAATAAGGTAGGTAATTAGTATAAAGACCTTGCTCTAAAATACGACTAACATATTGACCAAATCCTTGTAATATTTTGGCTCCTCCTTTACTTAAACTAAATGCATAATTTTTATTATATCATTCTTGAACGATGTTATCGTATGTAATAATAGGAGCCCATTTAACAGATGATATACCTCCATTAGCTAAAACTCACTCATGTAAACGAGATTTTAAACGATGGCCATAAAAGCTATTCATATGATCATAAAGACGATCTCTACAAGAAATAGCAGAACCTATTCCATAACTACCTGTTTCTTTATGCATAAAACAATAAATACCTGAACAATCCCCATCTATTACTTTTTGATATTTCAAAGGTATATCATACATAAGATTAGGTTTAATAGTTTTTAAACTTAATTCCATATTAAATCTAAATAATTTCTCACAGTTATTAATTAAAAACTCATATAATAAATTATCTCCTTTAAAACTTGAATTATTATCTTCAGGTAAAAGATTTAACATATTAATTAAGTCATGGGAAGCTTTTAGACCTTTTGATGTCAAAAATAGGGGTAAATTTAATTTATTTTCATTATGTATATGATATATAACTTTACTTAATAATACACCTCCTCTAGATTTATCTTCTAAAATTGAATAGAAAGAAGAATGTATTTTTCCCTTAGAATTTTTTTTACCATTATTCTTATTTGTCGTGTAATATCTTACAGATTGATTAATAAGAGTATTTATTATTGAATTAGAACTTAAATTAAGTAAACAATTATAAAAAATATATTTTAATGTACTATAATAACATATATTATAAAATATATTAAGCCCCCGAGGCTTCGCCTCGGTGGGCCCCTTCTTTATAAAAATAAAAGTATAAATAATATAGGCGATAATTTAATTAAAAAATATAATATTACATTACCCGGAGCTTGCGGGTGAAACATCCTCCACTTAGTTTATTTTGCCTTTTCTTAGTAGGATCTTGCTGGTGAAACATCCCTAGAAACACAGCAGCTTCTAACTAACTATTACAAATAAAAAAAGAACTAAAATAATACATCGCTTACGTAATAATAAATATTATACGAATGATTATTTAAAAATACACAAAAGGGAGGGAGACGTGCATAGTATACACAGCCACGCCTACTCCGGTAAATAAATAAAATATAATTACAACAATATATTTCTATATTGATAAGACCATATCATAATATAGAAAATTTTATCTATATTTTTAACGTTTGGTCGTTGAAGGTTTTATATAGTCAGTCTTATTCTTATAAACATTCTACATAACTTCCCTGCTGATTGCCTCCTACGAGATGTTCCAGCAATTTGAAAAATTTTTCATGCACCCTATAAAGTTTAATGCATGATTCATCAAATGGAATAAAGCTATATTATAAGAAGATAAACCTATAGCAATAACCATCATTCCTAATTGACTCATAGTTGAATATGCTATAATTTTTTTTATATCAGCTTGGAAGAATCCAATTAAAGAACTAAATAAAGTAGTTATAGCTCCCAATCACAAACAAATTAATAATATAGTTGAACTATATTCTATTAAAGGAGATGAACGTATTAATAAATAAACTCCTGCAGTAACCATAGTTGCAGCATGTATTAATGCAGATACTGGAGTAGGACCCTCCATAGCCATTGGCAATCAAATGTGAAGACCAACTTGAGCACTTTTAGCCATAGCTCCTATTAAAAAACAAATACCTATAATAGTTATTGCATTTTCATTTATGTAAGAAGCCGCTGAATACACTACACTATAATTTAAATTCAATTTTTCTTATAATCTTTCAACTATAAATTGGACTATATCTTCATCCTTATGTATATACATAAATCTAAATTGCCTATATAAATAAAGCACTTTCTTATGCTAAAAACTAAATAAATACTACATAAGGAGTATAACGTGTAGTCTCTGAGGATCCTTAAATTTCTTTTCAGTTTCCTGCGGATTGTCCATTTTCATTTTTCTTTGACTAGCTCCTAATACACCTTTTTTTCACCAAAGAAGGGGACCCCCCCGTAAGGGGGGGGGGTTTCAAATAAAATACGCAGAGTCCAGAAGGAACACCTAATAATAACTCCGTGTATAATATCTTTTATTACTCCTCGTACCCTACCACCTCAACCCTTAATCACCTTCAGCATGTTTCCCATCTGAAGCAAATAATGATTACGAGGAGAATATGAAATACGTAAGTCTGACAAAATCGGAACTATCGAAAAAAAAAAATCTATTCTTTTTAATTATTAAGTTTTGTGTACGCTTTAAAAAAAGTTTTCACAATAATCTATAAAAAGACTTTAGGGGTTTCCCGCATACAGTTATATAATAAGAGAGGTATTACTACCTCCCACGGCAATTTACTAAAAATTTTTTAAATGTGAAAAATCAAATACTTTTCGCTTACTATTAAATTGACTTTTTATTTCTTTTATTTTGACCAAATTCTCTTTCGTTAGAGATCCTTTATAAAGCTCTTGAACAAGACATCAATCTTTATAAGCTAAATATTTAGAAGAATATAAAGGAAATTTAGAAAAATATTCATGAAGTATTCCATAACTTCTGTAATTATGAGCTACTACCGCAAAAGCATAAAATACTTTATCTTTAGTTTTTCTAGTTCTAGTGTAAAGATTTACAGTTAAAAAATGAGATATTTCACTCATAATAGGAAAAAAGCTAGACCCTCCATGTTCTAATGAAACTTCTCTAGAATAATTTTGTTTTACTTCTATACGAAAAAAAGTTTGAACGCTAGTTCTTAAAAATACCCCATTTTTTTTACGATCACAGACAGTAATACTAAAGCACCCATCTGCATCAGAAAATCCGGCCAATCAAGCATTACTATCTAAAGAAGATCTATCTAAACCTAAACAAGGTATAGAACTATTATCTTTATGATTTATTCAATTAATAGCTCTATGTAATGCTTCTATTTTAGGAGTTCTCATATGACCATTTATTAAATTAATTATTTTTAAAACTTCTTCTTTAGCTAAAATTCGTAATAATACATGACCAGTCTCTGATTTATCAATCACTTTACCTACTTTTAACTTAGTACTTAATTTTTCAGCTAAAGGTTTATCATGAACATTAAACGCAATAATTATTTTGGGCCAGTGAACTACTTTTTGTGTATTTATCTCTTGAACAGCTATATAACCATCTCCTTCTATTAAACCAGCTAAATAAGGACCAAGGCTAGAATACTGTCTCATTTGACTATGGTTTAGATTTCGAAAAGTTGGATATGTAAATATTCTTGAGGTTAAATTAACCCGGCTTCCGACTAAACGTATTTTTTTTTTGTTATATATAAAAGAAATATTAGTATATTGATTTAGCTTACTTATTAAATAAAGTAATAATTTAAATTTTTGTTTTTTACCTAATGTTCATAAAACAACTAACATACCTACTGTTAATAAACAATCACCCACACGGTTAGTTAAAAATGCAGATAAAGAACTACTATTGGCAAATATCCGTGTAAATCAAAAACTTACTAAAAGGTATGAACAAACTCCAACCAAATCTTTAAAATTAATATTTATGTATTAATAATACATAAGTTAAATATTTATTCCCTGTACTTTTATACCTAATTAGATTTATTTAAAGCCTTGGTATATTTTATAATACACTAATTATAAAATATAAAGATTCTGACTGTGCATTAAGCAACATTTAAGTCACCCACTATTGATCCAGTCTATCGCGATTAAAAAAAAAAATCGACGATCTCTAAATTAACTTTATTTATTTGATCGTTTACAATAGCGTCGCTAGTAAATTATTATATTTATTATTAATAAAAATTTTTTTTAACTAACTATAACTATATTTATATTTTATAAAGCATACTTTTATGCATATATGGACCTACAATATCTTTTAATTTTATTTTTTGTCTTACGGGAATATAGATAACTCATTGATTAGTTGTTTTTTCTTCTAATCTTGTTACTAATTCAAAATTTTTAATTAACACATCTTGTAAATATATAACTTCTTCTTTAGAAAAAGATCTTGTATGTAAAATAGTTTGATTATGAACTGATTTACCTCCGTCATCCATTATTCAGTAAGCTAATCCCCTTGCTGTTAATAATTCTTCTAAATTTCTTGGTATTATTTTTACTTTATCTTTATAAAAGATTTCATAATAATAATTTAAACAAGGCAATGATAAAGTTCTAAAATATTGAGTTTGAGTTATAATATTTCTTTTTTTATCGTTTCTAGTTAATATCGTAGGTTCCATACCTGTTAAAGGTTTTAATAATTCATATAAACTTTTTAAATATTCATATTTTTCTGGATAAGATTGTTCTACTCTTAATCTTGTGTTATGAGTCGGTTTATTTCTTTCTAAAAATCCATCTCCTAATATTATACCTATTAAAGCTTCTTTTTGAATAATACTTAATTCATATTCTTTTTTATACTTATTAGTATATTTTATATCTTTAACAATTGTTGAATAATTTCTGCTATTAATGTCAATTTTAAAAATATTAGTATTATTAGTAGATTTTCAACTATTATTGTGTCATAATGTTAATTTATTATGTTGATTTTTTAATTTATAATTTAATGAAAATTTAATATTTGATCTAATTATATTACTAAAATTTGTTGAAGAATCTTTTATATTAAAAGTAATTTTTTTATTTTTTTCTATTTGGATAGATGTAATTATATTAAATTTACTCTTTAATATTTTAGAAATATATTCTAAATCTTTATATACTATATTAAATATAGATAAATCTGTTATAATAGTTTTATTTGTACTATCTAAATATCATGTAGTAAGCACCAACGGTGTTAAATAATCTTTTAGATTTTTAGGTATAATTTTTTTATTATTTTCATAAAACATTTCATATATTCAGTTTAAATTGTATATATTATAACTTACTATATTATACGTATATAAAATTTTATTATTTTTAGATATAATTTTATTTAATTTAGGTTTTTTATCTTTACAAATATTATTATTAACTATTAATTTATAAAAATCCATTAAATATTCAATATTTTCACTACACTTTATAAAAGTAATTACTATACTTTTATCTGATTGATTTTTTATTATATAGGAATTCCCTAATAAAGATCCAATTATTAAATATATTATTTTTATATCATAATTACAATTTTTTATTAAAAATCTACTATTTATTAAATAAATATTATTAAAATTTTTATAAATTAAATATAAATAGAGCCATTTAAGGCATTTTTGGTAACCTTCCCAACCAACAAACATTAACAGGTAATTATTACCTGTTACTAAGATGATCATACAAAAAGTAAATAAACTTAAATAACTAAAAAACCTCTGATTATGCAAAAAATAAAATTTATCTTACAATTAATTATTAAAAGTTAAAAATTAATTAAAGGGCCCCACGTGCTCAGCACGTGGGCTTATTTAACTTATTTAAACCTTTCTACCACTATTCATACCTAATTTTATCTCTTCAATTAAACTTATACCTTCAACTGTAAGATGTAAACGATTAACCATTAAACTATGAATTTTACATCAATCAAGATAATCCTTATGCTTTACACCGATTACGGGATATTTCTCAAAAAAAGGAATGATTGTTTTGGTTATATGAGTAAAATCAACTATTCCTAAACTTACCGCAGATTTACCCCCATATTTATAAACATTTCCTGAACCAAAATATTTAACTATTTTTGCCATTAATTTTAGATCTCTACTATGTTGAGATATTCTAAATCTTAGCTGTACTCTACGACCTAATTTACTATTGGTTGATGGCATACGAACATCAAAGTTTCCTTCAGCACTAACAAAACCTGAAATTCAATGAGGGTCTAATTCTATATTATCCGGATTATTAACTAAAGGTCTCTTAACTGGAATATATCCAGGAAACTCTGATTTCAATGTATCAGATAAACCTAAATTCATTGATGCTTTAATATTAATAATTTGATTTAAACCTTCAACAGTAAGATGAGCTTTATTATTTACAAGCTCTAAAGCTTGTTTAAATAACATAAAGTCGGCAGCTTTTTTAGTAATTAGTGGATATTTTTCTAAAAAAATAATAAGTTTATTTAGATCTCCTTTTGAAAATATTGAAAAATTAGCCATATCTTTTTTTAAATAAATAACACCTACTCCTCCTAGGCCTTCTTGTAAACTATATAACAGATTAAGATCTTTAATATGTAGACCTAATTGAAATTTCAATTCAGCCCTTCAACCTAATTTTCTGGTTTTTTTTTTATCCACTATTACACTAAATGAACCTTCACCGTCTATTAAACCAGATAAAACTCTAGGATGGATTGATGTAAAGGTATTGGTAGAAAAAGGTTTTAAATCGAATTGTTTAGAAGGGATTTTTACCATAAAATTTAAAGGATTATTATCCTGAAATTTAATACTATTTCTTTCGAAACCGTTTAGAGTACATCTTAAATTTATTAAAGAAGAATTAACAAATCAATTGCTGTTTACTCGTTGCTCTTTTACAACTATAAATTTTTGGTTATTATTTATAATTGACTTAGATCCGCGGTTACCCATTTTGTTTTCACAAATTTTAAGCATTATTACCCTACCTAAGTAATTAACTCAGCCACATTTTCATATATTGTTTGGTATCTTAAACTTTAGGGCGTTCCCGGAATTTAACAATTCACCCCCATAACCATATTTTCCCGTAATATGGCCTCATTGAGGATCGTTATCCATATAGCCTATACTATATAAATGAACTAAAGAACTAATAATTAAAACAGGTAAAAGCATAGAACAATTTTAGTTAACCTTGCCTTAAAATCACCTATTTTTCTAGGAATAGATTTTAAGAGTAAAAATTTTTACTTAGGAGTTTGTACTTTTTGTGTAAAAGCTATCTATTGTGCGTAATTTTTAGATAATATTTCCTCCCTATGATATCGCACTCATTCTAAAGTTCGACTGTACATTTGGACAGACATTTCAGCCTAACCCCGGTGATCCAGTCTGTAGCGACATTTATAACTGCCGACGGTCTTTAAGTATATCCTCATTAACCGTTTTCACCTCTTTTTTATATAAGTCTACAAATTATTTGATTATAATCTTGCTTAATTTATTTTCTATTCTTAATTATATCTAGTATAAATAAAAATATCCATTATAATAATGGCAATATTTATTCAAAAACCAAATTTTGTGCGAAGCTTTGTAATTATCATTGTTGTTATTAAAGATTAGTTAACAAGAATTAATTTATTTTATTTGTGGCCTACAGCCTTTAATTGTTAGGTAACATAGCCCGCCGCCTCCCTTAATATCTATTAATATTAAAACAACTTAAATCCTTATTATGTTACCTTTAACTAAAACAACTCTACATAAAACAACAATAGTATAAAACTACTCAGTTGGAACAAAAACCCTAACTCTACGTATTCTATAATTTTTAACTTTGACAAACTCAATTTTAGGTGAAGCACTTAAAGCTTCAACATCTAAATATTTACTTAAAGTATCAGGATATAATCCTACTATAGAAGCAGCCTCAGTTAAAGAATTAGCTAAATGACAAATTCCATCTTCTTCAAATATTTCATATACACAACTAACTAATCTATGTAGTAATTTTCCTGTAATTCTATCAATTACTCTACCATCTAATAGATTTTCTACCGTAGGTATTGCCCTAGTTATTTGATTAATTTCTTCTTGACTCATAGGTTTAACTGTTTCTTTATAAGTAGATAACCTAAAATTATTCATGGTATTAGATAATTCTAATATCAAAGATCTTATTTTTTCATCTCTATGTGCCCCTATATAAACTGCATAGCTAATCAATTTAAAATCGTTAAAATCCATACCTTTTTTAGTTAAAAATTTTCTATCTTCAAAAAATGGTATAAAATAGTTATGCAATACATTATTGTTTTTTATAGTAATAGATACACTACCTTTACTATTAAGAGATTTAGCTTTTGCTGTTGTTACCGCTATAATAGATGAATTTTTTAATCTATATAAAGAATATGCATCAAAACCTAAATTATTTTCTAAAAACTCTTTTATTTTTATTAAAACCGATAATTGAACTACAGATAATTCCATAGAAAAGGTAGGAACTATATTATCTCTTCTTAAGAAAAAAGATCCATCACCTTCAATAAATCCCAATAATCAGTCTTTGGTAATAATTATATCAGAATTTTCAGGTCTTTCAAAATTAATACGATTAGTATTCATCTTATTTTTTAATTCTATTAATAAATCTTTTAACCCGTCAGACTTTAAATTATTACTATTATTATTATGATATAGATTGTAAGCTTCTTTAAAATCTAAATAGTCTAGATATTTTGTAGTATTTAAATGATATTTATCAAATATATCAATCAACAGAGCTATACCTTTTTTATCACTAACAATAAAAGTACACTCATCTTTATATATACGCACACTTCCTATAGACAGTTTATCTTTAATAAGTCTTAAAATCATTTCATCATCTTTATGTAAACCTATTTTAAACATAAATGAAAACGTAGAAACAGTAGATTTATCTTTTTTTGATCTAGGGACAATAGAAAAATTACCTTCAGCATCAGTAAATCCGACAAATCATTGAAGAAAATTAGAATCAAAAGAACTCAAAGTCATTTTATTTAAAGAATTATCACTTATAGTTGTATAATATCTTTTAGTATTATAGTCGTAAGCCGTAAAATTCCCGCTTCGCACAGATTTTGTGTACAACCTGTGTTTATTTACAGTTAAATTATCTAATGTATTAACTTTAAATTTATGAATAAATATTAACTTATATAGTTGGATTAAAACCAACACAGCTACCATCTCCCCTAAAAATATTAAGAGATTCACAAAAGAAACTGTTAGACTGTCAAAATGGAAAGCTCATTCAATATTAAAAGATTCACTTGTTATTCATTTAAATATATGAATAATTATAGGATTGTTATTCATCCCTACCTCAAAATAAGCTATTATGGCTAATATTGTAGTAATAATAATACTAACGCAACCTATTAAACGTGAACCACTAATACCTATTTTTCTTCCAAAAAACCCGGAAGCTATACTTCCTAAAATAGGAAAAATAATAATACTTAAGTACATTATTCTGTTTCGATATAAACGTCTCCTCTTCGTTTTCCCTCTTTACCATAGAAATTACTCCTTAGGTAGGCTGAGGTATTACCATAACTATTAAATTATGCCTGACTATATTTTAAGCCAATAATTAGCAAAATAATTATTAACCAACCTACGTTTAGTCGATGAACTGCATACCCTTTTCTTTTTACAAAAATGGTACTTGGCTACAGATATTCTATTTTATTTCTTCATACAAACCGTTATTACCATACAACGAGTCATTACCTGTTCCATTAACATATTACTATGATAACTTGGTAGATTTGTCCTTAAGAGTTTCCCGTAATTTGAAGGTTTCGCCTTAATATTTTAAATATAAGACTAGATGAAAGTTTATTTCACCTTTTTTGATCATAAATTTTTAGCGCCTAAATCTTAATTATGATTATTTATAGAAGTATTTTTATAAAAAGATGTCATTTTGTTTTTTAATTGTAAAATCTTTTCTAAACCTTCCTGATTTAAATGATCTTTATTTTGGATAATTGTACTTGCATCTTTAAAATCTAAATAGTTAATATATTTCGAACCTAAAATATTGTGCTCTTCAAAAAAAGGTATTATAACCTCAGTTATATCATCAATTTTTGTAACAATATATTCACAAATTAAACGATTTTTATAATTGACTGTGTATCCACAACCAAAAAAATCTACAAAGCTTTCTAATAATAATAAATCTCTTGAATGTTGAGCTACAGAAAAACGCAATGAAACAGCTAAACCAGATTTTGTTTTAGATTTTTGAACTGTAATGAAGAAATTAGATTCTCCTGTACAAAAACCAGCCATCCAATCTAAATTTAATTTTTTTTGAAGTATACTATTTAATTCACTAATTGACACAGGCTCTGTATTTGGGAAAGCTTCTTTTAAACTTTCAGATAAACCTGTATTTAATGAAGCCCTAATGTTAACTATTTTTTGAATACCTTCAATAGTAACATGTTCTTTATTTAACATTGTAAAAACAATTTGTTTAAATAAAAGATAATCTGTATATTTTTTAGTAACTAAAGGATATTTATAAAAATGTGGAAGAATAAAATTTATAATATCATTTAAACTATATACTCTATATTCTACTGTTAAATTCTTGTTAGGTTTTGTAATATTACCTATTCCTCCAAAATATTCTTTAATTTTTAACAATAAAGCTCTATCTTTTTCATGCATTTTTATTTGTACTCTAGTTTGAACACTTCAACCTGTTTTATAACTAGGATTTCTTAAAATAACAACTACAAAAGAACTTTCAGCATCATAAAGACCTGAAATAAACCAAGGGTCTACTGAGGCAATTCTTTTATTCACAGTAGAATAATTTCTTACACCCATTAATTTTAAACGATTTAAATAACAATCTTTTCTTAGTCTTACACTAATAACTTGACTATAGGATAGATAATAAAAGAACCAAAAACAGATTAATCTATAAAAACTAACTAATATACTTAAACCTATTGCAGACTCCGCACCTGCAATTACAATGATATAAATAGCATAAACTTGCCCTATAATATCATCTGAATTTAATGAACTTATAAGTATTGAAAATGTTATAGCTAACAACATTATTTCAATTGATATAAGCATTAATATAACATTTTTTCTATTGAAGATAAAACCTAATATCCCAATAATAAATAATAAAAAAGATAATTTCATAATATAAATAAATTAATAAAAAACATAGTATTCGATGGCCTAAAAAAAAAACCCCGTAGGCCAAGGGTATGTAAGATTCGAACTTACAATATAACATCCGTAGTGTTAGTCTTTACCAATTAAGATTAATACCCTTATTATTAAAAGAAGTTTATAATTTAATTGCAAAATTTAAACTCTAATTTTACAATAAGTATTGTACTATATATTTATATAGTACCCTATACACAAAAAATCTTAGCTACAAAAGAATATTATTATAAACAAATTCCGGATAATAATATATTAGTTTCATCCGCTAAATAAATAAGCCCCCCCCCCACAATCAATAAGTTTAAGGAACAAATAGGTAAAATAAATCTTTTAAACCATTAAGTCTGCTAGCAATCATTAAGTTTAGAGGATAACTATTATTAATATCTTAATTAGGTTTAGTTATTAAATAATATTGAGAAGCGAAGCACGGAAAAAAAAAGTTCACTCTCTCATTAGCGAAGCACGGAAGTGGTGTTGAAAACTAATTTGTTAAAAAAAAAATTGAAAATGGTGAAACACGAAAATCGAAAGTGCCATTCTACACTACACACACCTCTCCTTACGTAGGGGTGTTTATTAGGGTATCCCTAATCACCATTTAATAGTAGTCCCTATACACTTAGTTGCAATATAGTTTAAGGTAAACAACTTAAGATATACTCATTTCAGAGGGGTAAATCCTTAAACTCTAAGATAAAGACTAATTATATGAATAAGTTAGATCTCTAACTAATTTCTGGTATGTCTCTAAGCAAAGCTAGAAAAAAAAACCTCCCAATCACTATGAAAGGGAGGTTTAAAAACTAATTTAATAAAAATTTTTTTTACAAACGGTATATAATTTAATTTAAAATGTAACTAGTCTTTTTTAGACTATTATAATTTATATTATTTTTATCTAAAAATGAAAGGGTTGGTAATTTAATAATTTATTTTTTAATACCTTTAGTTAAACGAGGATTAATGTTATTATTTTCATCAATAGCTTCTTCACAAAAATAACCTTTAATACTATCTCTAATAAATTTATCTAGTTTAGATAAATACTGTTCATTAGAATAAATTTAAATATAAATTAATTTAAGTATTTCCATAATATTTTCTATATTATTTGCTGTAACCGCAAAACAGTCATGAACTGTAAAGATCTCTGGTTTATTATTAGTTTTAAATAATAAATCTACTAATAGTGCTAACGAAGATGCATCTAAAGAATGTATAAAATTAGGCATAAAAGCTCTAATTTATTTGTTCTTATCTAATTTATATTTAGATCTAACTTTTAGTAAGAATGTACTTTTATGATAAGAAAAAGGTTTTATTCTTATTGATTGTGTTTCTAAATAACTTTGTTTTATCTCAACACCAGAAGGCAAGGTTCAAGTAATAAGTATACCTAAAATACAACAAATCTCAGCTATTTTATCTAAATATTTTAATAATTCTGACAACTTAAGGAATTTATCACTTAAAATAGTTATCAAACCTTTACTCATATAAAAAAAAAATCCTGAGAGTATAATTTTACTTCATCCCCCGAATTATTTTTTTAATAATAACGTTATCTCTTTCAAAATTTTATTTAATATATTTTATTAATTGAAATTGAGATACGTTATAAGGAATAGTCATAATAGCTTTTTTAATAATTTTTCTTTGTAAATTCATATCTACTAATCTCTCTAAACTTTCTTTTTCTTCCATATTTTTATATAAATTCTTTTTTTAATTGTAATGAAAATAACCAATTAAATTGTTTAACAAAAAGGAATAAAAATCTTTAGGTTTATCTGATCATTTAGATTCAGTTAAGTTTAATTCGTCCGCAAAATTTTGATCAGAACTTAATAGAGATAAATGTTGGAAACCATTACATGTAGCATCAATATAAATAGGAAGATGTGATATGTAATTATATTCTCCTGTAATATTATCTTTAGATTCAATACATTTTTTTAATTCTATAGAAGCAGCTAAACATTGTAAAGGATCTTTACCATCTAATCAAGTTAACTTATCAATGTTAATAATATCATCTAGATTATTATCAACTTATTTTATAGCATTTAAATAAGATTTTTTAGATGTATGTCCATAACATTCAGCTAAATATAATTTTAATCTTTTAACACCTTTCTCATTTATTGAAACACCTTTATTAAATAATAATAAAGATTTAGATAAATCTCCACCTTGATATGAGAACGATGATGTTCTAGGATAATATCTTCCTTTTCAATCAATGAATATAGGGAAATAGAATGAATTAAGTTTTCTTAAAATTAAAGCATTACTTAAAATATTAATATTAGCGTACACATTGCTATTAGGGCCCCCGGAGGGGCGGTTGTAATATTTCATTTAATTTAACAAATTCTTTCTTTAATTTCATATTTTTTATATCTTTAGTTAAATTATAAAATTCGATAGGTATTATGTCCTTTAATTTATTATGTTCTTTATAAGATAATAAATCAGTAATAATATCTAATACATCATTACTAATCTTAAACCCCACAGGGGCACCCCCTCACGGGGGTATTTTATATTTAATGAAGGACAAGCTAATGAATGAATGTTTGTTTTAATACATTCATGCCGTTCTTTATTATCTTTTCAATATTAAATTTTTAATATTCTTTATAGAGCTATTACCTCCCACCCTAATCCCTCACTCTATAATATAAATTAAATCAATATAATATTAAAACTAAAAAAATTTATGGAGATTTTTTTTTATAACAAAACATAATACTTTTAATTTATAAATTGTATGTTTACTTAATTATTAAAATGTTTTGCAGTTATTCGTAATTATATAATCAATTTACAAATTTAGCTGGGCTAACTGATTCAATAACAATTGGCATACTACTATGTAATATACCACATATTTCTGAGCATTGACCATAGAATACACCTGATCTGTTAATATAAACAGAAACTTCGTTTAAACGTCCAGGGTAAGCATCAATTTTAATAGCTAAAGAAGGTATAGCAAAAGACGATACATAAAATAGCCCCCAGTGAGGGGGCCCCATTATATCTTTTAAGTTATTTACTTTTAAAAAATATATAACCTTTATAAGGCTTATTTGTATCTAATGTTTTACTGATTTTATTTCTATCTACTTTAAGACCTAAATTCTCAAAGTATCTCACAGTTTCTGTTATACTATTAAATTTTATAATTTCTTCTTCATCTTCTTTTCTTAACATAATTGCTTTACTAAATTTTATCTTGGATTGTTTCTTTAAAGTTTCTTTTCTTTTATTTTCTAATAATTCTAATAATTCAGGCAAGGTTAAATCAGATTGTATTGCATCTGAGCTAGGAGTATCTGTTATTTTAAAATAATCTAAATAACTTTCACCTGTTTTAATACAATTAGTACATGTTTCATGATGAGTACGTAAAACATCCATAAATTTTTTTAAAGAATTACTACTATAATATAAAATCTTACCTTCTAAATTATAAAGATAAATATTTTTTCCTTGATTAATTCTAAAATTAACTATTCTTTGAGTATTAAGATTAAACTCTTCATGTAATAAATAATACTGTTCTAAGAATAAATAAAAATAATCAGATTTAACTGGAGATACCTTTAAGTCATTAGATATAACAAATATCGACAAATTAAATGCTTCAAATCCTTCTTTCTTAAATAAAGGTATTAATAGGCCTGAATTCTCTTGATTAAAATGTTTAAAAGTAAAATATTGATTCAATCTTCTAGATAGGCTATTAGAAGAACCAACATATTTAGATCCAGATTCTTTGTGTGTAAATATATAAATACCGGTTTTAGGATTTCTAGTATTAGGTTTACCTACTAGGCTTTCAAAAGCAGGATAAGTAATATCATCTAGAGGTAAATCAAATCTAACACCACAAATCTTTTTTAGGTTATTTAATTCCTCTTCTGTGATAGAAACTTGTTGATTTTCTAATAAAGAATTTAAAACATCACTAGTTATAGACTCATAATCTTTATAAATAGTTTTGTTAGAAGAAGAAGAATAAAATCTAATACCCGATAATGCATAATAAAACCTTTTAGAATCTATAGAATGAGATCTAAAACTACTATTTCTAATAAAAAGGGATAAGATACATTTAATATCTCTCGAAAAGATAAAAAAATTAAAAGAATTTCTTAACTTAAAAACTGTAACAAAAATAAATCAATAAAACCCCATCAAATTCGCCTCATAATTTAAGTATAAAAATACAAATTTTATGTTAACTTTAATCTTAAGTTACTTATAAATTTTCTCCTAAGAACCAGATTTCCTGGCGACTAGAGTACACCTTATAACTCAACATAGTTTAATCTGTTAGCCAACTATAAAAAGTTAAAGAACCATCTACTCGTTGCTCTTTTACAGTAATAATAATAAAAAAATTACTGATTTAGATCCGCGATTACCCATTTCCAGAAATAAATTCTATCATCTTTAGTAGTATTACCATACCCTAAGTAATTAACTAGGCCAGCTAATAGGTTTCCCTATTACTTTGGTCACTAAAGCTTTAGGGCTTCCCCGGAGTTTGATTCTTAAAATACACTTCATTTTTTTTTAAAAAATTACTTCATGTATAACATCATCAGATGTAACTAAAACTCTAACATGTGTTAATTCAGGTAACATCAATCTGTTATCAACTTCTAACATTCTTAAATCTCCTTCATTTAAATCAGATTGAGGCACAATATAAGAATCAAATTCTATGAAATCCCCGTTAGGATCTAAGAAATCAGGATACTGATAGCTTCAGTATCATTGGTGCAAAGCTAAAACTAACTTTGTCGACTGTACATTAAGCAGCTTTTAAACCACCCATTAGAGATCCAGTCTGTTGCAACAGAATAAAAAAAATAGAGAATAATTCCTGCTGATAGTCTTACACTATATTAATAAAAAAAAAAGATTCACTAAATAATAGTATTTGACTATTTTCACTAATGTCGCCTAACAGGAAGAACCGCTGCGCTACTAAGTGTACATAGCTGGCAATAAGCCTCCTATTAAAGATTTTTACCAAAATCTTAAGCAAATTAGAAAACTAAATCCTATACTTTAAGTATGTTAACTAAATATGGCTCTATTATTTAATTACTTTATTTTTCTAAAATCTCGACTATTAAATATATTATATGTTAATTAAAAAATTTTTATACTTATTAGTTATTACGTCTTCCTAATTTATATCTCATACTAGGCAAAATATAAGGTAAAACAATCTCTCTAAGCTTAGGGACAGAATTTTTAACTATATATATGTAATAATGATCTTCTATATTTTGAATTGTACAATTTAAACCGTAAAGATTACCTAAAATATTAACCAATATTTTATTCTCTTCTATTTTAAAACAATTAGTAGCAATTCTAACTCCACCGCCTGCTCAACCACCATCATCTTGAATTCATATAGCTAAAGCTAAAGGAGTTAAATATAATTCTAATTTAGGATTGATATACTTAATTCCTTTTTTATAAAATAATTTATGAATTCAATTAAAACTTCTAAAAGTAAAAGTATTAAATTCATACCCATAATATTCTTTACCTTTTAATTTTCTTGTATATTTTCTAGGTTTTAAATCAGAACAATAACCTCTAGAAAAATAAAACTCATACAATCAAAATAAATAATCTTTATGTATTTCGCTTTGTCTATATGAAATTCTAGTTCCTTCAACTGTTCTAGCGTTGGCATAGGCCCTACCTAACAAAGAACCTATAATTATAGATAAAACATCCGTATTATGGGGACCTATTCTTTTAGAAGCTCTGGCATTAGTATGAAAATTTCTCGTATGTACCATTATTTTACTCCTAGATAAGATAGGCCTTAGTGAACAAGTAATAACTTCTTTTATTTCAGACTTACCCGTACTCATTATCATTGGATTCCTTTTCAAAGGGGCTTTTTTCATTAAAAACTCTTCCAGTATTCATACCTGATTTTATTTTTTTTATTTCATTAAGTCCCTCTAAAGTTAAGTGTTTTTTATTTTTTATTAGATCAACAACTAATTTAAAATCCTCGAAATTTAATCTTTTAATACCTTGTAAAGGGTACTCATTAAGTTTTGGAATTAAAATATTAGTTATATCGTCTAATTTACGTATAATAAAATTAACTCTTGAATATTTAGGTACTTCATAAACAAGACCACAACCTAATCAATTTTGTATATATTTAAATAAAGCTGCATCACGAATATGTTGAGTAAGATTAAAATTTACTTCAGCTAAATCTCCGATTTTTGCTTTACTTTTAGTAAGACTTACACCAAAAGAACCTTCTCCATCTATAAATCCCACCAATCAGTTTATATCTAAACTATCCGGTAAATTAACTACAGGTTTAGCTACAGGAACAATACCAGGGAAAGCTTCTAATAATTCAGAAGTCAGACCATTATTAAGTGATGCTTTTATTTCTAATATCCTCATCAAACCATCTTTGTTTAAATGTTCTTTTTGTGCTATTAATTCTATTATTAATTTAAATAAAAGGTAGTCTGCTCTTTTTTTAGAAATTAAAGAGTATTTATCAAAATGTGGTATAATTACTGCCACAATTTCTTCTACAGATCTAACAGAATAATATACTTGCCCATTTTTTTTATTAGTTCTAATTTTTCCTACACCAAAAAAAGATTGTATCTTTTCCAATAATAATAAATCTACACCACTTAATTTTATAGAGAAAATAGGAGAAACACTTCACCCTATTGCTCTATTTTTATTTCTAATTACTGAAATAATAAAAGTACCTTCTGCATCCACAAAACCAGAAATCCATTTAGGATCCAAAGTAAGCTCCGGATTTGGATTTGTATTGTTAAAAGTACTAAAAGTTTTTTTTAAAGCATCACCTAACAAAGAACCTATAATTATAGATAAAACATCAATATTATGTGGACCTATACGGTTAGAAGCTCTCATTTTTGTATGAAATGATCTTTTAAATTGTAAATTTGACATAAAACGGGTATCTTTAACTTGAGCTAGTTTATTTGATACATAAGTATTCTCTTTTTGACCTATAAATAGGTATTTTTTATTTTTATATAAAACATATAACACAAATAATTTTAGGCCACCTATAAGACCTTGAGCTAAAACTGTCATAGATGGATCGTTAATTTCATCCATAAGGTACAATAATAGGGTCAGTTGCCTGCCCTCCGAACCGTACGTGATAGTTTCCCATCATACGGCTCTCCACTTAATTTGACGTCAATTCATAATAAAAGAATGCAGGGGTTATTAATCTTTGAAATCAATGATACGTCTAAGGTCTTGGTAGTTAAGAGATCCATTATGGAGGCTCTTGTAATGATATGAACACAACGGGACTTGCTTTCTATTTACGCTTCCTTTTCACTCTTCAAAAGTTCGGTTTCCAGCTCTTCATGTTGCTCTGGCGTCTTTAACTGTTCTTACGTGATGCATTTCGATATCATTTTTTGTTCCGCAAATTAAGCACGACTTAAATAAATTTGAAGCGGTTGTTTTGGATCCTCATGATCCCTTAATGATTTGATTCACATCTTTCTCTGCTCCAGGCTTTTGGTCGAAATTTAAAATTTGTTGGAAGCTATCCGGTATCTTTAATCCGTAGTTGTCTTCGGATTTAAGGTCTTTACCAAATTTGGTAAATGTAGCACGGATCGTTCTTAATTTGTATTTTAGAGCTAAGGTAGCGGCACAAGATGCTCTTAAATATCATCCTATTCGGTGAAGTTCATATCTATTTCTGGCGAATCCATAATGTTGTATGATACCGGCTAGCTTCGAATTGTAAAACCTTATTATATCACTATGATCTAAATTAATCATGTCCTTTCTCGCCGTGAAACTAATATTTCCTAAACTCGTTCTTTTTATAAATTTCCCGCTAATTAGTTTGTTTATTAGGTTTTCTATAGGTAAATCGACTCTCATTATTGGGACCGTTCTCTTTCTAATTTTTGAATCCTTGATTAGAGTTTGTTTGGTACTGTTCTTAACTCTTTTACACTTGGCCCCTAAGAAGATGAACGGTTGAGTTGTGCTTGTTATAACGGTTTTCTCTTCACTCAGTTCAAGCCCGGTATGCTTCATTAGAAAGTCCCCTATGTGTCTCTTGATTCTCAGCGCCTCTTGATATGTACCGACTATTAGAACTATGAAGTCGTCTGCATACCTTACGTACATTAGTCTTCTATATTCTGAATCGTATCTATTTACGGTGTCAGTCTTCATCATTTTCTTTCATAATTCCATTTTCTCTTGGGGATCTTTCGTGTAACTTCTTCTATTTCTTAAGGATAAGTAAACTTTATTCTTTGCACGGTTTTTACCGCAATCGAAGTTGCTTTTGTATTTATCCATAAATCAATCAAATTCATCCAGAACGATATTCATAAGTACCGGGCTAGCTACGTTTCCCTGAGGAGTTCCTATGTTACTATTCGATTTGATTCCCGTGTCCATGTTTAATGATCCGCATTTCAGCATTTTGTCTAATATTCTGATGAAGGGTTCGCAATCGATCTTCTTTTTAATGGCTTTCGTTATATTCGTATGTGGGATGCTATCAAAGCATTTCTTGATGTCTCCTTGTATTACTCAAGAATAATCTCCACCTTTTAACATAACTGTTTGTAATGCTGACTTTACGGATCTGCCGGGCCTGAACCCATGACTCGCGTCATTAAAACTTGGTTCCCATATTATTCTTACTATAAGTTCAATGGCCTTTTGTACTATCTTTTCTCTTGGACTATTTATTCCTAGTGTTCTTATTTTTCCGTTAGATTTCGGGATTTCCTGAATTCTACTAGGTTGGAACACGTATGATCCTTTTCTTATTTCTTCTGCTGTTTTTATGAACCATTCGTAATTTAGACCGTCTACCGTTTGTTTCTCTGGGTCAGCACCAGGAGTCATATTCCCAGGTTTGCCTTTTATCAATTCGTAACAGGCAACTAAATATAAGGGATTAGATAGAACCTTATGTATCTTCGAAAATCTTCCTCTTGCATTTTTATTTGAATCTAACTCTCCTCTTAATCAAGCTTCCACTGAGATAGTTTTACGTACTTTGTTCGGTGCTGCTATGTCTTTATTATGGAATGAATGAATGAAATTTGAGTGAACTAAGCTGCCCCCCTTCATTTTTTTTGTAACTACTATGGGGGCTCTGTCTCCGCGTGTTCGCACAGAGGCGGTTGGATCCCGAGGTAACTTATTGGATGACTTAGACGATACGTCTAAGAATGGGTTTAGCCCCTCGCTCATTTTACTTGCGTAACTGTCATGACAGCGACCATATCCTTCAGGAGTACCATCCCAGCTCAAACTATCTGGGATAGCTAATTGGATATCAAATACCGACATATTCTGCTTGGGATATTTGGACCTTCTATATTCGGTCAATGAGTAAATCGAGTTCGTTATCCTAGGCGTGCCCATACCACTCATCATACTTTCAATCTGGGGCAGTCCAAATCAAGTACGACTTTCAGTATCTGCTATACCGTTCCTGATCTTATTAGGTTCCAGGGCGGCAATACTGTGTGGTCGACTACTTTGAACTATAATTCCTCTGGAAAAATTAATGTTCTTGCTCCTTATAGTCGAATGGATATATCCACGCATCACAATGGTCTCTCTCGGCGCACATTTAAAAGAAGGGAAAGCAATTAATATTAAAACTAAAGCAGGTGTAATAGTTCATACAAGCTCGATTAATGTACCATGATTTAAATATTTATGAGAAATAGGAGCTTTTTTTTCTATAAAATTATATACTATAGAAAATAATACTCAAGCTACTCCAAATAGTATTAAAACTAAGTAGTACATAATGTTATTCGTCCCCCTAAAAGGGGTCACTTTAATTTTGAGCTACTTTTAGATGGTTAAGTCATGCTATATTACATGGTAAAAATTATAAATAACTTTGAGTAAAGATAAAATAAGGCTTACTGCCTTTTCCTCCCTCCACCCTATAGATCTTTTTAAAACTACTATCACAAATTTACATTTATTAAATTTTATTTCAAGTCTCTTTGAGTATTAATATTATTTTTTATTTTAATTATTTTTTTTAATCCCTTCTTGTGTTGAATGTTTTTTATTTTGTACTAATTCCACTGCTTTAATTCAATCTGAAAATTCCTGATATTTTACACCTCTAATAGGATATTCTTTAAAAAAAGGAATTACAGTATCGGTTAAATCGGATAATCTAGTTACTACTAAACTAGTTGCTAGACCTACTGATTCAAACCTTCCAACATTAAAAAAAGTTAATAATTTATTCATTAATAAAATATCTCGATCAAAGGGCCCCTGAAGGGGCGGTTGAGTAACTTGAAAACCTAATATAAAATTGGTTTTATCACTAATTGAAGATTTTTGAGTTTTAATTCAAAAACAACCGTGTTTCACGTCAGCATCAGTAAACCCTGCAACTCAATTAGGATCTAATTCTAAAGGTAAATCTTTTGAAGCCACCACTCTTTCTTTAATATCTGGAAAAGATTCTTTTAAAACTAAAGGTAATCCGCCTCCGGGGTTATTCATAGAAGCTCTAAGGGCTAATATTTTATTAAAACCTTCTAAATGTTCTTTATTTTTTATTAACTCGATAGCTTGTCTAAATAATTCGAAATCTTTATATTTTTGAGTTAATAAAGGATAATTATTAAAATGTTGGATAATGACATCTAAGTCATTAAGTGATAACGCTCTAAATTCCAATATATTTATATTTTTAACACTATTTAAATTACCAATTCCTCCAAAAAAGTTTTTTATTTCTTTTAACAATTTTTCATCTCTTTGATGTAAAGCTAAAGTAAAAGAAGGATTTACATAGTAACCGATTTTATATCTAGAATTTTTACCTTGTAATATAGCAAGATGAAAACATGAAACCATCATTATAATTTATATAACATTGAAAAATGCATATATGGAAAAACAATTGATTTTAACAAGGACATTGAACCATGTTTAATATAAATCATATGTTCAATTTTTTTATTTTGTCTTTTTAAATGTATTGAACATTCTAAGTTATACCTTATAATTAATACATTTATTAATTTTACAACGTATTGGACTGAATAAGAATTAGTACATAAAATAAGACCATGACGTGACACTGCACCATCTCCCATAATTAGATGAGCTAAAGCAACAGGAGTTAATAAGTTATATATATTATCTGGCACTATTTTTACACCTTGTGGATAAAATAAAGAATGTAGTTCTGTAAAGCAAGGTAAAACACGACTATAAAACTCAAAAGAGTAGAATGGAATTCCTAATTTACTACGTTTTCTTAAACTAGGACAATTATTACAATAAAAAGATAAAATGTCAAATACAAACCATACATAGGCAGAACGGGATAAAGACTGTGAAAACCCCCAAACGAGCATTTTTTCTATTTACTACAGGGATAATTAATCAACCATCTGATAAAAGTAATCCTATAATCACCGAAAATTCATAAGGAGGAAATTTAATCATGTTACTTTCTTGTTTAGTTAATCGTCCCTCCCCCCCCCTTAAAGGGGGGGAGGTATTTTCCTCATTCTACTAAGCTTAAACTATTGCTACATCTTCTCTTAGTACTAAAGTGTCTTATTCCTGCCTTTATTTGCATCTGGGGATTTAATATACGACTAAATCCGTCGTATATTACATTGTAAATATTCGAATTGAAGGGGTCATTAATAGTATTTTCCGTATATTCTTAATTTTATAAAAAAAAAGGATGGGTGGTTCCCATACACCAATAAAAAACAAAATATTTTTTTTCACCATCACAAAGTCCTGTTACTCCTGTTACATAAGAGGGATTTAATCCCCCTTTTTTATCTTTTTAATTTTCCATATATTTATATAACATCAACAAAAATTAAGTTAAATTTATATACTAAATTTTCAATGTTATATCAAGATTAATAGATTAATAAATTTTTAATCTGATTAAGAGCTCCACGTTTTTATAGTATATTCTTATAACACAACTTAATTTTTTTTTTTGGCTCAAAAACTAGTTTCCTAGCGACCAGAGTACACCTTATAGTTATTAATTTTAATTATTAACAACTAAAGAGCCGTCTACTCGTTGCTCTTTTACAATAAAAGTACATATAAGTATTAACACAAACGAATAAGTATACTAATTATTGATTTAGATCCGCGATTACCCATTTCACTATCGATCATCTCTAATGATATTACTATACCCCCAACTGTTAGATGGGGCCACCATTAACCTTTCGATTAATTGCTTAGTTATTAGAGCTTTAGGGCTTCCCCGGAGTTTGACTCTTTTACACAAAAATTATGTAATTCAATTAAACCTTCCATTGGCATTTATCAAATTTAACTTTCAAATAGTAAATCTTAAATTAAAAAAAAAATCTAATTATTCATCTATCAGATCTCTTCCTTTATTCATATTTTTTTTTATTTCACGGATTTTATCTAAACCTTCTTTATTTAAATGCTCTTTTTTTTTTAACATATCCGATATTAAGCAAAAATCCTTAAAATCTTTAGCCTTTACACCTATTATAGAGTATTCATTAAAAAAAGGAATTATTGTATTATTAATATCTAATAATTTAGAAACTCTAAATACAATAGCATTAGCAGAATGTTTATATACTTTACCACATTTTAAATATTCAATAAAACTATCTATTAAAATTTTATCACGTAAATGTTGATTTACTTGAAAAACTAATTCAATAATAATTTTTGAACTACCTTTTCCTTCTCTTATTTTTACCATAAAACAACCTTCTCCGCTAACAAAACCTGTAAATCAATAAGGACTATAAATATTAATATTATCCACTACAGGTCTAAATACAGGAATTATATCTGGAAATGCTTCTTTTAATCTAGAAGGTAAACCGCCTCCGGGGTTATTCATAGTAGCTTTAACAGCCACTAATTTACGTAAACCCTCCGGTGTAGTATGCTCCTTATTAGATCATAAAAAATAAGCTTGTTTAAAAAGTTGATAATCACTTCATTTTTGTGTAATTAAAGGATAATTCTCAAAATGATTTATAATTAGCTCAATTCCCTTTAAAGTATCAATTCTTAATTGATATGAATTGGAATTTTGTTTATCAATACGACCTACTCCAAGGAAATTTTGTATTAATTTTAAAATATGTAAATCTTTTTCATGTAAATTAATTTGAAATCTTGGTTTAACAATTCAACCTAATTTACAATTCTTACTTTGGGTAATACTTAATATAAAACTACCCTCACCGTCCGTAAAGCCTGTTAAAAAATTCGGATCCATTTTTAAATTTGCACTATTATTACATAATATTGAATAAAATTTAGATTTATTTACTATTTGAGTAGTAAGGATTTTGATATTTAAGTTTCTTTCAAAACTCATTAGAGTACATCTTAACACTGGAGGTTTAATTCCAATGCAACTACCATTTACTCGTTGCTCTTTTACAGCTATAGTTTTAATTACAGCTGACTTAGATCCGCGATTATCCATTTTGTTTTCACAAATTTTAAGCATTATTACCATACCTAAGTAATTAACTCAGCCACATTTTCATATATTGTTTGGTATCTTAAACTTTAGGATATTTCCGGAATTTGGCAGTTTACACCCCCCTAAACTTAAATTTCCTAGATAATATAATTGTGTATAAACATATACACACAAATATAAAAATAGTTTGAGGTGTTGCACTATCTTGAAAGAAAATTCCTCAAGATGTAGGAGCATCAAAATTAAAAATTAGATTATTAAAAAACATATTATTATTATTATACAATCAAAAATTTCTAAAAAAAAAAAATAGAATATTTTTAGATAATTTTAAACAACGTATATTAATAAAAAAGCCATCATTATAGCAAATAAACCTATAGCTTCTGAAATAAAACCTAAAAATTACATATGAAAACAATTGACTTCTTAATTATGGATTTATAGTTGTAGCTAAAATTAATGCACCAAAAACTATTCCTATTTCTATGCCTGATCCTATTAGACCCGTAGTAGCTAATCTTATTTGAATAAATTTAACTACTTGAATCATTATTTTAGTTATTATTAATAATATATAATAAAAAAAAAAAGATATATATAACGCAAAAAAATTTTTATGCAAAATGAATAATAAAAAGTTATAAAAGATATTTCACTTAAAAAATAACTATTATTTAATACTTATTCAAGTATTAAATAATTTATTAAGAGGAGAAGAGGGATAGGGAAAAAGGACTAAATAATTACTTTTCTATTTTTGTTAATTTTTAATCTAAATAATAAATGTGACTAGGACCTGATGAAACTTTAGAATTAAAATTAAAGGATTTATCCTGTCTACTAGCAATTTTTAACGCATTTTTACCTATTTCATAAATAAATCCAATACTAATAATACATGTGAAAATAATAACAACAATAAGTCCATATATATCATTCTCGTACATGCTTACAGCATAAGGATATAATAAAATAATTTCTAAATCAAAAATAAGGTATAAGATCCCATACACGAAAAAAGTAACGTTAAAAGGAGATCTAGATTGTAAAAAAGAATGGAATCCACACTCAAAAGCCGATTCCTTTTCTTGGTACGTAAAAGTCAAAAGTTATCATACCTATAATTTAATTAATTATTCTTAAGTTATTTTCTTTTCGAATTCATTTCATTTTTAATTTTTTCTATTTTATATAGTCCGTGCTTCGCTCTTGAGTTAGATGTTCCTTTTTTTCCATTAATTTTACCACTTCCTTAAAAAGATCGAAATCTAATCTTTTTTTACCTTGTAAAGAATATTTAATAAAAAAAGGAATAATAACATTTTTTATATTAGAAAAACTAGTGACTTTAAATTCAATAGTACCTCTAGCATCAAAACTGATATTACCGCATCCAAAATATTCAACTAAACTTTTGATTAAATTTTCATCTCTAGTAAAGGGCCCCCAGCGCGAAGCACGGGGGCGGCTGAGTTAAAATAAAACTTAATTTAACCGCAAGCCCATACTTATAAGTTGGAGATTTAAATACTACAACACTAAAACAACCTTCTGCATCCGTAAAACCAGCTAATCACCAAGGATCACTTATTTTCACTAAGGATACTACAGGTCTTAAACCAAAAACTAAATTAGGAAAAGCTAATTTTAAGTCATCACTTAAACCTCTATTCATTACAGCTTTTAAAGATATAAGCTCCAACAATCCCTTTTCTGTTAGATGACTTTTATTAATAATTAAGTTATAAGCTGATTTGAATAATAAAAAGTCTGCTTGTTTTTGAGTGATTAATGGGTATTTATCAAAATGTTTAATTATTACGGCCACATCATTTCAAGTTTCAATCCTATATTGAATAGAATCTTTACCCATTAATGATACAATACCTACACCAAAGAAATCTTTGATATTATTTAATAAATTTAAATCTTTTTTATTTAAACTTATTGAAAATCTACAAACTGTACGTCAACCTGATTTATATTTCTTATCTTTAATGATAGTTAGCATAAAACTTCCTTCTCCGTCGACAAAACCTGTTACATATCAAGGATTTAGCATAGAATTTAACTTAGAATAATTTATTTTAAATATTATAGGGTTAGATGGTGAATTGACTAGATAATTTTTTTCAAAACCCACTAGAGTACATCTTAATATAAGATTTCTTATATAACTACCGTATACTCGTTGTTCATTTACAGTTGCAGAATATTTATATGGATTTTACAACTGATTTAGATCCACGATTACCTATTTCTCTTTCGATCATCTTTTGAATTGTTACTATACATGATTGATTAAGTCATCCACTAGTATACTTTAATATACAGTTTAGTATCAAAAGCTTTAAGGAGTTCCCGGAATTTGATAGTTTATCCCTACTATTAATTTTACAAATTAAAAAACAGAAAGGATTATGTGGGGCTAAAAGAAAATTAAGGACTAAAAATAAAACAGCTATAATAGCTATAATAATTAATAAAATTGTTAAACTACTCACTATGAAATTACAAGTGTATAAGCCAATATGGCTCCCATACTTAATCATTCTTTAGAAATAAACATAAATAATAAAATAATTAATGTAATCGTTGAAATAGTAAAAGCAATGGTACTAGATATAACAACATTACTATAATTAAAATTAACATCTTTAATAAAAAAATTATTTTTATCATATATAGTTCCCCAAATTGTTAAATCTTTAAAAGCAGGATTAACCATATACTCAGAAGGATAAAAGAAAGTTTCTTTTATCACATTTAAATAGTACACAGCACTAATAACACTAGTAGTAATAGCAATTAAAGCCATAAAATAGTAACCTCTATCTAAAGCAGCACTTAATACCATTTGTTTACCAAAAAAACCTACTAAAGGTGGTACCCCTACAAAAGAAAATAAAGTAATAGCTAAACTAATAGCTAATACAGGGTTGATAAAGAAAAAACCTCTTAATTGACTAACTAATTGAATAGGTGAATTGTTATTATCGGTTAATTCTTTATAATTTGGATCAGAACTTACATAATAAAAGAAAGAATAACCTATAGCTAATATTATAACAAACATATTAAGACTACTAATAGAATATTGAGTTAAATAAAACAATAAAGCTTGAATAGATTCAACACTTGATATACCTAAAGCTAATAAAAGAAATCCTACATGAGAAATAGTACTATCACTATCCCCCTTAATAAAAGGGGGTAAAAAAAGGAATTTTATTTATACAAGACAAGACTAGGGCTTCCACCGTACCTTCCTCCCATAAAAACCATTATGGGCTAATTTTTTATTTATCATAATCTAAAGATCTTCCAGTATTCATACCTGATTTTATTTTAATAATTTTAGACAGACCTTCTGAAGTTAAATGTTCTTTATTTTTAATCATTTCAACTACTTTAGATCAATCTTGAAAATCTTTAAATTTTACTCCCTTAATAGGATATTTATCGAAAAAAGGTTGAATTTTTTCAAAATTATCTAAGAATTTGGTACATTGGAAATATCCCCATTCTCTATTTGGTGTTTGGACATACTTACCACAATTAAAAAAGCCCACTAAATTTTTTAATACTTGAGTATCTCTTACATGTTGAGCTACTTGGAACAGTACTTGTACTCCTGAACCTGCGGTATTTCGACCTTTTGTAATTTTTATGAAAAAACAACCTTCTCCTGTTACAAATCCTGATACTCATTCTGGATCCGGTATATTTTGATTAGTATTAACTAGCCGTCTAACAGGTTTAGTTTCAGGGAAAGCTTCTTTTAATATATCTGATAATCCCAAATTTAATGAAGCTCTTAAATTTATAATTTTTTGAATACCTTCTTGTGTTAAATGTTCTTTCTTTAACATCAATTCGACTATTTGTTTAAATAATAAATAATCACTTCGTTTTTGAGTTATTAGAGAATATCTTTCAAAATGAGGAATAACATATTCTAAAATCTCCTTAGGAGAACATATTCTAAATGCACACATTTCTTCTTTAGAATTTTCAGTAATTGTACCTACATCTCCAAAATAAGCTTTAATAGCTTTTAATAATTCATAATCTTTTTTATGTAATCCTATTTGGAATACAACCTCTACCCTTCAACCTAAACGATGACCTGAACTTTTTCTAATTATACAAACAAAAGTACCTTCAGCATCAGTAATACCAGTTATAAATCAAGGATGTAAAGCAATTAAAGCTTTATTAATTATATCCTGAGAAACTTTAGATAAAGTATAAAATAAACGCTTATATATAGTCATATCCTTTTTTTTTTTTTTAGGCTAACTTTCATTACCCTAGTAGAGTACACCTTAACGTTAAGTTATTTCCTTAACGCAACTACCATCTACTCGTTGCTCTTTTATATCTCATTATTAAAGAGATAATTTAGATCCGCGATTACCTATTCCACTCATTATCATGAATTTATAGTGTTTTTACCTTACCTAAGTGATTAGTTTAGCCACATATGGAACCATATATTATATATATGGTTAATGCTTGGTAACTATAACTTTAAGGCTTCCCCGGAATTTGGTAGTTAAGCTCATAAGTAACTATAAGCTAATAATCTTTTTATTCTAAACTGTGTCAAACCTCCAATTGAACCTATAACAATAGACATAAATGAACAGAAAATTATAGAATAAGTTCAACTAGAATCAAAAAGATTAGAATTAAAAAAATAAACAATTTGTAATAATAAAATAAAAATAGAGATTTTAGCAATAATAGCTACAAACGTAGTAACTATAGTAGGTATGCTGTCATAAACATCAGGTGATCAAAAATGGAAAGGCGCAGCTCCAATTTTTATTAAGAATCCAACCATAAACATTATTAATGATATATTAGTATAATAAGGTTTATATCAAACACTAAAACTTTCTATGTCACTAAGATTATTCATGACATATAAAGCATCTAAACTAGTAGTACCTGAATTAGCATATAATAAACCTGTACTGAATAAAATAAAGCAAGAACCTAAACCTCCTATTAAAAAATATATTAAACCACCTGTAGTAGATAGTTCAGAATTTCTATACATAGAACATAATAGATATAGTAGGGTCAGTGGAATGGATACCCTGCCCTCAGAACCGGACGTGATAGTTTCCCATCATCAGCAGCCTTGCAGCATGCTCTTTACGGCTCGCCGTCGGAAACTTAGTCCAAATTTCAATGTAATTTCTAGCTAGAATAGTCCTTGATTAATCTCATATCGTTATAATTCAGATCTCCCCGGTGTAAGAGATCGTGATGATATGAACATAATGGCACCTGTTTTCTTCTATACAAACCTACCCATTGTTGATATGTACTGTTACCTGTTCTGATTCTCGTCTTGACATCCTTAACCTTACGTATGTGATGCATTTCAATCTTGCTGCTAGATTTACATATAGCACATACTTTATTGGGATCAGAGACGGTTAGTTTATTAAATCTTGAAGTTTCTAACACTTTCTTTGGATTGGTAGATTCTTTGAACTTGTAATTGTGCCTCACGCTGAGATCCTTAGGAATCTTAAGCCAGGCACCAGTTTCCGGATCTCCCAAGTTATTTCCAAATTTGGTGAATACTCTTCTTTTGGTACGTAATTTGTATTTCAAGGCAAGGGTCAAAGCACAGGATAGTTGTAAAAGGGAGAATATCTTTCTAAGGCTTGTTAGATTGGCCGCAAAGTCATAAAAGGCTATCAAACCCGAAATACGGCTGTTATAGAAAGCAATGATTTCGTAGTGGGAAAAATTTACCATATCCTTTCGAGCGGTCGCATTTGGGATATGATTTTGATCTAGCTTCGCAAACTTATTTCTGACCAACTTCTTGATTAGCTCCTCTATAGGGATTTCAATTCTCATACGCATTCTAAATTTTGCCGGGTTACCCATCTTACTCTTGGAAAGCCCTGCTTCAATAGTGTTTACTTTTCGACATCAGGCCCCAAGAAATGGGAATCCATCCTTAGTATTTGTTATGATAGTTTTGTCCGCATGCAGAGTTAATCCTAGATTTTTCAGGAAAGACGCCACCCTTAGTTTAATAAGCTTAGCTTCATCCCGAGTTCCGGTAACTAATATAACAAAGTCGTCAGCATATCTTATATACATTAGTCTCTTGAAATTTGAGTCGAACATATCTAATGAAGGAATTGACCTTCTAAGTACGGCTGTTTTCTTGATTTCGGGAGACTTAGGATGGTACTTTCTTAAAGCTTGCAGCTTAGATGTTAGTGAGTCGTATTCCTTGTTTCTTTTCCTTTTACTTCCGCGTTCAAACTCTGTTTTGTATTTGTCCAAGTATTCATCTAATTCGTGTAATACGATGTTAGATAGTAAAGGACTTAATATGCTACCCTGGGGGGTACCTATATCAGGTTTGACTAACTCCTTAGTGGTAGGGTCAATAAAACCTACTCTCAATAGTTTGTCTAGTAATTGTAGGGTTTTATTACATGCTATCTTCTTAGCTACACATTTCTTGATTACTTCATGAGGGATACTGTCGAAACATTTGGATATGTCTCCCTGTATTACCCATGGGTAAGAAGACCCATTCCGATAAAGTTGATATAAGGCTTGATGTAAAGATTTGCCCGGTCTAAATCCATAAGAATTAGGCGAAAATATGTCTTCTCAGATTACCTGAAATATTCATGTAAGCGCTTTCTGTACAATCTTTTCTCTAGGGTTTCCAATACTTAGCACTCTCATATCTGTTTTTCCCGGTTTAGGTATGGCAACTCGTCTAGATGGGGAAAATTTAAAGCTACCGTCCCGTATTCCATTCGCGGTTTTTGAAAATCATTCCATACTGATCCCGTCCAGAGTTTCTGGGGTGATTCCTTTGGTCATATTTCCAGGCTTGCTTTTAATCTCCTCGTAACATGCTCGTAAGAATGCTTCATTGGCCAGTATATTTATTAATCCGTTATATTTACCATCATTACGCTTGAATTTGTTCAACTCCTCCTTCAATCATAAACCAATAGACCTGATCGGTCCGCTGCCAGTTTGTGATTTCTGGTTAAGCAGCTCGGGGTCCTTCACATTGGAGTTATGATTACAATTTGTTGATCGTTTCCGACTGTTTTCCTTCATTTCACCATGATTACTATGAAAACTCCGTCCCCGCTGAACACCATAGGTGAAACAAGCGGTTAGATCCCTAAGTTGCAGATTATAAGTGTTTGTGATAGATTTAGATGCTTGCGCTTTTGCTTCTATATGGAAGTGTGTAAGGGTTTTGTGACAACTAATACTGCATGGTCTATCAGTATAAGCTTTCCATGTCCATGAGGTGGTTTCCTTCATACACCAGATTATGTTCCCTATTAGTCACCGTGATATCCTGATTAGGAAGTGGATACTTCGAGTTCTTCTTTCGAAATTTACGTCATACCCGTTCCAGATGACTAGGCCAAGCTGAGCCCCACTACACGTTTCAAGTTTGTTATCCTCATCATGTCTATCCCCGCTCATATGCATATCGTATTTATTCAGGTTCATATTATACATATGTTTGTAATCAGCTATCCATGTTAAGGCTTTATTAGACACCTCAACAGTGATTACCCGCGGTGAGTATATTCTAACCGAAAATAGAATGTCACTGATACTCAAGACTACATTATGTATTATTCCATAACTTCGCCCTCTTATAATTGCCTCATTAGGCGCACAACCATAGCTTTGTAATTCAATAGCTAAAAAAATAGAAACTAAATCATTAGTAGACATTAATAAAACAGCACCTGTAATAATAAATAATAAAATTAAAGGATACTCGATGATTTTAAATTGTTCCCCCATTTTATTAATAACAAAAGTTCTATAATAGATAAATTGATTAAATATTAAATTTTTTAAAGAAGAATATTCAGAAATTCAAACTTTTCTAGGATAAAAACTAGTTAATTGTAAAATTAATATACTAATTATATATACAAAAATATGAAAAATTTGTGTAATATTAGTAATTTGAAGCAATCCTCCATGTAGCCCTATACCCCTTGAATTACCAAGTGATAAACTCATTAAATCATGCAAAACGCAATAACTTAAACATATAATAGCTACTCTGTTAAATAATATCGAAATATCTCGTCTAGAACAAACGGCATTAGAAAATAATAATAAGATTATTGATAATGTAATCATATCGCCAGGAGAGAAATTCGAATTCTCATTTTTAATGTCTAGCCTCCGGGTCCCCGAAAGGGGACGACTATGAAATTAATTTTTTTTACCCTTTAAATTATCGCTAGCTTTTAATTTAAATAATGTCACCGGTTAGGTTAAAAATGAATATTATATAAATTAATTAAAATATTTGTTAGATATATCGTGTCTAACAAATATTTATTCTATTAATACCGAAGTAGGGCTTTACCTTTTTAGCTTGATTTAAATAATTTAAACTTACCTACTTAACTTTGGAGGTTTAAATTATAATATTTAGACGCCTCCGGCGCCTAAATGTTTAAAACCTAAGCTTGATTCTATTACTTTTAATATACTGTACACCAAATTAACATACCGGGGCTTTTATTTAGAGCTTACGTCTAAAAAACATTTTATCCTTTTCAATTAAAAGAGATAAACTTAGGTTTATTAACCTTCAATGTGTGAGTACTAATATAAGTACTCACACCTAATAAAAATATTTATACTTTAAAACTCATGTAAATTTCATTAATGTATATATATATATATAATACGAACAATTGTTACGTTGGAATAATTGTATTCTGAGCTTGAGGGGTAAATCGAATACCCATTATTATCTTATGAGGATAAAGTTTTACCGTTAAACTACCCAAGCTTAATTACAACATAGTAATAAGCTACGTTCATTAATTGCTAATTATCTAAGATATCTTAGATAATTTACTTTCCTTTTAATTTAGAGGGTGAATACCCTGGCTCGAACAGGGAACTTACTAAACCACAATTAGTTGCTCTACCAGATTGAACTATAATCACCTTATAACACATAGAAATATGTGTTACAATTAAAAATTCATATTATTACCTTTAAATGGTAAAATAAAAATAATTATTTAAACTTAAATACTCACACTTTTCTATTATTACAATTATTTATTATCTATTACTAACTCTTATTTTATTTGTTTTATTTCGACGCAGCGCGCCTAAACTTTATTATGTTAAATGTACTTTTGATTTTATCATTAATGAAGTTCTTTCAAAACATTTAATATCCTGATATTTAAGACCAATTAGGGGATAATTTAAAAAGAAAGAGATTATTTTTTTTCATTTATATCACTAAATTTAGTTACTGAATATTATACAACATATTTTATTTGTTGAACCACAAGGGCCCCCCCCCCCCCCTCACTACGGAGTCGGGGGCTTCTAAATAAGTTATGATATTTTTCATTAATTCTACATCTCTTAGATGTTAAGTTATTATAAATCTTAAACTTACTCTTTCCTTTAATATACTACTTGAGTTTTTTGATATTCTTATTTAAAAACTACCGGAGCTTGCTGGTGAAACACCTCATCACCTTAAGGCATAGGCCCGGTAAAACTAAAGATACCAATACCTTTAAATCTACAATTCGATATTATAAAAAAATTTTACCCTTATGAGTTATAGTACCAGCTCCTCAAAAATAACTGGGAATTTGCTGTAAAAAAGAAATCTCCTCTAGTTTTTAAATTACCAAGTAAGAACTTAATAACATTATGTAAATTAGACCCCGAGGCATGCTTTGCCACGCCTCGGTGGGCCCCTTCACTAGAATTTTTAGTGATATAACGGAACAAAAAAATACCCATAAATGATCTAAAAATAAAAAAATAATGTAAATAACATAACCCAACAAGAACTATGTCAATAAATCTACGGAGCCGGAGGCTATCCATCTATGAAAAAACAAAATATTATGGTTTTATATTATTATAAATTCACTAATAATTATAATAGCTAGGATTTGTTCTAACCTGCATAATATACAACGAATATACTTCGTTGCGAGAAGGAATTAATAAATAATTAAAAAAATAGTATAAATACCAGTAAAAAAAAAATAAATATAGAGTTTATGTAAAAAAACACTTCACATCGGTAATCAAAAAAATAACTACAAAAAAATTTGAAAATGGTGACAAAAAGATCTACCCATTCAAAAAAAAAAAATTGTGTTAGAATGGATAACACCCCTTTCGTCTATGGGGTTGAAAGACTAATCACTCCCATTAATCTAAATTTTATTGTTTTTTTCATAAGAAAAGTGTAGACTCTAACTACATTTAACTACAATATCTTCAGAATCTTTTCTTTATTCTTAGAAAATAAAATTAAATAAAAATCGAACTAAAAACTCCAAGTTCCATTATGTTGGAGTGATTCGAACACTCAATAATAAATACCAAAAATTTATGACCTGCCGTTTAGTCCACAACATATTTTAGTAGTCATCGACTACTAATTTACTTAAACCAAGGAAAATTTAAATATTATCTAAAAAAAAAAAAATATACAATTTTACCATTAAAGCATAGGAGAGCTTTGCTCACCCTTACGTAATCTTATTCTAATTGTTTGATGGGATACATTAAAAATTTCCACTTTTCCATTGACTCAAATGCATAAAGAATCTCACCATTATCCGTGAGATTTCTTTAAAACTTTTTTTCTTAAACCAAGGAAAATTTAAATATTTATTTTCTGATTTAATTAATACTTTTCCATCTGGAAAATATTCATAATTATAACTTTTATTTAATAAACTCTCTGCTTTAAGAATTAATTGATATTTATCTACAGTAATATTAGACTGGTTAGTCGAGAATATATTACTATTCATTTGACTTAATATTAAGTCTATTAATTCCTTACCATCTCCTGCGGGAGATTGACCTGGGTGGGTATTGTTTTAACTTAATAACTCAATCTTTAAAATCCATTTCCTTTTTACTATATCAATTCATTTCACTAAATAATACCCCCCCGGCCTCCCCTCCCGGGTCGGGGGGGAGCGATATGAAATCGCACGGGGGGGTACCTTGCCCCTGGTATTATCTTTTCAGATAAAAATCTCATATTACTTACTACTAAATTCACTGTATCAAGTGGGTTTTCTCCAAATGGACAGGAAGTTTTGCCACCAGCCCCCTCACGGAGGGGTTATTTAAAACTCGTTTCACCTAAAGCACCTAAATTGTTTAAATAATCTCTTATAGCTTCCATTAAAAATAAATCTTTATAAGATTTAGACTTCCCCTTTCACCATCTAATATTTATTTTTTTCCACATATCATCAACCATAACTTTCAACAAAACCTAAAAGTCAATAAACCCACGTGCAGAGCACGTGGGGCCCTTTAGTTATTATAATTTTTCTATTTAATCGAAGCTTGCGTCCCCCCCTTAGGCCATTTCAAATACTATTTATGAATCCTTACCGGATTTAATAATCTCAATTATTAAATTTTTATCTTTATATTCAGACCCACCAAGATATTTTATTACACCCTTCTCTTTATAAATCTAAAAAGCTTTTTTTTTTTCAATCTTGAAAATATAATTATTTTAGAGATTTTATTGGCCGGAGGCCCGAAAATTAACTAAGAATACCCCCGTCCGTGCTTCGCTTACGGGAAAGGGGGTGCCCCTTTTTATTATTTTTATTATATCCTTTTGCTTTGCTACAATTAAACGACTCTTAACTCGTTTAGAACAAACGGTATTAAAATAAATAAGATTATTGATAATATCATCATTCAACTAGGAGAGAAATTATAATTCTCAATTAATATATTTAAAGTAGTTAATTTACTTCTCAACTACTATTAAATATAGCCACTTATCTTAGCTTTTAAATTATTAGATCTAAATAAAACTAATAGAAATCTATCTACTAAAAATTTATTTTTATAATAATTACAATATATTATTATTAATACTACTAAAAGGTAAATAACTAAATAATTATATACAACAAGAAACTATAGGCTCCCTATAAATTAGACTATAAAAACAATACCCTACAAAAAATTAATAAAAATAAAAATAAATTATGCTTCACACCAAGCGGACTCATAAAATATAACAAATAGGGTGAGCAGGACTTGAGCCTGCACGATCTCTCGATAAGATAATCCAGATCGGCCCTGCAAATAAATTATGCAATAAACTTACCTTTAATCTACTCTCTAGATATCAAATAGAGTCCCTGCTAAAGCTGGGGACACTAATTATAACTAACTATATTAATTTTTTTTTATATAATAAAATTTAAGTGTAGGGGCAAGGTACCCCCCCCCCCCCCCTCACGGGGGTATTTTATAATATTATTCCCAATTAATAAAGAATAGTAAAATAAAATAAGGAAGACAGGACTTGAACCTGCAAGATCTTTCGATCAGATAAGCCTAAATTACCTCAGTTTACCAATTTCTCACTTCCTTTTTTTTTTTTTGTTTACTATACAAACTTATTTATATTTTATTTGTATACAACCTAGTAACTCCCATTTATATTTAATAGAAGCTAACTAACTAACCTTTATTTACTCTAACCCCCCCCCCCCCTTTAGAGTGTACTTGCTAAAGACACTCTAAAAATAACTTACTATAACTTGAAAACTATTGTAAACCCCCTTACAAGGTTTCTTATTCTTTATGCATTTACTAATATACGATTTACTAATACCTAATCAATCTGACGCAGCTGCGATTGAATTAAACTCCAACGTTTCCTTAGTTTCATTATTTATAACTATAATTACCTTAGCTTTTCCTACATTTAAACTTAGTTTAGATGGTTCACACCCAAGGTTAGCTTTAAATTTATAATTACTTTCCTCGTTAGCTGCTAAGTATGCTTCACTACTCATAATATCTTGCAAAGAAGTAAACGATCTATAAATTATAAAACCTCTTCCTAAATAAAACTTATTATCTTTAATGACCTTAAATAAAAAAACTACGATTAATACCAAGTATAAATAAATTTGGCAGCCTCTGTAACAGTTAAAAATGATAAACTTTCATATATACCCCCAAAGGGGGGGGGGGTACCTACCCCCTATTTTGGTTTAACACTATTATCAATTCACCATTTTGACGCGACGTAATCAACTTAATTCTAGTTTCGTCCGACATCTGTTTATCTCTACTTTTATACTTTAATTTCATAAGCTCTCGTGTAACCTCACTATGTTTAAACCCTAATAAAGATCCCACCGTTTTTTTAATATTATATTCCAGGTTAAGCATGTCAATATAATACCCCCGTGAGGGGGGGGGGGTACCTTGCCCCTATTGCTCTTTTTCTCTGACAATATCCCCCTCACAGTACTCCAATATTTAGAATCTAAAACCAGAATAACCATTCTTAAATATCGAGTTATAAATTTTATTTTTAATTATCTCCTTTTCTAAAAAGTTAATAGAAAAGTACTTTCTAAATCTATAAGTAAAATTTATAGATGAGCCAATATAAATTTTCCCGTTGTGTAAGTTAACTCACATATAAATACCAGCTTTATTACTATTTTCTTTTAAAATAATTAATTTAAAAATATCCACATTTGAATAAACCGCCACGGGAGTTATATTATTAAGTCTATTACAACTTTCTTTATTTAAGGATACCTCTCCTGTAACTTTACCATCACTTACACTTCCTAAACTTCCTAACTGAGTACTAAATACACTTAAACTACCTACTCCAATTCCTCTTCCTACTTCACATAACACGTAATTGGGAACCGAAAATAACCCTACTTTTATTACATCTGCAAGAAAAACGGTCTTCTCAATATTTATTAAATTTTTTCTTCCCATAAAAGTATCCGTAAACCTTATGCCCTTAAGATCTGGGGTTGAAACTCATAATTTTTTTTATGAAACATAATACAACATTAATAAATAAACTAATTCTTTTAAGTAAAATATATTTTGATAACAAATATAATATTACTACTATTAAAGAAAAGCTAAATACTAATTCATTCATATAGTAAAAAGGTACTAATTGTGGCATTTTTCTTTCATTGATTATTATATTAATACTAGCCCCCCGACTCCGTAGTGAGGGGGGCCCCATTTGGGGAATATTAAAGTATTTATTGATAAAAAAAGCCCCCCCCCCAGCTATGCTGGGTGGGCCCCATCTGGTATATTTTCTTTTATTTACATATATAGGAGCGTAAGCTTACCTCCTACTTTATGTTTTAATAATACCCCCGGCCTCCCCTCCCGGGTCGGGGGGGAGCGATATGAAATCGCACGGGGGGGTACCTTGCCCCTACTGTATATTTGTTTGAAACTAACGCCATCCTGGTAAACTGGATCATATTTATATACTACAGAATGGTATATCTCAGTCTACCAATTCCTAACACCACCCTTTTATTATTTAATATAAACAAAAGGTCTCAATGATAAATTAGAGATAAAGAAACCCATCCTAACAAAGCAAAGATAAGCAAGAATATAAGAAATTTTATTAAAATAATAAAATATTACTAAAACTTATAGTAAATACATAACTACAATATAACTAGAAATATTCTAATTAATTAAAAATAAACAAGACTTGAACTTACAAAGTTTTCACTATTCTGTCCTAAGCAGAACCTGTTTACCATTCCAGCACATCCGTTGCCCAAGGTAAGACTCGAACTTACAACCAAAATAACTTCAATATTCCGCTCAACCAATTGAGCTTCATGAGCATATGGAGATATCGGAATTCGCATCCGAATTTATTACATGCAACGTAATAGTTCTACTATTAAACTATATCCCCTTACCTATAAAAGATTTAAACCTTAAAAACGTTAAGCCAATAATTATTATTGCTAAAAAATATACTAAAATAGCCCCCCAGTGAGGGGGGCCCCATTTTTAAACTCATTAGCTCTTTTGCAACTTCACTGTATTTAAATCCAGAGTGGAATATTATATACAAGGGGCTTTTTTCAAGATATTTTATTCCACTCTGGATTTAATTTTAATAGTATTGCTTTTTATTATTGTACCCTTCCCCCCTCCAAAAAAAGGGGGGGATAATCTAAATATATTTTTTAAACTACTTTATGGATCATTTTTTTTTGCCATGTCTCTTCTGATATTAAGTTATTTTTATTTTTTAGACGTAAAATTATTGAGTTTATTCACTATGTTTATATCCTAATAAAGAACTAGCAATTTAAAAAAAATTCTATTCCCCCTTTAAGGGCGTAAGCTCGGATTTAACAAGTCTATATAATACCCCCGGCCTCCCCTCCCGGGTCGGGGGGAGCGAGATGAAATCGCACGGGGGGGGGGGGTACCTTGCCCCTACTGTTCTCTTTCCAATACTTCAGAAGGATTACAATATTATAAAATTTATAAACTTTTTTTTTTGCATGCGAAGCCACATTTTCCATATAACTTATATTAAAATATTGTTTAAATATTCAAGTTAAATTAACAGATGAACCTATATATGTTTAGAGGTTTTTTATTAATTAATCCCTAAATTCCAGCTTTATCTCTATTATATTAAAAAAAGATCCATGTAATTATTTTTTTGTTATTTACATCTAAATAAATAACCGTAGGATCACTAGTACTAGAGCCCTCCTATGTAGAATAATAATGTAAAAAAAAATCGTTTAATTGAGCCAAAGCTCTAAAATTTTTCAGATTTAAATAATTAAACGTAGAAACAACTAAAGAAGTAGGGGCAAGGTACCCCCTCACGGGGGTATTATTCTTAATTTTTAAGTACATATAAAAAAATCTGAGGTAAATATTAAAATATATAAATTAATAATTTTTTTTATAGAAAAATTTGTAGTTAACTGTTTTAAGTAGTAGTATGTAATAAGAGAAGCCTATGCAAAAAAAAAAAATAGCGAAGCACGGAATAAATATTCAACGCCTCAACGCCTAATTCCATATAAGATTAAACTAAATTTAAATAATTATTTACATAGAACATAAAAACACTGCAGCTTGAGAGCTTTTCTTTCTCAACAACGCCCGTAATACTATTAATTATATAAGGGGCTCCCCCCCCCCTTCGGGGGGTATGTCTTTGTTTTTCATTCATATTACAAACTATACAAGTGTAAGGGCCTAAAATGCAATATATGTTTAGATATACACTTTAGGATGCTCAGTTGAACTTGTGACCCAACTATCTATATTAAAAGGTAAATAACTTCTCATTAGTGTCTTATATTTCATACTCGTTTAACATTTAAAAGACTTCGCTTATATAGAAACTAGGTTAAAAATAGCATAAAATTGAGATAGTAGAGTGTCAGCCCACTTCTTATATCTTAATAATCGAATATTTACCCTCTAACTGTGTAACTATATAAGTAATTTAAAGAAGCCCCCCAGCTATGCAAGCTTTCATTTTACAACGATCTTATCTGAGGAGTGACTTGAACACTCACGAGTCAAGCTCGAGATATCTTAACTACCTTCTGTCTGCCAATTCCAGCACTCAGATGTATAAATATATATACATACATATATATTTAACTGTAAATATTATCTTAAATTCCTTATTACTATTAATACTACTTCAAAAAGGTAAATATAACGTCACGACACAAATCATTAAAAATATAGACTTATAGCAAAATTAAAACTATTAAGAAAAGAGACCAATTCCAGCACTCAAGCTTATTAATTACTATTCAATATTAAATATTCCGCCACGGGAGTTATCAGACTATAATTGTCACTACATTACACACGACATAATTATTCTATCGACCTCCAACATTCGTATATACTGTTTCGTTTCTCTTTCAGACTTCTTAGATGCTACCTTTTATTATATTTCTATGTGAAACTACTCTCTGAAATTTATAGTTAATGATCTGAGACATAATAAACTATTGATAGTTATTAATTTAATTTTTAGACGGGAGCAAAGCCCCGCTTTATATTAAGCATTTCATAACTATTATTTACCACCTAACCACCCTACATAGTACTAGTAACCATGTTAAATTTGAATAAATATATAAAGATATGTTTATTAATAATACCTTTATTTCAGAAATAATTATTTTTTTTTTTATTTAAAAGAACAATAGTTTCCGTATTTGATACTTAAGAATTTTTATGTAAATCTTGAAAGATAAATAAAAGGTTAACATTAGAAGGACAAATAAGGCCAAAGTGAGTTGAACACTTATGAAGTACTGTTATGAGCAGTATGCTTTACCAGTTAAGCTATAGCCTCTTTTAGATTAAAATTTATCTAAATTAAAAAAATATTTATGATTTTAGATAATATTCTTTATTATTATATATAATAATAGTGTTTGTTTTCATTCTTTGGGGAGCGCCGAGGGGAGGGGTCAACTTTGGAGTTGATGGCATATCATAATCAGTTCTTTTACTATTCATACTATTTTTAATAATACATATTTCTTGAAGAATTTCATCACGTAATTTATTCTAAAGTGAAGTATAAAGCATATAAGCTTTATGGAAAGCTAAAAAATTTAAATGTTTAAAAGATAATAAAAAAAAATTTTTTATATTATTAATATATGTAAAACCTCTAAACCATTCAATAAATTCAGTAGATAATTGGTTTAGGATCGAAGATGTTTTTAACGATTCATTAAACTGGCTTGTTACAAGACTGCGCCTATGTGTGTACGAAATATAACACGGGGAACTATAATAAAAAGAGAAAATTATACAATTAAGCAATAAAAAATAAAGATCCGTAATTAAATTGGTTTCAATTTTGCTAGTAACAGCTCACGCCTTTCGTTCCAAAAAAAGGGGGTTGAAAGACTAATCATTCCCTTTTTTTTTTATAATGTGTTTTAATAAGGAAAATAAGGAATCGAACCCTATTTACTAGATATTAATATATAGCGGCCAATCTATCCTTTATAAAACTAAATTCTTAGTGTGTATTATTTCTATTTTCTATTTAATTAATAAGTACTGTCATGAGCAGTATGCTTTACAAAAAAAGCTATAGCCTCTAGCTGCGGACGGCGGAATTACACCCACCAACTTTCGAAGCTTAGCCGAATATGTTACTAATTACACTAGTCCGCACTAGACTAGATGGGATTCGAACCCATGATGGTAGCATTGAAAGAGCTATGTCGTAACCACTTGACTACTAATCCAAAATTTAAATAAGTTAAGTGTAAGTATTACACTTACTTCCAGGATCGAAGATTATATTTATAATACCTTATAATGGTAAATAGCCATATCAAATAATATTCGAACTCATAATACCAATTTAATTATGACCGGAGCTTGCTGGTAAAACATCCCCACCACCTTCGACCGTAGAACGTGGCGGGGGGGGGGGGGGTTTAACTCAAATATAACTTTTTAGATGAAGCACTAAATATATATATATTATTTCAAGAAATTCAAATAAAAGTATAATAACTTTAAAAGAAAATCATATCCTTCCACATAACATAATAATACCCCCGTCCCTCCGATGAGGGAAAGGGGGTACCCCTAAATATTTACGAATATTACAATGACCCTTTGACATAGAAAAATCCTTTTTTGTCTATTCATACAATCTATAATAGAATTTATCACCTAAACGGTTTTAGCCCAGTGTAAGACTTGCACTTACAGTCTATTGATTACAAAACAATCGCATTACTAATTATGCTAACCAGGCTATTAAAAATGTAAGATATATTAATGTTTAGTAATTTATAAAATTAGTACTTTATTCTTAAAAATTTCTAATTCTTTCAAATAAAGCCTATAATAATATTCGTAATATTATATTACGCATATTTAAGAAATATCCTAAGGTAAGCTTCGAACCTATATGCTTTCAGTTCTTATCTTTAACTAACTTAGCTTTCCTGCCGTGCCTATACTATAAAGATACTTAAGTGATTTTAGTATAATCCCATATAATATAATAATATATTATATATAAATTAATATTGGGCATATAAACAACAGGTAAACCATAGGTTAATAAATGTTATATAATTTTTAAGATTATATACTACCAGTTCCTTTCGTACAAAGGTTAATCCTTATTATATTCTAATTCCCTCTAGAGGATGGAAACCATACTGTCTCACGACGTATTTACTTAGTGTTATCGTTATTACTTCCGTATTATACAATACGGTTCAGACTATATCTTCTCTAATACTCTAAATTATAAATATTTAGCTTACGTTTCCTATTCAATTTTTTTTCAATTTAACTAATCAAAGGGCCCCGGAGGGCTTATTTATTAAAACTATAGTTAGTTTCACTAAACTCTAGTTTAATATTTTTTAAAATTTGCTCATTACTTAAGCCAAAATTTCTATCCATATCTAATTTATATAACATTGAAGGATGCATATGATCTTTCAATAAATCTTGTAATAAAGATAATTGGCTTTTACTTATGTTTATCATAAATTGATTATTTCTATCATGTACTACTTTTGTAATTACACCTAAGTTTTTTTCAATAGATGAGGCTAATAATTCTACTTCTTCCTTAGTAAAACTATTTGTATAAATTCTTACTATTTTATCTTGTGATTTTAAATTTCCATCTCCCATAATTAAATGAGCTAAAACCACAGGTGACATTAATTCACAAATATTAGTAGGAACAATTTTTACTAGTTTACCATCTAACAATTTATAAAATAAAATATGGAATTCTAATAACTGAGGTAAACTTACAGTATTAAATTTAAATATTTCATGTTCAGTGTTAGTTCTTTTATTTTTAACTGGAATTATTTTTGGTGGAGTATTAATATAAGCTTTAAATAATTCATAAAGTAACATTAAATACTCAGAATGTTTAACACCAAAACTAACAGTTAGTCGAACAAAACTAGTAGGAGATGATCTTTCTAAGTGACCATCACTAAGTAATAAACCTACCAATACACCTTGTAAGTACAAAGGTAATGTAGATTGACTTCTAACAAATTTTGTATTTTTATCTAACTTATTTAGAGAATTTAAAAATCTTATTAATGTTGTATGATTCATTGGTTTTAAATGTGTAATTAATTCTGTTTATTAAAATAGGAGAGTATTAAAGTTGGATGTTAAAAAAGGATTATTGTTGCCAAATTCACCTTATAGTCGTTGAACGTTTCTATCAAATCACAGTTTAAATAATAGAGCGGACTTGGCTCACCTAAAAAAACTTAGCTGGCTTGATAGACTTCGCTGCAGATTATTCAAATAATGAGTATTCCTGCAATTAATCCAATTACTTTTTTAAAACGCTGGGCCAAATAACCCAGCTCATGTAACTTTTTAATCGACGAACAGTCGTACCCTACATAGTTCTTGCATCCATGAGGATAAGTTAAGCCGACATCGCATTTGTTATATTAATCCATAATTCTCATTATGGTTTAGATCATATCTTCACCCTGTATTAAAGTGTTGTTAATATTGTTCAGGGTGTTGGCGTGTGACCGTTGGAGGGAATCCGAGATTCTCCCTGCTAATTGACCTTAATTATAAAGGTTATCCTAGCAATTTAGCCAATTTCTATTTTCATATTTTCTATGAAAATCCCCCGATGTGCTATAAAATTTTTTGTATTATCAATTTATAAAAAAAGATAACTTAAAATCTTTATCTGGGACTCATATGTAATTTATATAAGAAAGAAGGGTGAACATGGTCTACGATTAATGGCTTTAATAAGTTAAATGTATTTTTACTTATGTATATTCTATGGTAAATATTACCATTTTTTCCTTTTTTAAAATGAATTGTACATCTTAATCCATACTTGTTAGATAAAGCACTTATTAGTAACTCTACTTCTTCTAATTCATAATTATCAGTACATAAAGTTATTCCTCCATTTTTAACTAATTGCCCGTCATCGCAAATTCATTTACCCATGGCAATTGGACTTAAATAATTTTCAATTTCTAATGGTACTATTTTCTGATTATCTTCTGATAAGAATAAATCAGCTATTGAATTTAATTCTGAAGTACTATTTATTTTAAAATAAATTGAAGTATTATTAGAGTCATGTCTATCATCTTTCCGAGTATAATATTTAATCTCAGATAAACTTAGACCAGCCTCACTTAAAGTTTTATGTAAATCTCTTACATAATCTTCATGTTTTGTAGTTTGCTCAAATGTAATATAAGATCTGTTATCTTTAGTTCTTCTTATATGAGCATCACCTAATAAACAACCTATCAGTAAATCACGGATATTGTTATTTAAAGATGAAGAACTATAACATCTTATTCCATTATTATTTTTTAAAATTGTGTGTAACGCATGCGTCATCATAATTTGTGGTTTTTTTTTATATATAAGTCTTTAAATAATCTAAATATAATAGTCTATTCTTTTAATAAACAAAACTATTGCTGGTAAAATATAAAAATTTTACTATGGTTAAATGATCAAATTTTAATTCATCTCTATGAATAAAAAGGGATACTAATTACTACTTGTTTTTTCGTCTATTAATATATTAATACTAATATATAAATATTATCGATAAAAATCAAAGTTATTCTATTTTATTTACTTAATAAATAAATAAATAAAGCAACATTATTACAATCTCTGTAATAAGTTAAGGTGCCAAACCGCGCACTCATTTTGTACACTCTTGCGCAAATTAGCCTGTTCTATGTGTTATCATTATTATTTCCATTTTTCACAAAATGGTTCAGACTATGTCTTCACTTTTTTTTTTTTTATTATTATTATTACTACTTAATCTACCTTTTACTGCAAAAGTTTCAACAGTTAAAAAGTAAAGTAGTAAAAATATTAAACTCACAAGCTATAAACGTTATACCCCCGGCCTCCCCTCCCGGGTCGGGGGGAGCGATATGAAATCGCACGGGGGGGGTACCTTGCCCCTACTTTATAATTTAGTTGATACTCAACCTTTAACAGCAAAAGCTCCAATCCGTCTTGTTGAATTAGTTATAGAGTACATAGTATTTGAACTATTAGGACCTCTATATGTAATAAAACGTCTTTTTAATCTAGAAGATGCTATATTTTTTAACCCTCCTTTTCAACCTAATTTATATATAGCACGATCAGCTCTATAACGTTTTGTTAATCTACCTTTTACTTCTATTCTTATACCTAACATATGTTTTAATTTTAATTTTTTAAATATTACATCCATAATATCAAGAGTAAATTCTTTATCATTTTCAATCGGATGTGAATAGTAAACTTCTTGTAGTAGTCTATATAAAGATTTATATTTACTTTTTCTAGTACATACACTAATATTTCTATGGCTATTAGCAAATATATCATATATATATGATAAATTATTTTCATAATCCCACATTCGTGTAGGAATACGTAGTCTTCGTACTACACCCTCCATAGCTGTAACCAAATTAAAAGTTTGTTTTTTTAATTTTAAAGCTAAAATATTAGTAAATATTTCCGGATTATGTGAAAAAGTTTTAACATTGATAATATTATATTCAATTCTTTTTTTTAGTATTTTATTTAAAATATATGTTAATTTATCTAAAAATTGTTCTTTATCAAATTTAAATATATTTAAATAATAAAAATATTCAGATTTTCTAATTTCAAATATACATTTAGATATTTTTTTTTTTATAAATAAATATTTAGACATATATATTTTTAATGCTTTATTTAAATCGTTTTTACTTTTTAATGAATTAAAAAATTCAAACGTTATTAATTTTAAATTTTTTGATAAAAAAGTAATTAATTGAATATTAGAATAAATACTATTTTCAAATCTATTATATAATATCTTTTTTTCTATATTAGCAGTATGAATATTAACTTGTACTTTATCATTAGTATATTTAAATTCAGGTTTACTTATGTGTATATTTCTAAGTAATACAGGTCTTATTACCATAGGTATATAACTAGACTCTGTAAAATAATTAGTTTTAAAACACATATTAAAATAAGATTTAATAATTTTAATAAAATTAATTTTATTAACTGGGACATTTTTAGAAGTATTTTTATTAAAATAATATAATATGTTATTCCACTCTTTAGAGTATGCAGGAACATATCTTATTCTATTAGAATCCTTAGAATGAGAACCTATTATTTTAATTTTAGCTTCTTGATTTAAATTTTTAATAAAAATTTTATTTTTAATTACAGACGGAAGCGTATTAATTTTTAACATAAATAAAAATTTATAATAATTATGTTTATTAAGATAATAAAAAAAAAGTGTTGGGCGTAAAAAAGGATTATTGTTGACACAACTCACCTTATAGTCGTTGAACGTTTTTATCTAAAAAAATGTCAAGATAAATTTCGCTTCAAATTTACTTAAAAAAGTAATCCTTGAAATTAACCCAATTATAAACCAATAATTTGCATTATTGGAGGACAAACATCCCTAGCGTAGCTTTTCCTATAATACAAGATCTTTCCTTTATGCATCTTGTGATCCTACGCCCTGCTTACGCAACTGAAAGATTTGTTGTTAATCAAACAGTAAGGCAAGATTTAAGCCGTTGAGCTTTCTAAGTACTAATCAATATTATAATAAATTATAACTAAGAAGATATTAGATTAATATCATAATATCTTCAGTACATCTAATTTCTCTTTAGAGAAAATCTTACCTATCAAAAAATTGCTATATAAACTTTATTAAATATATATATGGTCGTGCATATATACAAAAAATTATATAAGATAATACGTAGTTTACCTACATAAAACAACAAACAAAAAAAAATATCATATAAATACGATATTACATTATAAATATTAGACACTCCCATTTACTCTTTATGGGGTCTGTGCCCCGCATAAACTGTCTCCTAACAATAGTTCCTCACCCAAGGCCATTATTCGAACTAGGTTAAATCACTAATATAGCTGTTAAGCATATATTCCAGAATGATTTCATTCAAAAATATAAAAGAAAAATAAAGGATTTTCATAATCATCGATCGATATACCTTATATCTAAAATTTGCCTTCTATACCCTATAATTAGTAACAGTAAAGCTGCATAGGGTCTTCTCGTCCAGCTAGAGGTAAGCAGCATCTGCACTGCTAATTCAAGTTCACTGGGTCAATCTTAGAGACAGCTGTTGTATCGTTACATCATTCATGCAAGACCGCATTTAACGGCCAAGGCATTTCGCTACCTTAGGACCCTCACGTTAAGGCCGCCATTAACCGGGGGTTCCGTCTACACTAAATTCCCTAAAAAAATTTAATTATATCTGTTAACCAGCCGGCACCGGGCAGACATCACACTTTATACTTTGATTTAAATCTTTGACGCAAAGTGCTGTGTTTTAATTAAACAGTCGTACAACATTATTTCATGCTTCTTCCTTTTTACCTGATATTAATCAAGACTAATGAGACCTCCTTATTCCGAAGTTACGTAGTAAATTTGCCGAGTTCCTTTAAGATTGTTATCCCATTTACGCCTTCGTATTCTCTACTAGCTTACCTGTTGCGGTTAATCCAGGTACGGTTGTTTTTCATCTTTTTAGATATATTACTATTTTTCCAGTACGTTTTTCACTTTAAAACGTCGTCCTTTAGTAAAAAAAGATTTACTCATCATTAAAACCATTAGATTTTCAATTTAGAGGCCGTTACTTTTTACGGACCATAAGCTTTAGGCGGAGACTTTTACTTTTTTTTATTAAGTATTCTTGTCTTCTTATTGTTACTAATGTCACCATTATCTCTTGAATTACCTTCATATTTCTTTAAAAAAGAAATTTCTATTGTTAATTCAATGTTCTGCTACCCCTTAATATACAATTATAATGATATAATAATATAAATGGACACATTTCATCAAATTTTTCATACCAATTTTACATTTTCCAAAAGAATTAAGGAAAAAAAAGATTTATTCTAAATTTTATTACCATGCCTCGAGAGGATATTCCTACGTAAGCTAAGAGGAATACGGTATATTACGAGATCAATTAACCTCCTCTCTTATTTGTTTTATCCTATCCATTCCTTTTTTCTCAAGATGTCTTTTATCCTTCATGATATTAGCCACTTCAACTCAATCTCTGAAATCTAAAGCTTTAATACCTTTTATTTGATTTTCTTCAAAGAATGGTATTATTTTTTCTAATATATCTTTAGATTTTGTAACTTTAAAATAAGTCATAGTTCCTCCTTTTTCAATTCTTCCACAACAAAAGTATGAAAGGAACTTATTCATTAGTTCTTCATCTCTGTGATCTTGGGATAAAATAAATCTTAATTTTACATTAAATCCTACTTTAGATACTTTAGAAGATTCTAAAGATATATAAAAGCAACCCTCTCCGCTAGTAAATCCAGCTACTCATTGAGGATGTGGTATTTCACTATTTAAAATCTTAGGACGAGGATAAGCGATACTTTGAGGAAACTTAATTTTTAAACTATCACTTAAACCTCTATTCATAGATGCTCTTATATTTACTATATCTAATAAACCTTTATCGTTTAAATGCTCCCTCTTCTCTAATTTGCTTATTATAAGTTTAAATAATTCAAAGTCCGCTTTTTTCTGAGTAATTAAAGGATATTTATCAAAATGAGGTATAACAGCATTCCTTATATCCCCTATAGAACTCACTACAAAAGAAAGACTTGAACGATTATTTCCTGTGCTAGCTATTCTTCCTACTTTAAAATAAGTTTTTAAAGCTTCCAACACAGCTATATCTTTTTCATGTAAATCTATCTTAAATCTCACTAAAATATTATAGCTTGTTTTACTAGCAACAGAATTTACAATAGAAATAACAAAAGAGGCTTCTGCATCTATAAGACCAGTTACAAACCACGGACTTAATATTAAATCGTTTTTTGGCAATATACTTCCCATACGTACAGATTGTTTTTCTCCACTATCAATTTCTGGGACAAAAGTTGGAGTATCTTGAGGCAATTGTTGTAATAAAATTCTTGAAGTAGAATAATTTTTTTTTAAAATTGGGTTAGAAAGGGTTCTGATTACTATTAAATCTCTTTCAAGATTCTTTAGAGTACACCTTAACACATTAGAATTCGCTCACTTAATTCGTCTTGTGCTATCACCGTCTACTCGTTGCTCTTTTACTACTATTAAACTTATAGAATGTCGTCATAATAAAATTATCCTTTCCTTTATTTTATTAAGGCACTCTATGTCAATAGTAGACTTAGATCCGCGATTATCCATTATTATTTCTAATATCTTATGTAGTATTACCATACACCAGTGATTAGCTGGTCCACCCATTTTTAAGGATAATAAAAATATATATTCACAGAATGTGAACTCCATTTGAATTACTCCGCGTCAATATGACAGCTCCAGTCACCTCAAGGTAACTGAATTAAATTTAAGGCTTGGTCACATAAGCTTTAGGACGTCCCCGGAATTTGATGATATTAATTTGACCCAACATAACGAGGCCCTAACTCGTTTTTCAGGTGTCGGTATATAGTTTAGATCCGTTGAATTTTCGATGCTTCTAAAGATTTAACAAGTGCTCTTTTACGAGATCATTAAATTATGGCTGCTTCTAAGCCCATCTCCTTGTCGGCTTAAATAGAAACTTTCTTAATTTCACTCAACTATAAATTTTGGAACCTTAACTCTTGTTCTGGGCTGTTTCCCTTTTGACATACACGCGATTTATATTTATAATACGTAAATATAAATTTTCTCCCTAAATAGTTTTTAACTATCCATTTAGACAACAGATTTTTAATCTGCTTTTAATTAATTATTTTTTTAACCCCTGAAAGGACAATAATTTATTAAAATTAAAGTAATTTGATTTTTTTTTGATTTTTGTACTAATGTGTATGCTGCCTACTTTTTTTCTGAAACACGATAAAGCCCTTTTACAAGACTATTTCTTTTTATTGCGTTTCGTATAGCTTGTCTTTTAACTTCTAAATACTCACCTGCTTTTGTTAAAGTAGGAAATTCAATTATTTCATTTGTTTGAGTATTTAAAACTATAACTGGAACCCCTTCACGTTCTGTAGTTTTAGCCGTTATATTAGCTAAAGCTTCAGGCGTAAGAGGATTATTTTTTTTAAAGTTAAGAGTTGCTTTAGATAATTTATCTCTAGTTTCCTCACTAACTTCTTTATTTGAATGCACCATAGATAATATATCTTTATGCTCTTGGGTAATTTTTTTTAATTTAAATTTAGCCAAATTTTCCTCACTATGTTTAAAACCTAATAAAGAATAAGCATTTTTTAATATATTATATTCCGGATTTAATAAATCCAGATAAAATTGTTCTCTATCAATAAGCTCATCTGCTCTACAATATTCTAAAATTTCTAACTTGAAATTCTCGTACCCATATTTTAGTAATGCAGCATGTATAGGTCTAGGATTTCTTTTTAATTCACTTTCTTTATAATAATCTCCTATTCTTTTAAATAAATTTAAACCACTACCTACATAAGTTTTATTATTTAATTTGTTAACTCAATAATAAATTCCTGATTTATTTTTATTTTCAATCAGTATATTTTTTTTATTTAATAATGCATTATCATAGCATTTTACGGGCATAATTGACCCTCTATTATTATTTAAAACCCCCGTAAGGGGGGACCCCGGTTGTTGTATTTTTTGTGACTGTTTTTATTTTAATGTTATATTTTTAAAGCCGATAGCCTAGTGTTTGTCTCATCCCCAAACATGGGTCATGGATTCATATCCAAGCTCATCTCTCAGATTACTAGTGTCACCACTAGCTCCGGCCAAGTAAATTAACTTGACAAGCATAATAACATCATCACTTACAGTACCTTAACCTATTAACACTGAGAGTCGAGGGTGTCAGCCCCTATCTTCAGTTTACCCTTCGAAAAGTAGTCGCCTGTCGCATTAAGTCTTTTGTAAGAGTCGGCTATAGGGAAAAAATTCCGTGCTCCGCGGCTCCGCGATTATTGGGAAATTAATACATAACGAGCCCCCGTTTCATACACAGGGGCTTAATCAAATTACTTTAATGCCATTGCATTCTTTCAAATGAGGCCTGACTATATCTTAAGCATTATAACGGATAATCTCCAATTATAACACCAACCAACATTTAGTCGATGAACTGCACACCAAATACTAGATTATTAAAAATAAACCCACGTGGGCCCTTTAATTAACAAAGTAACGGTGCTTGGCTGCGGATTACCCATTAAATTATCTATCATGATTTTACCATACCACGAGTCATTACCTGTGCCATAAACATATTACTACATTTACTTGGTTATGATAGCTTTAGGGTGTTCCCGCAATTTGATGATTTATAGCAGAAGGTTCACTTCCACAAAAAGGCTGTACATACAACCTTATCACTCTATGTCTGATTATCTTAGATTCATCTTTGTCATTCCGAGTCTACATACTCACCGATAAAATCTTCACGATCCCCCGATATATACAAATATATATATTTGTCTGAGATTAAGTTCTGTACCTACTAAGATGTTACTAAGATTGCCTACTTTTATAGGTTTCGCAGAAACAGTTATGATTTCTTTAACCTTGCTAACAGGTCGAGCTGAAATCCTTCTCCCTAAATAATCTCTCTATTATCTTTATGAGGCCCCCAGCTATGTTGGGGGCTTATTACTAAGTATGCCACCCTACCTAACTCCCCTCTCTTAGTAATACCCCTGGCCTCCCCTCCCGGGTCGGGGGGAGCGATATGAAATCGCACGGGGGGGGTACCGTGCTCCGCGGCCCCTGATAATAGTTTGACTATCCTCTTAACGAATATATATATTATCGACGTATCCAAATATAAGTTATTTGAAGCCCCCCAGCTATGCTGGGTGGGCCCCCTGAATTTATTAAGTATCTCTTTTTTATCAACTTACCTGTGTTAAGAACCTTAGATATAGCTGTTCTTGATACATCAATAGATTTAGCTGCTTCAGTTAGAGATTTATAGATTAGTTTAATATTTAAATTTTTATCTTCTACTTCTACACCTACCCCTCTTAACTTTATAGCTGCTTCTGAAATTTTTGTACGAGTTACATCAGAAAGCTTAATACCTTTACGCTTTTCAGATAATTTTAATTTATCTTCATCTGAAAATACTCTACCTGTAGCTGATAAAGATAGTAATTTCCGAGTCTCTCCACTAATTTCTCTATTTCTCATTAGCTCTAAGGTTTCTTCACTATGCTTATAGCCTAATGAATTACCTGCTTCTTTTAAAATATTGTACTCCGGTTTCAAAAGATCTATATAAAATTGTTCTCTTTCAAGAACGTTTTCTACAGTACAAAACTCTAAAATTTATAAATTAAAATTATCAAATCCATACTTTAACAAAGCATTATGTATAGCAGTTTTTTTTAATAAAAGATGTTTTTCACTAAAGTATTTATACAATCTATTTTGTAAATTTACTGAACTACCTACATAAGTTTTATTATTAATCGCATTAACTCAACGATATACAACGATTTTATCTTTGCTATCCTTAAGAAGTTGATTTTTTAATTTTAAAACATTAACATAAACTAAAACGGGACTAAACGGAAAATTGCTATTATTGTTGTGAAACATATTTTTCATTTTTTTTTTATCTTTTATTCATCTAAATTCTTAGGAAACAAAGGAATCGAACCTTTAGCTATCTGTAATTTCCATTATTAAATTCTTTCATTCGATCATATATATATTCTGCACCCTTTCGAGTGAGGCTTGACTATATCTTAAACAAGTAATAATTATTAATTATCTCTTGCCTACCTACATTTAGTCGATGAACTGCACACCATATTATAAAAAATTAAAAAAAAACCCTGAAATGAAACAAATTTATAATATGGAGCTTGGCTGCGGATTGTCCATTTCCTTACGGAATCTACTTATATTTTACCATACCCGTGTGATTAGTACGGCCACTTATGTTATTACTACCATAGCTTGGTTTAAGTAGCTTTAGGAGGTTCCCGTCAATTTGAAGGTATTGCGTAGAGAGTTGCGAGCTCAATACTACTGGCCAACTAATAGCTCACATTAGTCTTCACCAGCTTTCCTGGTCAGTGTTGTCTTTCACTATACCTACCACAATTCTTCGGATATCTTTGCAACGATATACCGTTCGGACTTTTATAATCCTGATTGTAGTAAAATCACCAGGCTTCGGGTCTAACTTTAGACACTAATCATTACTTATGATTGTTTTAACTACGCGCTAACTTGCATCCAAAGTTAACTTGGTGACCCAATTGGGATAGGTAGGCCCTCTCAGGCTTTCCCCCCCTTAGAACCGTACGTGCGCCTTTCAACGCATACGGCTCGTGCAATTACGCTTATAAGAATTTCTAATTATACGTGTTGATAACTCGTTCCTTCTTCTTTAGCCAGATTGATTTGATTATTATAGATTTTTGTCTTCGGATTTACTTCGACTTTTTGAGCTTGGTAAACCTCTCAACTCTTTTCTTCACATCCGGATTAACTGTGTTCCCGTGAGATAATTGTTGATGACAAATTTGATGTACTGGTGCAATGTTTTCGAGTTTCCATTCTCCCCGGTTTCTTTGTGGAACTATGTGATGCAATTCCACAGTTTCTCCATTATTTAGACTTTCCTCACATACCGGACAAGTATGATCGAATTTTCTATAGATGGTGGACCTGAATTTCGCCTCTATGTGTTTCTCTCTTCTTTTATGGAAATATTCATAATTTTGACTTAAATATGGATTCCTATCTAATTTTAAAAGACTCATTTTATAGATAGAAATTTCAGCCAAATTTATTAACTTCTCTTTAAGCGATACTCCTCAGTTTCATTTTCTGCTGTCAGTTTGAACTAAATATTTACTTATTTGCTCCTTTATAGAACCTTTCTTATAATATGCTCATTTCTTCATCTTTAAATAAATTCAATGATCTATTCTAATAAAAGTCTTCTGTGAGTGGTATGAGATTCTCTTATGTTCTCCTCATCCCCTAAGTATTTTCTTTCGGATTTGCTTCTGCAATGATTTTTTCAATGGGTTTATTCATTACTATGATCTTACTTATTTTTTCTTTTAATTTTTTGATTCCTTTCTTCGATGGCTCTACCAATAATACTGTGCTTTGATCAGTTTTATTGTTCAGCTTGCTGTTAAACTCTTTCCGTACGATGTGAAATCCTAAAAAATCGAAACCTTCTTTGATATGTACTATTTTTGTTTTCTCTTGATTCAACTCTAACCCTCTAATCTTCATAAACTCCTCTACTATTTCCTTACATTTCTCTAAGATTTCTTCGTTTTTTCCAGTGATTATTATGTCGTCCGCGTATCTGAATACGTGTACTCCAGCACTTATCCCTCTCTTCTTCTTATTGTTTTCTTTTATTGTTCCTTCTATCCCATTAAGTACTATGTTACATAGGGTGGGTGAAATAATTCCTCCTTGTGGAGTTCCTTCTGTTGTTTCGTAGTAATTCAAATTCTCCATTATTCCACATTTTAATCATTGTTTTAGCACGTTCTTATGACAAATTATTGTATTTTCCAGTATAAAGTCGTGATCAATTTTGTCGAAGCACTTCTTTATATCTACAGTTAATATCCAATGTGGGTGTACTGCTTTGTCTAAAATACTTCTAAGTGCGGCGATCGCATCCTGCGTAGAACGGTTTTTCCTGAATCCAAATGAATTTGGGTCCGATCTAGTTTCTACGATAGGGTCAATTGCCAAATGATATAATGCTTGAACTGCTCTGTCAAATAAAGTCGGTATTCCTAACGGTCTTCTTTCATTCTTTCCTTTTGGGATATATACTCTTCGTAACGGTTGTGCTTCATATTTATTGGGATCATTTATTACTTCTCTTAGATGTATTATTGTATTTCAATAATCTTCTGTTTTGGTTCAAATCATTTTATCTACTCCCGCAGTTTTCCCGCCTTTATTTTCAATTACCTTTCTGACCGCTAAAGCTTGCGCTTCTTTGGCGTTCAATATTATTCATTGTAATCTGTACATCTCTTTAATATCATTTCTTTCTGTAGCAATAACTAATTTCTCTTGTAGATCTTTAATCTTTAAATTTGCTTTGGCCCAATTAATTTGATGTCATCCATTTTGTTTTTCTGTTGAGTTCCATCTTATACTTGTTGTTTGCATTAGATTTCTTCCCATTAGAAGTCCATTGACGTCATTATAAATTCACATATTTGATATCATATAATTTAAATTCTTTTGCACTAAAATTGTGGCAATTGTTTTTGTATTCATGTTTTTTATCATATTTGTTTATTCTATTATATTTGGTCGCGAATCCAGGGGGAATTCTTCAGCTTTTGGTTAGCCCTTAAAAACTTACCCGATTGGCGTTCTGGTTCAAAATATGGATCAGCTCAAATGTGTATGATTCTGTTTACAACCTTAGTAATCTTACAGCTTCTGCTGATGTCTCTACCTAATCTAAGTCGCTTTCTTTTGTCTGTTGTAAGCGCAAACATTCAGGGACTCTTTCTAATTGATTGGATCTTACAAATTCAAAGAAAATTACATCCTTCCGATATTATCTCCCGCTAATGTCTTAGTACTGCTTCATTCTCTAGTATAAATTGGAAACATGATATTCCATTTCATCTATAGACCTGGGCTGGGAAATTCTATCACAAGTTACTCTTAATTACGGTAATCACAATGTCTAAGTCTGCATCCTTTCAGATCAGGGTTGTTCACCCCTATCAGATTCGTTACAAATCTGCATTCGCTTTTTAGACGTTCTTCTACCCCCAGCTCGTTATAACACTTTCAGATTGCTCCTATATGTTACCTCTCTCAATGTCCTTTATTTGGTTGATGTCTCCCTGAGCTCATTAAATTATGGTGATGGACCCACCTATATTTCAACTGTCTATACCAAATAGTTAATCGCAAATGCTAATTGTTTACTATTTGGCAGTAATTTCATTGAGTGAGAGCTTGGGGCTTACCAAGTTTATCACATTCCACTGTTACTGAATTCGTTAGCTAGTATGCTTTACTCCGCTGCAACTTTAGATCCAAAGTATAACCTAGCATAAGAAGATTATACCATTGCAGTTAATTCTTTCGAATTCACCTTTTACGAAGCCTCAATGCATATTCACTTTCGTTCTGCATGGAATTCATTACCCTAGCACACCAATTATTATATATTATTCATATACATTAATGGGTTTAATTGTTACGTTGTCCCCATAGCTTTGAATCTTTCCCTTCACTATTTTACTAGCTTATAGAAACACTCATATGAGTAGGGTCATATTATGGACTAATAAGACGGAACTTCCCCGTATTAGAATGTGACACTTCTTGTCGCACTTATGCAAAAGGTACGTTCTTACTTTTTTTTAGCTCGAACTGCTTATAAAACCACTTTTTACAAATTTCCCTCACGGTACTATTACACTATCGCTTATGTTTATTATTTAGCCTTAGAGGAAGGTTCCCCTTAAAGTTCAAGAAGATTTAAATCTGTTTTACTTTTTTTTAGGCTTATCTACTTTCGTTCACACTAATAATAGAATCTCTTTTGATTTCTTTTCCTAAAGCTATTAAGATATTTCAATTCGCTTCGTTTTTTATCAAATTTCTCTTTGGGTTAATATTTATTAAATAAATCATTACTGCTCCCACTAAAACATAGCTATTTGCACAAAATAATTTCTTTATATACTTATAAACATATGTTCTATATCATTTACATTTTTTTTTCAC